ATCTCATGAACCAAAAAACAACAAGGTCAAATGAAGTAAGGCGTAGGGTGGATACCTAGGCACCTAGAGACGATGAAGGGCGTGGAACCGACGAAACGCTTCGGGGAGTTGGAAACAAACATTGATCCGGAGATTCCCGAATAGGGCAACCTCATGTACTTCTACCTGAATTCATAGGGTAGAAAGAGGCAACTCAGTGAACTGAAACATCTTAGTAGCTGAAGGAAAAGAAAGCAAACGCGATTCCCTGAGTAGTGGCGAGCGAAATGGGAACAGCCTAAACCAAGTGTTTCACTTGGGGTCGTGGGAAAACAAAAAAAAACACAGTTGATCCCAAAAACAAAGTTTTTGAGAGACATTTAAACGAAGCAGCTGAAACCTGCACCATAGATGGTGAAAGTCCAGTAGTTGAAAAATGAAACTAAGTTTGTGTTTATCCCGAGTAGCATGGGACACGTGAAATCCCGTGTGAATCAGCGAGGACCACCTCGTAAGGCTAAATACTCCTAGGTGACCGATAGCGAAATAGTACCGTGAGGGAAAGGTGAAAAGAACCCCTGTAGGGGAGTGAAATAGAACATGAAACCCTATGCTGACAACCAGTGGGAGGCATCTAAATGCTGACCGCGTGCCTGTTGAAGAATGAGCCGGCGACTTAGAAAACGTGGCAAGGTTAAGGAAATATATCCGGAGCCGGAGCGAAAGCGAGTCTGAACAGGGCGATTAAGTCATTTTTTCTAGACCCGAACCCGGGTGATCTAACCATGACCAGGATGAAACTTGGGTGACACCAAGTGAAGGTCCGAACCGACCGATGTTGAAAAATCGGCGGATGAGTTGTGGTTAGCGGTGAAATACCAGTCGAACTCGGAGCTAGCTGGTTCTCCCCGAAATGCGTTGAGGCGCAGCGGTTCATAAGGCTGTCTAGGGGTAAAGCACTGTTTCGGTGCGGGCTGCGAAAGCGGTACCAAATCGTGGCAAACTCTGAATACTAGATATGCTATTTATGGGCCAGTGAGACAGTGGGGGATAAGCTTCATTGTCGAGAGGGAAACAGCCCAGATCACTAGCTAAGGCCCCAAAATGATCGTTAAGTGACAAAGGAGGTGAGAATGCTGAAACAACCAGGAGGTTTGCTTAGAAGCAGCCACCCTTTAAAGAGTGCGTAATAGCTCACTGGTGGAGCGTTCTTGCGCCGAAAATGTCCGGGACTAAATGATCTGCCGAAGCTGTGGGATATTTCTAAAATATCGGTAGGGGAGCGTTCTGCTGTAGGGTGAAGCAATGATGTAAGTCATTGTGGACGAAGCGGAAGTGAGAATGTCGGCTTGAGTAACGCAAACATTGGTGAGAATCCAATGCCCCGAAAACCTAAGGATTCCTCCACTAGGTTCGTCCATGGAGGGTGAGTCAGGACCTAAGGCAAGGCCGAAAGGCGTAGTCGATGGCAAACAGGTTAATATTCCTGTACTATTTGATATTTGGTACCGAGGGACGGAGCAGGCAGAGATTGGCCGAGAATGGATTTCGGTGGAAACTTTCGACACGGTGAGAGGTAGAAGAAAAACTAACCTTGAGTGAAGAAGTGATACGTCTTTATCTTTGGATAGAGATCAGTTGACTGTCATACTCCCAAGAAAAGCTCGAACTACTGTAAAATATCAAATACCTGTACCGTAAACCGACACAGGTGGGTTAGTAGAGTATACTAAGGGGCGCGAGATAACTCTCTCTAAGGAACTCGGCAAAATGACCCCGTAACTTCGGGAGAAGGGGTGCCAAGTAACTCAAATTGCTTGGTCGCAGTGACCAGGCCCTGGCGACTGTTTATCAAAAACACAGGTCTCCGCAAAGTCGTAAGACAACATATGGGGGCTGACGCCTGCCCAGTGCCGGAAGGTTAAAGAAGTTGGTTATTCCTTAAGGAAGAAGCTGACGACTGAAGCCCCGGTGAACGGCGGCCGTAACTATAACGGTCCTAAGGTAGCGAAATTCCTTGTCGGGTAAGTTCCGACCCGCACGAAAGGCGTAACGATCAGGGCACTGTCTCGGAGAGAGACTCGGTGAAATAGACATGTCTGTGAAGATGCGGACTACCTGCACCTGGACAGAAAGACCCTATGAAGCTTGACTGTAGCTTGGAATTGGGTTCGGGCTCTTCTTGCGCAGCCTAGGTGGGAGGCGTTGAAGGTTTTCTTTCGGGGAAACTGGAGCCAACAGTGAGAGACCACTCTGGAGGAGCTAGAATTCTAATGGCGTTCCTTGAAGCAGGACGCTTGACAGTTTCAGGTGGGCAGTTTGACTGGGGCGGTCACCTCCTAAAAGGTAACGGAGGTGTGCAAAGGTTCCCTCAGGCTGGACGGAAATCAGCCGGAGAGTGTAAAGGCAGAAGGGAGCTTGACTGCAAGACCTACAAGTCGAGCAGGGGCGAAAGCCGGCCTTAGTGATCCGACGGTTCCATGTGGAAGGGCCGTCGCTCAACGGATAAAAGTTACTCTAGGGATAACAGGCTGATCTTCCCCAAGAGTTCACATCGACGGGAAGGTTTGGCACCTCGATGTCGGCTCATCGCAACCTGGGGCGGTAGTACGTCCCAAGGGTTGGGCTGTTCGCCCATGAAAGCGGTACGTGAGCTGGGTTCAGAACGTCGTGAGACAGTTCGGTCCATATCCGGTGTAGGCGTTAGAGCATTGAGAGGAGCCTTCCATAGTACGAGAGGACCTGGAAGGACGCACCTCTGGTATACCAGTTATCGTGCCAACGGTAAACGCTGGGTAGCCATGTGTGGAGTGGATAACCGCTGAAAGCATCTAAGTGGGAAGCCCACCTCAAGATGAGTGCTCTCCATTAGGTCACAGGAAGACAACCTGTTCGATAGGCAGAAGGTGTAAGGCCAGTAATGGTTTCAGCTGATCTGTACTAATAGACCGAATGATTTTGACCATACACGCTTTCTCTCTTTTACATGTTTTTAAAACATGTAAAAGAGAGAAAGCATTACCTTGTATTCTTGCTTGCATGGAACCACCTTATCCATCCCGAACTAAGAAGTGAAACGTGCAAGGGGCGACAATACTTGAGGGGAGGCCCTCTGGGAAAATAGTCTAATGCAAGGTAATTGTAAATACAAATATTTATACAAATGTTTTATCGGAGTAAAAAACTTAACAGTCTATACAGTCTATTTTTCATATTTTTACAATAAATAGCTTAAAAAATATAAAATAAAACTTTCAAAATTTATCCTTGCTAAAGAGGACCTCGTAAAGTAACTGTTTGTTTTAAAATCCCTATACGATCAATAGCCCCTAAAGCAAAAACATAAATAATGTTATGGGTACGGTATCTTTTTGATCCCAGTATTCAAAACCTTTTACTAGATTGACTTTATTGAGTTTTTTATTTATATTGAATATAAGCCTTTGTGACGGAATGGTAGACGTGCCAGTTTTAGGAACTGGTGTCTTTTGACGTGTCGGTTCGAGTCCGACCAAAGGCACTGTGACCCTTGTCCAAAATTAGTTAACATGGACCAGAAAACTTAGGGTTTTGAAAAGCTTGTTTTTTGTTGTTTTCTCTTTTATACTTTATTTAAAACAAAGGCCTTTAGCTCAGCTGGTAGAGCGGCTGCCTTACAAGCAGCGGGTCATCGGTTCGAATCCGGTAGGGCCTAATCTAAATTTAATCTTCTCTTTCTATTTCCCCATAATTCTTATGGTACGAGAAAATCTCTTAGAGTGAGGTTGTTGACTGTTTTTTCTCTTTTACTTTTTTTTATTTTTTGAAAAATTTTGTTTTTTGAACAGAAATGATTTATGAGGGGTTAATCAACCTGCTCTCAAAAACGAAATTTTTGAGAGCAGGTTTTATTATTCTTTTGTTTTTGATTGACTATTCTAAAACCATCGTTTTTGTTTTCAGAGTCCGATATAATAAAAGAAAGAATATCAGTTACTGACAAAACTTAAGTTTTGTCAAAAAGGTGAGTCAAAACTTCGTTTTTAGACTTCCTTTTTCCTTTCCCAAAACTCAGATTATTATCACTTCCAATCTTTTCAATTTTTATCAGAAATATAAAATTGAAATCTTAAGGAAAAGATAACTAGAATCAAAAAATTTGTTTTTGGTGCATATTTTGGCTAAAAAATCAAAGGAATTTATATGAGTGCTCAATTTTTACCTAGCATTTTAGTCCCTTTAGTAGGGCTTGTATTTCCTGCAGTAGCAATGGCTTCAATGTTTTTATACATTGAAAAAGAAGAAATCAACTAAAAGTTTTTTTATTCAGTTAGCCTTTTTTGTGTCTAGTTTTACTTTGACACAAAAAAGGCTTCCCAAAAATTTTTCCGAAGATTCATTTATGAAGAATTTTTTTAGAAGGAAAAAATTCTATCAAAAAATATCAAAAAAATCCAACTCACACTTACCCTTTGACAGGAGAATTTAGTTTTGGTATACTGTTAATATCTTAAAAAAATTTTTAGATAAAGGAGGATCTTTTATGTCAATTCTTTCTTGGCTTGAAAATCAACGAAAATTAAAACTATTAAATGCACCCAACTACAGTCAGCAAGAATCTGACGGAAGTCAGGGTCTCTGGACAAGATGTGATCATTGTGGTGTGATTTTATATATTAAACATTTAAAAGAAAATCAAAGAGTGTGCTTTGGTTGTGGGTATCATCTTCAAATGAGTAGTACGGAACGTATCGATTATTTAATCGATACAGGAACTTGGCGTCCTTTTGATGAAACAGTTTCTCCTTGTGATCCACTTGAATTTAAAGATCAAAAACCGTATACAGAAAGATTAAAAGACGCACAAGAACGAACAGGATTACAAGACGCTGTTCAAACAGGAACTGGTCTTCTTGATGGCATTCCGGTAGCATTAGGTGTTATGGATTTTACTTTCATGGGTGGAAGTATGGGCTCAGTAGTTGGCGAAAAAATTACTAGATTAATTGAATATGCCACTCAAGAAGGCTTACCTGTTATTTTAGTTTGTGCTTCTGGTGGCGCTCGAATGCAAGAAGGTATTTTAAGTTTAATGCAAATGGCAAAAATCTCAGCAGCTCTTCATGTTCATCAAAATTGTGCTAAACTTTTATATATTTCAGTATTAACTTCTCCAACAACCGGTGGTGTTACTGCAAGTTTTGCAATGTTAGGTGATCTTATTTTTGCTGAACCAAAAGCACTTATTGGTTTTGCAGGGCGTCGAGTTATTGAACAAACGTTACAAGAGCAATTACCTGATGATTTCCAAACAGCAGAATATTTGTTACATCATGGTCTTCTTGATTTAATTGTACCGCGATCGTTTTTAAAACAAGCTCTTTCAGAAACTCTTACTCTTTATAAAGAAGCTCCTCTTAAAGTTCAGGGTCAAATTCCATACGGTCAACGAGGTCCTCTTACAAAAATTCGAGAAGAACAACTTAGACGTTTTATTCAATCTCCAAAAAATCCAAATTATAAACACTTAGTTACAGAATTTGAAGAATTACTTACTGCGTTAACAGGTGAAAAAACATCAATTGACTCTTTAACTTCTGACAATCTTCAGAAAGCTTTTGATTTAGCTTGTAACACACAAACTCGTCTAGATTGGTTACAAGTAAATGAAAATAAGATAAGTATTCGACCTGTTTTTAAATAGGCTTTTTTTATTCGAATTCGTTTTTAAAGATCATAATAAAAAATTTTATTTAATTAACTCATCGCTTTCGATTCCCAAAAACAATGTTTTTGGGAATCGAAAGCGATTAAAGAAAATCTTTTTAACTTTTTTAATAAACAAAGAAAGAAAGTGATTAAATATAAAATTTTTACTATGAGAAAAATAATTTCAAAGGTTGAATCAATTACATGAGTATTTTAGTTGAAAACATCTCAAAAAAATTTGGATCTTTCCAAGCTTTAGATCGAGTAAATTTAGAAATTAAAAACGGTTCATTAGTAGGTCTATTAGGTCCTTCAGGTTCTGGAAAATCAACTCTGTTAAGAGTTTTAGCAGGACTAGAACTACCTGATTCTGGAAGAATTTGGTTAGAGGGACAAGATGCAACACAAATGAAACTGCAAGACCGAGAAATCGGCTTTGTTTTTCAAAATTATGCGTTATTTCCACATTTGACTGTTTTTGAAAATATAGCTTTTGGTCTTGAGGTGAAAAATCTAGATTCATTGCTCAAAAAGCAAAGAGTTCAAGAATTATTAAAATTAATGCAACTAGAAAAATTTGGAAATTGTTACCCAAATCAATTGTCTGGGGGCCAACGTCAACGTGTTGCTTTAGCTAGAGCTTTAGCTGTAGAGCCTAAAGTTTTATTATTAGATGAGCCTTTTGCGGCATTAGATGCTAAAATAAGAAAACAACTTCGTTCGTGGCTAAGAGAATTACATCATCAAATTTCAGTAACAACTGTTTTTGTAACACATGATTATGCTGAAGCGATGGAATTAGCACAAGAAATTGTCATTTTAGAAAAAGGGCAAATTCTTCAAATAGGCACAGCGCAAGAACTCTCAGATCATCCAACAAATTCCTTTGTGGAGGAATTTTTGGAATTAAACAAAGACTAATAATTCTAAAAAACTAAATCTCAAATTTAATTCAAATTGTTCGTGCCTTTCTAAAAAATAACAGTTGATCCCTTTCCCCAAACAAAGTTTGGGGGGAAAGGGATCGCTTTTATTTTCAAATTTTTTTTCCTAAATTAAAAAGCTCCTTTTTTTAACGAATAAAATAACTGAGACCAGAAACATATAGCCTTTTACCGGACTTGAACCGGTGACTTTTTGCTTACCATGCAAATACTCTACCGCCTGAGTTAAAAAGGCAAAAAATAAAATTTATTAATTTTTTGAATTGATTTATTTTTATTCTCTTTCAAAGAGTCTATCATAAACTTCACTCCAAATGCAAAAACTACAAAAAGTTCACTAATAGGTTATTATATTAAAAGGGTAATCTCCTAGTTTTTTTGGCCTTCGTTTCTCAAGTTTTTAATTGAGGCTTTTTTTTAAATATTTAGTTTTCCAAAATTTTTCAAGTTTGGGTCCAGGTTAACTAAGTTTTTTGAAAGAAGAATCATAAAAAATTGAACGATTTTTTTTAACATTCTCAAAAAACTAAAATATTTTAACAACTAAAGATCTAAATAAAACATTTAGATTTCATTAGATTTAATAGATTTAAAAAATTTAGAAAATCTATAAGTGCTTATTCAAAATACTAACCATTATATATGTCTACAGAAAATGATTTAAAAAAACGAACTCAAACGGATTCACTAAATCCAATTGTTTCCCAAAAAGAAAATTTTGAAAAAGAAACTCAAGAGCAAACAAAACCAGGTTTTAATATCAAACAGTGGATTTCAACATATAGGTCAACAAATCGAATTAAATTTGGTCGAAAATTAGTACATTTTTCAACTGTTCTAGCTTATTTTCCTGTGGCTGTAGGTTTTTTAGATTTTCTACGACTTCAAATTAGCTCGCCACGACAATATGAATCTATTTTTCAAAAAACTTTCCCTGTCTTTGCAAATTTGCAACCAAAATTGACATATGAAACTTTCCATTATGTTATTGGGGCAAATTTAAAATTAAATTCTAATAAAAATGGATTTGTTCTAGGTCGACCTGATTTTATAGGAACTTTGACGAATTCCAATTCGGAAAAGACTTTTTTAACGCAAATAAAAAGAGAGCAAAAAAGTTCTTTTACTCAAAAACATTTTCCTCTAAATTCGTTTTCTGGTTTTTCTTGTTCTTTTTATTCGTTTTCCTCTGGAGATTTTAATTCAACAAATTCAGTACCGCAAATTTTAGATGAATTACCAGGATACGTTCAAGGGTTAATAAGCAGAGGCTCAAAACAAGGGAAAGAAATTCCTCCTGTCTTAGTAAAACCAAAACAAAAACCAGCATTACAAAAGACTTTATCTTATTCTGTGAAATCAATCAAACCATCAAAAAATCCGCTTTTAATTCCATCAAATTTTCTTTTAAATTCATCTTTTCAGGGTAGATTACGATTACTCCAAAAATCTCAGCTTTATTCTTTGTCAACTCCATTTTCTTTAAAAAAAGGATTTTGGTCTCAACATAATGATTTTTATACTAACCTTAACCAATTAAATAAAGAATTCCAAAATTTGTTTTTAAAAAAACAAATTTCCTTGGGTTTGAATGATCTTTTAGATCAGTCATCTGGTCCCAAAAATGACATTTTTGGTAACGAGATTAAACAAAATTTTTTAGAAGAAAGTCAGATTCAAAAAGATTTACCTTTTTTAAAAGATTTTTTAGAAAACAATTCTCATATCGACGATGAGCTTCTTATCGATGTGCTTTTACGTAATTTGGATAAACAAACAATTTCAAAAGAGACTGAAGGTTTTCGACTTATGTCTGGATATCAATATCCAGATACAACGAGTCAAGAACTTTCACGTTTTTACAAGCAAAGAGGAGTTTTTCATTATATTTTTGGTAAAAAAGAGTGGTTAAAAAATCTTTTAAATTTTTCTTTAGATGGTTATTCAGAAAAACAAAAAGAAAAGCAAATCGTCTTAGGTACAACAAAATATGATTTTAAAATACAAAAATTACCATCATTTGCAGTTCAAACACAAGAGACAGTAGTAAAAAGTCGTGAAACTGCCGAAATTTTGTATCAAGGCCGTAATCTTGTCTTAGATTCTGAAAATGCTTTTGATTGGATAACTCGTGGAAACCTTCGTTCCTGGTTTTATAATTATCTATCTCCTTTAAATCCATTTAGTCAAAATCCGGAAAATTTTTTTGGACTTTATGAATCTCCATTTAGTTCCAAACAAACATCAGCCGTTGCGGCTTTTCAAGATAGATCTCTCTTCTATTCATCTTTTATAAACCAAATTAAAAGATCTGCTCTTGTTACAACCCCGCTTCAGAGTAATTTTCTTCCTTTTCGCTCATCTTTTGTTGTTGCTCCTGATATTGAATCCAATTCCAATAATTTTGTTCGAGGGGTTGATACAAACTTAACCGAACCAAAACAGGAAGATTTAGCCGCTCCAATTGAATTTCTACCACTAATACAAACTAAACAACCTTGCTTTAAAGTTTCTTCCCATAAAACGACTAATTTTCAAGGGTATTCGCCTGTGTTTGATATTGGTTTAACGGGAAAAGCGGATTACATTTATTCTTTAGATTTAGTAACAGAAAGGTCTTCGACAACTCATTATAGTTCAGGGCAATATAAAAAAATTCCATCTATTTTTTCAAGATCTTCTGTAAAACGAGGAGTTACTAATTGGGAACCTCTAACAGCAAATTCCTGGTTAATTATTAGTCAGTTAAGTTTTGCTGTTTTTATTTTTCAAATCCTCAAAAATTTAGCGGATAATTATGGTCGAGAACTTTTAGGCTATTTATTAGATTTAGTTGCAGCGTTAGGATTTTTAGATGAATCTTTAAAACAAGAAATTGAACTTTTGATGGGTCGTCGTGATAAAGGATTCCGTATTATTCCACAAAGTTCAAAAACTTTTAATGATATTGTCGGGGTGCAGAAATTTCTCCCGGAACTTTATGAAGTCATTTGGTATCTTCGAAATTCTGCACGTGATTTCACTTTAAGTGGTGCTTTACCACGTGGTGTGTTATTAACAGGACCTCCAGGTACAGGAAAAACTCTTTTAGTTCAAGCTCTTGCTGGAGAAGCTCATGTTCCTGTTATCGTTTTATCTGGAAGTTCATTAATTGAACCGGGCGAAATCGCAAGTACAAAACTTGAACTAGTTTTTCAAGAAGCGAGACAGATTGCGCCTTGTGTAGTATTTATTGATGAAATTGACACGTTAGCTCCAAAGAGAAGTGGTGTTGTTCAAAATCCAATGGCACATGATGATATTGTTGATTTTCTAAATTCCTTTGAGCAATTTAACCCAGACTCAACACTTGAACGTTTAGAGGCTGAAGTTCAAGAAGCGGAAGCAGAAAGCCAAGGAAAAATGTCAAATCAGGATACCAGCCAACAATTAAGTTTGCTTACACAGCTTCTCATAGAATTAGATGGTATTCGAGGACGAGATGGAGTGTTGGTAATTGGTGCAACAAATCGGCTTGATATTTTAGATCCGGCTCTCCTCCGACCTGGTCGTTTCGATCAAATTATTGAAGTAGGGTTACCAAATAAACAAAAAAGGATTGATATTTTAAAGTTTTACGGTGAAAAATTAGGTTATCAGATAAATATTCCTTGGAATTATCTTGGTGAACGAACTGTCGGATTTAGTGCCGCTGATTTAGCTACACTAATGAATGAATCGGCATTAAAAGCTATTTTAAATCAAAAAGAAACTGTTCATAGTCTTCAAACAATTGAACATGGTATTGATCGTCTTACAACATCAGAGACTGAAAAACCAACAATCCTAAAAGTAGGTCCAACAGGCAATCTGTCTGTTGATTCAAAACTCTCCCTCCTTCGTTTTGCCTATTATCAAGCCGGAAAAGTTGTTGTTAGCTCTCTTCTTAAAGAGCATCCAAAGAGCGTTTTTGCTGCTTTATGGCCACGATGTCCAAATATCCGATCACTTGAAATTACGACAAATCTTCAGACTACTGTCTTTGAGTTTGCTAGATTGTCTGAAATCAATGATCGACTAATTGGTTGTTATGCTGGAAAAGCAGCTGAATTTCTCTTTTTAGAGAAATTTGCTTCGTATCGTTCATCCCAAAGATCAACATTAGGCCTCGAAGATCTTCTGTTTGGTCAAACACTAGCCTATGCTTTACTTGAAAAATTTTTATTCTATTCCAAAAAAAGTTATAATCAACAAACAATTGCTATTCCTGAGAATATCAATGAATTAGAATTTCCAGAAATGCTAGAAAAACTAGCATTGTATGAAGAGATTGTTGATACAATCGAGTATCCTCCATTTGAAAAAGCATTAGAAGAAGACACAAGTTCGTTAACTGAAAAACTAACTATATATGACGACTGGGAACCTCAATCAAATTATTTTGTTCCATGGTGGCAACAAGAAGCGTCTGACGCCTTAGAATTTGGGGAGAGAAATTTTCATAATTGGACACGTATGTATTTAGAAAACCCAGAACGGAGTTATCGAAATGTTGAATGGCGGCCATATGATGAATTTTATCATACAGACACTGCGTTAAAAAATGTCAAAACCGCTTTTGCTAATTTCTCGAAACAAAAAATTGACTCACCAGATTCAGAAATTTTAACTGAGCAAAAACAACAAACTCCAGCTGAAATAGTTCCGCAACTAGATGTGTCAAAAGAAACATATGTTTCTGAACCTTCAACTACTGAAATTCAAGAAACACTTAAAACTAGAGATTTCACAAAAGAAACGCAAAATCTCGAAGTTAAAAGTGAGGCCGAAACTGAAACTTCTACTAAAAACGAAGTTTCTGAGACAAAGGAAGAAGTTTCAAGTTCTCAGAAACTACAAGAAGAAGCTCAAACGAAATCTCCTAGCGGGCGAGTTAAAGTTCCTTGGCATGATCAAGACAAAACTCAAATTCCTTATCCTGCACAAAACGTCTATATTCCTTGGAGTGATGTCTCAAACTTAACGCGAGATTATCCAATTCATTCGTTAATACTGCAAAGTTTTAATAAAGCTCTTATAATTTTAAACCAAAACAGAGAACTTGTAGATCGATTTGTTGTTGATTTATTATCCCAAGAAATTTTACGACAGCATGAAATTGAAGCCGTGTTACAAGAGTTTCAACAGTTTTCTACCCAAAATAAGGGCGAAGATTTTTCTGAGCCTCTTGAAAAAACAAAAATATTTGAGGTTGTTGAAGCTGACTGGGGTCAATATTCTCGAAAACCACGTCCTCGTTGGATAGATTTTGCACAATTTTCAAAACAAACAACTTAGAAGCCTTGATGTGAGATAAGGAACTCTGTATACTAACAACAGAAACACAAAAAAAGGTTCTTAAAAACCTCGAGAAGTCGAGACGCTTTGCGACCTCTTTATTTTGAGAGTCTCTCTTTTTTCAAATAATTTCGATTCCTCTCCTTTCCCAAAAATGTAATTTAGTCCCAAAAACTTCGTTTTTAGGAAGACACTTTGTTTCCACCAAATTTCAAAAATTTGGTGGAAAGGAAAAGGGGAAAAGATTAAATGAAAGTTATTACGACTTTCAATGACGTAATTTTTGGAAATAAAAATAAGAGAACCACTCTCTCTTTAAAGGAGATTTTGTAAAAAAACTGAAAATTACTAAGGAGTGTTAAGCATGTCTGGTGCTACAGGAGAACGCCCTTTTTCTGATATTTTAACAAGTATTCGTTACTGGGTTATTCACAGTATTACAATCCCATCTTTATTCATTGCAGGTTGGCTATTTGTAAGTACTGGTCTTGCTTATGACGTTTTCGGAAGTCCAAGACCAAATGAATATTTCACTGAAGATCGTCAAGAAACTCCGCTTATTACGGATCGTTTCAACGCTTTAGAACAAGTGAAAAAATTATCTGAAGTTAATTAATTCACGAACAACTGTTCGTAAGACTGTTGACTTGTTTCTTTTTAGAATATAAATCAACCTTCTCCCAAAAACGTCGTTTTTGGGACAGACAAAACTAAAACACAGAAGTGTCAAACAGAGAGTTCCTCAATTCGTGTGATATCAAAACATATTGTTTTGATACTAGAAGGTTTTGTCGTACTATCATGTAGTTAGAGGATATCTGTTAGAACTCGATTCTATCACTTTCCCAAAAAAACAAAGTTTTAATCCCGAAAATTTCGTTTTTGGGACATCCTAAAAAAATACTTTTTTAGGTAGACCAACTTCATTTTTTCCAAAATTTTTCAAATTTGGGAATGAAATGAGTCCTCCTTGAAAATTCATAGAAAAGACCATGACTGCAAGAAAATCGTATACTTATCCAATTTTTACTGTGCGTTGGCTTGCTGTGCATGCATTAGCTGTACCTACAGTGTTCTTTTTAGGCGCTATTACAGCCATGCAATTCATTCAACGTTAAGAGTAAGGTGAAATTATTATGGCGAAACCAAATCCCAATAAACAAAGTGTAGAATTAAATCGTACCAGTTTATACTGGGGACTTTTATTAATTTTTGTTTTAGCAGTTTTATTCTCTAGTTATATTTTCAACTAATAAATTCTCAGTTCGAACAACAATCCAATTTTTCCCCCTCCCAAACTCTCCCAAAACAGACAGTTTTAGGAGAGTTTATCCCCATTTTTTAGGAAATGGGGAAGGGATCTATTTCATTTTTTGTTTTTGGGGAAAAACTTTCTAAATTAGAAACATAGCTGGTTTCGATCTCAAAAACTTCGTTTTTGCGAACAACTTGTTTTTTGGAAAGTTTCGGAAAATTTTTTTGAGAAACTTCTCTTTTATACTAAATTTTAAAAATTTAGTATAAAAGAGAAAAACTGCTTTTGCTATCCCAAAAACCTCGAAAAATCGAGACGCTTCTGTCCCAAAACATTCTGTTTTGGGAAGACCTCTCTTTTAAATTTTTCAATTGAGAAGAGATTCTTTTAAAGTAAGTAAAGTGGGAAAGCTTGAAATTTCATTTCAAAACTATCAGGAGATTTCACTATGTCTAATACTGGTACAACTGGTCGTATTCCATTATGGCTTGTTGGAACTGTTGCCGGAGTTGCTGTTATTGCTTTAGTCGGTATCTTTTTTTATGGTTCCTATGTAGGTTTAGGTTCATCGTTATAATGTTAATAACTTCAGTCCCAAAAACTCAATTTTTGGGAAAGATTGTGATTTTTTTATTTCAAAAAAATCAACTCATGAAGTTCTACCACACTGTATCGGTTTAAATCCGATCAGTGAGTTTTTTTCTCCTCTTGAACTTGATTTGCCGCTAATCGGATTCGAACCGATATGACCTAAAGTCGGAGCTTTTTGAAAGCTCAGTGTATACCAATTTCACCATAGCGGCAGGTTTCTCATTTCTCTTTAGAGGATCTTTGAAGCTCTAACATATACCAAAAATTAATCTTTTCTGTTGAATTAATTTGATTTAAAGGAATTTGGTTTGACAAGTTTTAGAGATAAAAACAATTACTAGTTTTTTTATCTCTAAAATACATATCAGTTACTGAAAATTGTTGATTCCAAAACTCTAATTTTAATTTTCTTTAAATACTATACTAGCATTAAACATTTCGATTTTCAAAATGTTTAAGAGACAAACTTAATATTAACTAATTTTTTGAACTGTTACTGATTTTGATTTTTAACTACTTTATCAAACTTAGGAATCCCATAATTCTCTAAAAACCTAAAAATTGAAAAATTTCTCCTAAAAACACTAGTTTTGCAACTGCAAGAAAGGCTTTTTCTGGGGTAGAAGGATTCGAACCTCCGAATGGCGGGACCAAAACCCGCAGCCTTACCACTTGGCGATACCCCATTTGTAATCTAAATGTTAGTCTACAATAAATGAGCATAAAAGTCAAGTTAGTTTTCATTAGAAATTCAAGATATTTAAGCCGATAAAAGGTTATTTTATAGAAAAAAAACTAAAAATTTAACTTGTGATGACTTAAAAAATTTGACTTATTGTTAGTTTTTTTTTGTCTCATAGATGTTTTTTTTTGTTTTAGAAAGAAGTTTGTAATTTTTTTATAAATGAATAATGGCCAAAGTGTTTGCAGAAGTTTTCGAAAATATAAGAATAAATAAGCCTGATTTTGCAATTGAGTCATTCGGAAATGAAGCGGTACCTCGTGGTATATTCAACTCAGCGTGGTATATTCAACTCAGTCCGAAATGACTCAATTCATGTTTTTATTTATAAAGTGCTACTCCAAGGCGTACAGCAAAGATACCAGTAGCCAATGCTAAAAATAATGCAGTAAAGACTTGATAATCAGCGATAGGCATAAAAAGACTCCTGGGTTTGGGTCACACGTATTCCCCAAAATATCATTTTTGGGTGGCGCTTGTTCAAAAAAAATGTTTTTAAAAGCAATTAAGCCTCCAATTTTTTTTGGAGAGCTCTTTCCCAAAAATTTCATTTTTGGAACACCTTGTTTCATTTCCAAAAATTGTTCATTTTTGAATCGATTTCTTTTTCTAGTTCTTTTAGAAAACAAAATTCGATTTATCCCTTTTCCGGTCTCAAAACCTTTGTTTTTGGGATAAGATTAAACACTGTTTTTCGGAGAGAAACTGATACGTGTGTTTCACTTGCTGAAATTAGAGGTTTCCTCCACGACTGGAAAGTAATACAATCACAAGCGGCCCAGCCGCAACGATAAAAAGTAAAGCAGTTAATTGTAAAACAATTTCAAGATTCATGGTTTTTCGTGTCGCAATGTAGTTACTGAGTGTGGTTTCTTTCCCATTCTGGTTTTTCTCTCAGAATTTAAGTAAGTTTCTTTCTTTTTACTCCCCAGTGCCAAAAATAGAGTTGGTCCCAAAAAATTGAGTTTTTTGAATGGAGAAGTTTTTCAAATTTAGAGTAAAACAAAGTTTTAACCGAAAATTTTTTATTATGATACTAGATACAAAAATATTTATATCTCAAAGTTTTTGGTACATGGATAGACCCCAAATTTTTTAAATTTGGGATAAAAGGAAACTTTTAGAATGAGTACGAATAAAATTAATTATGGGAAAGGAAATAAGAGAATTAACGGAAACTTACTGATGCTTGCCACACAAGAGCTAATAACAAGAAAAGTACTGGGATAACCGGTAATACATCTACAATCGGATCAAACGGAGCGTAGGCTTCCGGTAATTTTGCTAATAATAACACGGGAATCCTCCAAAATAGTGTATCAATTCACAAAAAAAGGGAGAGTTTAAAAAAACTCTCTTTTGATATTTGGTATTTTTTATACCATTTGTGACGTGTTTCTTCTTAGTTCTATTATGCTAACAAAAGAGTTTTTTGGCTAGTTTTTTAAATAGTTTTACTAAGCCATTATTTCGAGTTAAAAAAAACTCTTTTTTGAAATATTTTCAAATGACTTCGTCCCAAAATCGACGTTTATCCCCATTTTCTAGGAAATAGGGCAGGAATGGAATTAAAAAAAAACTCTGGCCTTTTTTAAATATTCTGCTGTTTTTGATCAGAAAAAAGCTAAATTTTTAGAAAAACGGTTGTCCCCTTCACTTAAACTTTGTTATTCTATAATCTTTTTTGATGTTAAAGAGGATAGACTTGAGTTTTGAGACATTTAAAGGCAAAACAAAAAATCTTTTTTTTTTTACAGGTTTGAGGTATACTAAACCTAAGCGGATATTGCATAGTGGTAGTGCCCTTGTCTTCCAAACAAGAGGTGCGGGTTCGATTCCCGCTATCCGCTTATCCAAAAGCTTAAAGTTTAGATAAGCAGAAAATGTTATTAAGTTTTTGGAAAAAATCAACAAAAATTTATAGAAAAAAATTCTATAGTGGCGGGTATAGCCAAGTGGTAAGGCAGTGGATTGTGACTCCACCATTCGCGGGTTCAAACCCCGTTACTCGCCTTTGATTGTTTTACAGAGTTTTTTGTAAAGTAAACGTAATTTATTAGTAAATTTTCGATTTTTTTTAATTTTGCGGGTCTCAATATTTTTTTCCTTTCCCAAAAATTTCGTGTTTGGAGACGGTAATCCATTCCAAACACGAAATTTTTGCGGCAGACTCTCTTTTTTTTATTTGTTTCATCTAAAATTCGAACGGGTGGTTATTCTCATAAGATTTAGAATGTAATATTTAAAAAAATAAGTAAAAGTAAAAATAAGAAGATTAAAATCCAGGTACTCCAAAGTAAAAAATCTTTAGCTTTACTATAATTTGTAAAAAGACCTGATTCTAATAATTTTCGAAGAACAATATTTTCGGTTGGTGTTTGTGGTGCTATTAAAATAATAAGACAGAATGCAATAAGAACTGAAATCACATGTAACATAAATACAAATTACTCCTTTTGATAAAAGTGTGTTTTGAACCACTAGCTTATCACTCTTCGAAAGTTATGGTACAATGAATACAAAACCCATGCCGGGATAGCTCAGTTGGTAGAGCAGAGGACTGAAAATCCTCGTGTCACCAGTTCAAGTCTGGTTCCTGGCAATTTGATACCTCCTTTTCTTTTTTACTTTTCGAAAAGTCGCATTTGTCTCAAAAATTTCATTTTTGAGACACCTCTTTCCCAAAAATTTCATTTTTAGGATGGTTTAAAAAAAGGAAGAGAAATTTTTGATTTTTAACATTTTTTCTTTGTCTCAAATTGAAAAGCTAGCCCAAAAATTTTCTTTTTTTGGGAAATTTGTTGTTTTAACTCTTTTGGTTCAAATTAGACTACACAAAAATTCCTAGTTCTATGATTATATCATAGATAAACAAACCCTTTTTGATTTTTTAAAGGAGTGGAATAATTAGAACCTTATAGTTAAAATTTCTAATTAAAAAATTTTGTTATTGCTCTTATATGAAACAATTTGTAGCTGAAACGGAATCTATTCTAATGAATCAAAAAACCCTGTCAAAAAACAGAGTTTTATGTAGTTTTTCAGGTGGACAGGACTCAACTATTGCTTTTTTTGTCTTATTTCATAGAAAAAGACTTAGCTGTCAAACCATTAATCTTCTTTATTTTCACCACTTTTGGCAAATTCAAAATTTTCAAGCCTCTAAAGGAATTTTTCATTTAAGTTTTAATTTAAAAGTACCTTATACGCTAATACTGTCAAATCTCTCGTTAGAAAATGAAAATCGGTCAAGGAACTGGAGAAGGAAAAAGTTGTTTAAGTTTTACAATCTGCAGCACAGTTCACTAGTTGTTACTGGACATTCTCATACAGATAGAGTTGAAACAAATTTGAATAATCTAATTAGAGGAACAAGCCCGAAAGGAGTTTCTTCTCTAAAAAATTTTGGAGGATTTCCAGAAGCAAGTTTTAATACTCCTCAATATTTCACAAATAGTTGCTTTTGTTCTTTAGTCTGTTCAACTTCTTTTGTGTCTTTTAGATTATTAACTCAACCACAACAAAGAAAATTTGTAAATAAAAGTAAAGTCAGATCTAAAATCTTTTTTTCACCTAACAATTCAGGTTTTGAAAAATCTATTTCTCTCTTTTTACAAGGTAAATTTGTCAGAAAGTCTAGGTTGACAAATGAAAAATCGCCGAGTTTTAACCAACATAAATGGCAGATTATTTTTTGTAAAAAAAAATTGAGATGTCATCCTAAAGATATTTTTTTAGGAAGTCGATTAGAAGAGAGTCAAAAAAAATCCACTAATTTGTGGTTTTGGGAACAAAAAAAAATTGGTTTAACCCAAAATGTTCAAAATAATAATTTTTTCTCTATCTTTTATCACAATCGTAATTCTATTATAAATTCAAATTCTTTTTGTTTTTCAAAATTTTTTGAAAGAAGAATAGTTAATTTAAAAACTCCCATTAAAAATGAGACTCGCGTTACTGTTTCAAAAGTAGCAAAAATTTATAGTTTACCGGTTTTTCATGATCTAACAAATTTTTCTTATCAGTCTTCTAGAAATAAAATTCGACATATTGTGTTTCCCGTAATTGGCTATCTTTTTCAGAAAAAGGTAGATTTTTCATTTACACAATTTTTTTCAACTCTAAGATATGATACTTATGAGGGTGATAATACTTCTCAAAAATTTTATTTTCTTCTTGAGTTTTTTTCTAAACCAAGTTTTTTTTATTCAAAATTGGTTAAAAATTCTGAAAATCTGTCTACTCCAAAAACATTGTTTTTGATACCAGAAATTCTTGGAGATTGGGGTGTTTTTGTAAACCAAACTAAAATGAAGAGTTTTGAAAGTTTTCTTTTACTATATGTTTGTCGAAAGAGTGATAGAATTTTTCATCCTTACATTATAAAAAAAATAATGCGCAATTATACTGAAAGAGAGATCTCATTTTATCAGATTACAAATATTCAAAGCATTCTTAAAGTATAAAGAAAATTTAGTTAAAAAAGAAGGTAAATTAAACGAAAATACTTTAATAGTTTAAAAAAATTTGGGTTACCCGGGACTCGAACCCGGAACTAATCGGTTAAAAGCCGAGTACTCTACCATTGAGTTAGCAACCCGAAATAAAATAAATGAGATTTTCTTTTGTTTATCTATTTACTTCTGTAATTATAACAAATTACAGAAAGCTGCTCAAGAATAATTTTGCTATTTCACCAATTTTGGTCCAAAAAACATTCGGACCAAAATTGGAAAAGAGTGAATTTTTAAACAACAAAAGAATTAAGAATTCCTACTAAAAATACAAGGAGGAACCAAATTCCAATTCCTGAAAATACTGTGCCCTTATTTTCAGCCCAGCCTTCTGGTGTTGCTAAAACAACAGGCACACCAACAACTAAAAGAAACGATACAACAATGAACGCAAATAAAGCTAATTGAAAAATTAAAAGCATAGCTTTGATTTCCTTAAAATGGTCTTTTTTTACTAGAAATTGTCTTGTAAAAGAGGATCTTTTTCGCTCTTAGAGTTCTAAGAATGAAAAACTTTGTATATACTTTTAGTATACCCTATCAGTCAACGAAAACTTAGTATTTTTCAATTTGTTTAATTAGCTTTCCTTTTGAAGTAATTGGTTTTCTAATGTACCATTTTACATTTTAATTTTATTAGTAATTTAGTAATAAAAAATATAAAAAATTCAAAAATTTTTATATTTTTTATTTTTTTATTTTTAAACCTCTTGTTATACTAAATCTAATCGACACTCTTTTGATTTGTTTTTGATGAAAACGTTTTAACTCTATTTCTTTTTTCGAGAAATAAAACAAAAAATAAAATTAGTCGATATTTTTTATTATTTTTTAATTATTTACCACTGATAATTCTAACAGAGAGGATACTATGAAATTAGCTTATTGGATGTATGCCGGGCCGGCTCACATAGGAACTTTACGAGTTGCTAGTTCTTTTAAAAATGTTCATGCGATTATGCATGCTCCGCTAGGAGATGATTATTTTAATGTTATGAGATCCATGTTAGAACGAGAACGAGATTTTACTCCAGTAACAGCAAGTATTGTTGATCGTCATGTTTTAGCTCGAGGTTCACAAGAAAAAGTTGTTGAAAACATTACACGAAAAGATAAAGAAGATAATCCTGACTTAATTCTTCTTACTCCAACATGTACATCAAGCATTTTACAAGAAGATTTACAAAATTTTGTAAATCGGGCTGGTTTAGACTCCAAAGCCGATGTTATTCTTGCTGACGTGAATCATTATCGTGTCAATGAATTGCAAGCAGCTGATCGAACTCTTGAACAAATTATTCGTTTTTATTTAGAAAAAGCCCGAAATCGGGGTGAATTAGACACAGTAAAAACCGAAAAACCCTCCGCTAATATTCTTGGGGTTTTTACTCTTGGGTTCCATAATCAACATGATTGCCGCGAATTAAAGAGACTTTTAAATGATTTAGGAATTAATGTGAATGAAATTCTTCCAGAAGGAGGTTTAGTAAACAACATTAAAAATCTCCCAAAAGCTTGGTTTAACTTAGTTCCTTATCGAGAAGTTGGTTTAATGGCTGCTGATTATTTAAAAGCAGAATTTAATATGCCTTATGTTTCTGTGACACCAATGGGTTTACTTGATACTGAAAATTGTATCCGAGAAATTATTCAAATTATTAAAACTAATAATCCAGAATATAATTTTGATTTTAATTCTTATATAGATGAGCAGACTCGGTTTGTTTCACAAGCAGCCTGGTTTTCAAGGTCAATTGATTGTCAAAATTTAACAGGAAAAAAAGCTGTTGTTTTTGGAGATGCTACACATGCAGCTAGTATGACTAAAATTTTAGCTCGTGAAATGGGAATTCGTGTTTCATGTAGTGGAACTTATTGTAAACACGATGCTGATTGGTTTCGAGAGCAAGTTGATGGTTTTTGTGATGAAGTTTTAATTACTGATGATCATACTCAAGTTGCTGATATGATTGCTCGTATTGAACCAGCAGCCATTTTTGGAACACAAATGGAAAGACATATCGGTAAACGTTTAGATATTCCATGTGGAGTAATTTCTGCTCCAGTTCATATTCAAAACTTCCCATTAGGTTTTCGTCCGTTTTTAGGCTATGAGGGGACTAATCAGATTGCTGATCTTGTCTATAATTCATTTACTCTTGGAATGGAAGATCATCTTCTTGAAATTTTTGGTGGTCATGACACTAAAGAAGTAATTACGAAATCTTTATCAACAGAAGCTGATTTAGTTTGGACACCAGAGGCTCTTGCTGAATTACAGAGAATTCCAGGATTTGTTCGTGGAAAGATTAAAAGAAATACAGAAAAATTTGCTCGCGACAAGAACTTTACTGAAATTACTCTTGAGGTGATGTTTGCAGCAAAAGAAGCTGTAGGTGCTTAAGAAATTTATCTGAGTTTTAATCAACGTTGTTTTTTCTTTTTTCAAAACAATGCAATTTTTATTAACGTAAAAACAGGTATTTTTTGTCCCAAAAACAAAGTTTTTGGGACATCCTAATTTAGTTGATGTCCTTTTGGGGAAAATGTTTTTTAAAAAATTTACTACCATCAAGAATCTTATTCTATTTAACTTTTAATACTGATTTTATTTTGGTTATTACTAACATCTTTCATATAGTAAGTAACCCTTTATGCTCTCTATTCCTATGGAATTCTAGATAGAAACTCTCACTTCCCAAAAACAAAATTTACTCCATTCCCAAATTGAAAAATTTGGGATAAAACAAACTGTTTTCCCAAAACCGTTGTTTTTTGGAAAGGGAAAGGGACGAGTCAAAAGAGTTACCAGAAATCGTTCTTGTCCCCAAAACAACATATTTTACCCCAAATTTCAAAAATTTGGGAATGGATGAAACTGTTTTCTGGTAATTTTGTACACTACATGTTTCAGGTACCCTTATCAGTAAAGGGTCATTTTGTGAAATCATTAGTTCTTCCTAATTTTTCTTGAAAAATTAGGAAAGGTCATCCCAAAAATTACATTTTTGGGACACCCTTATCCCAAATACTTTGTTTTACCCCGAATTTCAAAAATTTCTCCCAAAAACAGTGTTTTTGGAAATGGAAGGGAGAAAATGGTTTTTTTAGGGATAAGTGTCTTTTTCAAAAGTTTTTGGAAAAGAGAACGAGTGAATTCGAGAATTCAAATAAGGAGAATTTTTCGCCATGACAATCAGTCCTCCAGAACGTGAAGCGAAAAAAGTCAAAATTGTAGTTGATCGTAACCCAGTCGCTACAAATTTTGAAAAATGGGCTAAACCGGGTCATTTTTCACGAACTCTGTCAAAAGGTCCAACTACAACTACATGGATTTGGAATTTACACGCTGACGCACATGATTTTGACACTCAAACAAGCGATCTTGAAGAAATTTCAAGAAAAGTATTTAGTGCACATTTTGGTCAGCTAGGTATTATCTTTATTTGGTTAAGTGGTATGTATTTCCATGGTGCACGTTTTTCAAACTATGAAGCATGGTTAACAGATCCAACACATATTAAACCAAGTGCTCAAGTCGTATGGCCAATCGTAGGTCAAGAAATTTTAAACGCAGATGTTGGTGGTGGATTCCAAGGTCTTCAAATCACATCAGGTTTCTTCCAACTTTGGCGTGCTGCCGGAATCACAAGCGAATTACAACTTTACACAACAGCTATTGGTGCTCTTGTCATGGCTGCTGCAATGTTTTTTGCTGGTTGGTTCCATTATCATAAAGCTGCACCAAAATTAGAATGGTTCCAGAACGTGGAATCTATGTTAAATCACCATTTAGGTGGTCTTTTAGGTCTTGGTAGCTTAGCGTGGGCTGGCCACCAAATTCACGTTTCATTACCAATTAATAAACTTCTTGATGCTGGTGTAGATCCAAAAGAAATCCCGCTACCACATGAGTTCACGCTTAATCCAGAATTAATGGCACAGCTTTATCCAAGTTTTTCAAAAGGATTAGCACCATTTTTTACTCTTGATTGGGCTCAATACAGTGATTTCCTTACTTTCCAAGGCGGTCTTAATCCTGTTACAGGAGGCTTATGGTTAACTGATACTGTTCACCACCATCTTGCTATTGCTGTTCTTTTCTTAATTGCAGGGCATCAATATCGTACAAATTGGGGAATTGGGTCAAGCTTAAAAGAAATTCTTGAAGCCCATAAAGGTCCATTTACAGGCGAAGGTCATAAAGGACTTTATGAAATTTTAACAACTTCTTGGCATGCTCAATTAGCTATTAACCTAGCTCTTTTTGGTTCACTTTCAATTATTGTATCTCATCACATGTATGCAATGCCACCATATCCGTACTTAGCTACTGATTATGGTACACAACTTTCACTCTTTACACATCATATGTGGATTGGTGGTTTCTGTATTGTCGGTGCTGGTGCTCACGCAGCTATTTTTATGGTTCGTGATTATGATCCTACAAACAATTATAACAATCTTTTAGATCGTGTTCTTCGTCATCGTGATGCTATGATTTCTCATTTAAATTGGGTTTGTATTTTCTTAGGTTTCCATAGTTTTGGATTATACATTCACAACGATACAATGAGTGCTTTAGGTCGACCGCAAGACATGTTCTCTGATACGGCAATCCAATTACAACCAGTTTTTGCACAATGGGTTCAAAATACACATTTCTTAGCTCCAGGCTTTACTGCACCAAACGCTTTAGCAAGTACAAGTCCAAGTTGGGGTGGTGATGTTGTTGCTGTTGGTGGAAAAGTTGCAATGATGCCTATTTCTTTAGGAACTGCTGATTTCCTTGTACACCACATTCATGCTTTTACAATTCACGTTACTGTTCTTATTCTTTTAAAAGGTGTACTCTATGCTCGTAGTTCACGTTTAATCCCAGATAAAGCAAATTTAGGTTTTAGATTCCCTTGTGATGGCCCAGGTCGTGGTGGTACTTGTCAAGTTTCTGCTTGGGATCATGTCTTCTTAGGTCTTTTCTGGATGTATAACTCAATTTCAATTGTTATTTTCCACTTTAGTTGGAAAATGCAATCAGATGTTTGGGGAACTGTAAGCGCAAATGGTGTTTCTCATATTACAGGCGGTAACTTTGCACAAAGTGCAAATACTATTAATGGTTGGTTACGTGATTTCTTATGGGCACAATCTTCTCAAGTAATTCAATCTTATGGTTCAGCTTTATCTGCATACGGTTTAATTTTCTTAGGTGCTCACTTTGTTTGGGCATTTAGTTTAATGTTCTTATTCAGTGGTCGCGGTTATTGGCAAGAATTAATTGAATCTATTGTTTGGGCTCATAACAAACTGAAAGTAGCTCCAGCTATTCAGCCACGTGCTTTAAGCATTACACAAGGTCGTGCAGTTGGTGTAGCTCACTATCTATTAGGTGGTATTGCCACAACATGGTCATTCTTCTTAGCTCGTATTTTAGCTGTCGGTTAAGTTTTGCCCTTTTTCCGTTCCCCTCCCCCTTCCCCCAAACAGTGTTTGGGGGATAAACAGGGTTTTTGGGGTACATTTTACCACCCTAAATTTTTGAAATTTGGGCTCTCAAAGTTTTCTCTTTTTGATTCACCATATCCCCCATACTGTGTTTGGGGAAAGATAAACTTTGATTTTTTTTACGTTTCGCATCCCTGTTTTTGTGAAAACAGGGTAAGCATTCTTTTCTCAAAAAACTTTCTATTTGAGTTCTAGTTTTTTATTTCTACTTTATTTGAGTAAACAATACATTACCCTTTTGGGAGGTTTAGTGATGGCAACAAAATTTCCAAAATTTAGCCAAGCACTCGCACAAGATCCAACGACACGTCGAATTTGGTTTGGTATTGCGACTGCTCATGATTTTGAAAGTCATGATGGCATGACTGAAGAAAGACTCTATCAAAAGATCTTTGCTTCACACTTTGGTCAATTGGCTATTATTTTTCTTTGGACTTCTGGAAACTTATTCCATGTTGCATGGCAAGGCAACTTTGAACAATGGGTTCAAGACCCACTTCATATTCGTCCAATCGCTCACGCGATTTGGGATCCACATTTTGGACAACCTGCTGTTGAAGCATTTACACGCGGTGGTGCTTCAGGACCAGTAAATATTTCAACATCTGGTGTTTATCAATGGTGGTATACAATCGGTCTTCGTACTAATCAAGAATTATATACTGGTTCGATTTTCTTACTCGTTCTTGCAGCTCTTTTCTTGTTTGCAGGTTGGTTACACTTACAACCAGCATTTCAACCAGCTCTTTCTTGGTTCAAAAACGCAGAATCTCGTTTAAATCATCACTTAGCTGGTTTATTTGGTGTAAGCTCATTAGCATGGACTGGGCATTTAGTTCACGTAGCAATTCCAGAATCACGTGGTCAACATGTTGGTTGGGATAATTTCTTAACAGTATTACCACATCCAGCTGGTTTAACACCTTTCTTTACAGGAAATTGGGCAGCTTATGCAGAAAATCCAGATAGTGTGTCACATGTATTTAATACAGCACAAGGAAGTGGAACGGCTATTTTAACTTTCTTAGGCGGTTTCCATCCTCAAACACAAAGTCTTTGGTTAACTGATATGGCTCACCACCATTTAGCTATTGCTGTAATTTTCATTTTAGCTGGTCATATGTATCGTACAATTTTCGGAATTGGTCATAGTATGCGCGAAATTCTTGAAGCACAAACTCCCCCTTCAGGTAGTTTAGGTGCTGGCCATAAAGGATTATACGATACTGTAAATAACTCGCTTCATTTCCAACTTGGTTTAGCACTTGCAAGTGTTGGGACAATTTCTTCTTTAGTAGCACAACACATGTATTCGCTTCCACCTTATGCTTTCTTAGCACAAGATTTCACAACACAAGCTGCTCTTTATACGCACCACCAATACATCGCCGGATTTATTATGTGTGGTGCATTTGCTCACGGTGCTATTTTCTTTGTACGCGACTATGATCCAGAAGCAAATCGAGGAAACGTTTTAGCTCGTATTTTAGATCATAAAGAAGCTCTTATTTCTCATTTAAGCTGGGCAAGTTTATTCTTAGGTTTCCATACATTAGGCCTTTATGTTCACAATGATGTAGTTCAAGCTTTTGGAACTCCAGAAAAACAAATTCTTATTGAACCTGTATTCGCTCAATGGATTCAAGCAGCTCATGGAAAAACAGCATATGGTTTTGATTTCTTACTTTCTTCAGCAACAAGCGCACCAAGCTTAGCCGGCCAAGCGCTTTGGCTTCCTGGTTGGTTACAAGGTATCAACAGTGATGCAAATTCACTTTTCCTTACAATTGGCCCTGGTGACTTTTTAGTTCACCACGCTATTGCCTTAGGTTTACATACAACAACATTAATTCTTGTAAAAGGTGCTCTTGATGCTCGTGGTTCAAAATTAATGCCAGATAAGAAAGATTTCGGTTATAGCTTCCCTTGTGATGGCCCAGGTCGTGGTGGTACTTGTGATATTTCTGCTTGGGATGCTTTCTATCTCGCTGTATTCTGGATGTTAAACACAATTGGTTGGGTAACTTTCTATTGGCATTGGAAACATCTTGGTATTTGGCAAGGAAACGTTAACCAATTTAATGAATCTTCTACATATCTTATGGGTTGGTTACGTGATTACCTCTGGTTAAATTCTTCACAATTAATTAATGGTTATAACCCGTTTGGTATGAACAGTTTATCTGTATGGGCTTGGATGTTCTTATTTGGGCATTTAATCTATGCTACAGGTTTCATGTTTTTAATCTCATGGCGTGGTTACTGGCAAGAATTAATTGAAACACTTGCTTGGGCACACGAACGTACACCACTCGCAAATCTTGTGCGTTGGCGCGATAAACCGGTTGCTTTAAGCATTGTACAAGCTCGTCTTGTTGGTTTAACTCACTTTTCTGTCGGCTATGTATTAACATATGCAGCCTTCTTAATTGCAAGTACAAGTGGTAAATTTGGTTAATTCCTCTAATCATTAGATGTTCTTTCTCTTGTCCCTTGTCTTTCCCCCCTTTTGACACAAACCGAGTTTGTGTCAAAAGGGGGGAAAGACAAGGGATTGGGTTTTTGTTATACCTTCAACTTTTTCGACAAAATTTAAAGGAATGGAAACAGGATTAATTGAATTATACTTCTAAAAAACATTTTTTAGTTTTGATAGTTAGTATTAAAACGTTTTTAAAGTACTTCAGTTTTGTTAATTAAACCCGACTTAATAACAAATTATTATGTCCTTTTCAAAAAAAAATTTTAAATTCTGTGTTTAGTTTTAAAGCTAAACACAGAACACCTTCGTGAATACCACATCGTTGCTAGTATAAAACAAACTCTGATTCCTTTTTAAACGAATTTAATCGCTCGAGTCGGACGAAATAATTGCCGAGTTGCGGCCCTTTTTCAAGGATTTCAATTTCCCAGTCCTTTTCCCAGTCCTGGTAGTTTTGATAATCAGCCACAAGAGCGGTATTTATAAAAGAACCTTCTCTCAGTCTCTCAAAGAAAATTAATAGGTCAACAGCTAAACAAGCCACTTGATCATAATATGCTTTTTTCTTTGGACGGCAAATTAGGCGGAAAATACCAGGATTCGAATCTGCAAATTTTAGCGAACTATTTTTGTTTTCCATATAATGAGTGTGACTAAAGAGATAACTCCGATGGATTTGTTTTTTTTTCTTTCTCTTTCATTTTACCATAAAACAAAAGTTTTTTAACGACTTTTGCTTTCAAAAAAACAGTCATTATCTGTTAAAGTCTTTTAAATTAAAATTGCTTGAAAGTATTTTAAAAATTCTTAATTTTTTGCTGTTGAATAAGAAAGTGAATTTCTTCTTAGTAGCGTCTCTTTTGATTGATTACTCCAATTTGACTTAGTCGAGTTTTTTAATTATCAGATAGCTAGTCTTTTTTCATCTCATTTTTCTTACAAAAAAAAGTGATTTCCTTGACTCGAAAGGGGATTTTTGAAACTTCTTTTCCGTCAAAAAAGCATTTGGTAAAGTTTCTTATCTTTTAAAAAAAGATAAATACAAACAACTATTAAGAAGTTTTCTCTCATTTTCCTCCATTCTCAAATTTGAAAAATTTGCGAGAAAACAGACTGTGACAAAAAAGTTAATATGGTGATTTTTTATTTTTTTGTCATCATCTTTTTCAATGAAGGTAAAAATTGGCCGAAATTAATTCTGAAAAAAACCTAAAAGGCTTTGCTAGAGAATGAAAACCAAAAATGACTCATTTTAATCTAACTGGACTTACGTTGCAACCCTGTCCACACTTCAAAACAAGGAGACTAAGTTGTTTCAATTTTGTATTTCAATATGCACTACGTGTTTCAAAAAAGGACCAAGTTTACTTATTTGAGTTAGAAAACGCGATTATCAAAAAAATTGATTTAGAAGTTTTGGTTTCTAACTAGCTGGAAAGATTTTCTCTTTTGTATATTGAAGTCCAAAAGAAAAAAATTTTAAAGGTTTTTTGTCAAATCTCCAAGCAAAAAGGAGAAAAGCTGGTTGTGTGTTTGAGATTTGTGTGTCTAGAAAATCTTTTTTTACAAAAAACACAAAAAGCCTGGCAAAAGCCAGGCTTTTTGTGATATGAACTTTTTCTTAGAATTAACAAGAATTAGCCATTAACAGCTGGAGCTTCAACAACAGCTAAGTCTAATGGGAAGTTGTGAGCGTTACGCTCGTGCATTACTTCCATACCTAAGTTAGCACGGTTGATAATGTCTGCCCAAGTGTTGATTACACGACCTTGTGAATCTACAACTGATTGGTTGAAGTTGAAACCATTTAAGTTGAATGCCATAGTTGAAATACCTAAAGCAGTAAACCAAATACCAACAACTGGCCAAGCAGCTAAGAAGAAGTGTAATGAACGTGAGTTGTTGAAAGAAGCATATTGGAAAATTAAACGACCGAAGTAGCCATGAGCTGCAACGATGTTGTAAGTTTCTTCTTCTTGACCGAATTTGTAACCTTCGTTAGCTGATTCGTTTTCAGTAGTTTCACGAATTAATGAAGAAGTTACAAGTGAACCGTGCATTGCAGAGAATAATGAACCACCAAATACACCAGCTACACCAAGCATGTGGAATGGGTGCATAAGGATGTTGTGCTCAGCTTGGAATACGATCATGAAGTTGAAAGTACCTGAGATACCTAAAGGCATACCGTCAGAGAATGAACCTTGACCAAGTGGGTAGATAATGAATACAGCTGTAGCTGCAGCAACTGGTGCTGAGTAAGCAACTGCGATCCATGGACGCATACCTAAACGGAAAGATAATTCCCACTCACGACCCATGTAAGAACATACACCTAAGAAGAAGTGACAAACGATAAGTTGGTAAGGACCACCATTGTATAACCACTCATCTAAAGATGCAGCTTCCCAAATTGGGTAGAAGTGTAAACCGATAGCGTTAGATGTAGGAATAATTGCACCAGTAATGATGTTGTTTCCGTATAATAATGAACCAGATACAGGCTCACGGATACCATCAATATCAACAGGAGGAGCCGCGATAAACGCGATAATGAAAACAGAAGTTGCAGTTAATAAAGTAGGGATCATTAATACACCAAACCAACCGATGTATAAACGGTTTTCAGTGCTAGTTACCCACTCACAAAAACGAGCCCAAAGGCTAGTGCTTTCACGTCTTTCTAAAATTGCTGTCATAAATTTAAAATGTTTTTTCTTTTGTTCTTTTTCCACAAAAAGTGGAAAGAATTTTTCCCAAAATTAAAAAAGTTTTTAACTTGTTACTAGTAGTATACGCGAAAAAAAAATCAAAAACAAGTAATTTTTTTATTTATAATTAACATATAATTTTATGGGAGTCTAATGGAAGTTTTAACTTACTAATTTAAATAACTAAACAACGTCCCCTTTTTTGCTTTCCCAAAAACGAAGTTTTTGGGAAAGGGACCTGTTAGCCTACAAATTTTGTTTACCCAAAAGTTGATTAGCCTCTCCAACTTATGCACAACCAAAGTGTTTTAGAAATTGGGATAAATTTGTATCAGGAAAAAAGTGGGGCTTAGATTCAAAGAGAGTCTACGCTTGTAGCTCACCTGTTTTTAAAAACTTTTGTGGATGTTTTTTTCATTTCTTCTTAAAAATGAGGCTATCTTGTTTCGATAAAATGTAGGTTATTTTTAGAAAAAAAAAAAAACGGACTTTTAAGATAAACAAATACAGTTTTCCAGAATCAAGACTGATTTTTGTTCTCTGGAATTTCAAAAAGAAGCTACCTTTTCGCGTTTCTTCACGCAAGAAAGATATCTTTCTTGCGTGATGGATTTCTTTTTTAGTTAATTTGATTAGGGAAATGAGAATCTGAAGCAACTGATTTTTCTTGTTGATCTTGAACAACTTGGTCGATTTTTGCAACTGGACTATCTAAAGTAGTTGGTGTGAGTGTTTTTTTCTTTTTTGGAACATTGATAATACCCGTTCCAGCAGGAATTAGTTGACCAACAATAAGATTTTCATGCAGGCCTCTGAGAAAATCTGTCTTTTTAGCAAGCGCACTTTGAACCAGAACTTTGCTTACTTGTTGAAAACTTGCAGCAAGAAGGAAACTTTCAGATTGCAACACACTTTTTGTAATTCCTAAAATTACAGGTTCGTATTGTGCTGGACGACAATTTTGTTGTTCTAAAACGTTGTTGATTTTTTCTATAAGACGATGTTGAATTAGTTCGCCAGGAAGCAATCCACTATTACCACTTTCGACAATTCTCACCCTAGCTGTCATTTGGCGGACGACAACTTCAACATGTTTTTCTGCAATAGAAACCCCTTGGTTTGAATAAGCTTGAAGAATATTTTCAACAAGAAATGATTGAATATATCGAATACTTAAATGAACAGCCTCTCGATTTCCTCGAACTCGACTTGCGCGACGGAAAAAATTATGAAGAAGCATATGCATATTATTATGAATAATTTCTCCGCCCTGCGTTTCACGCGCTTCGAAGAGTTGTTCAATTTTTGGAATACCTTGAACAATATCTTCTGTTTGCAGGCGTTTTGACCTCAAGGTTACTAACAATTGATTTTTCTCAACAAAATCATTATTCAAAACATGAACAAGTCCGCGAAGTGAAGCTAAAAGTGGGACACCTTTTCGAACTGTCAAGCTTTTTTCTGTGATTTTAGTAATTTGGCCACTTGTAGGAAAAGCAAAGTTTGATCCCCATTCCTGACCCCAACGTCTATGGAGCCCAACCCTATTAACTTGTTTTTCTCTTTTTATGTCCAACATCGAAGTTGTCGGTTTAGATGTGTTTGTTTTCTCAAAAGACTTAGAGAGTTTTAAATTTTTTGATTGTAATAGAGGAAGTTTAAAGGTAAGAAAATCACTTTCTCGGCTTAAACTTAAGCTTATATTTGTTTGTTTATCTTTCTTTTCAAACCCACGAAATTCACCAAGTGTTTGGGCCTTAAAAAAAGCTTGAGTTATAGGAAATTCTGGAATTACCCAGCCATTTTCAAAAGTTTGAAAACAAAATTCATTTGTGTCTTCAAAAATCTGTTTTGTATAAACAAAAGCATTCCATTCTGGAATAACAAGCTGAAAATATTTTTCGCCTTCATTTTGAGCTGATTTAAGACATATAGTCTGATGAATTTGTTCGACCTTATTAAACGGAGCCAAAGATTGCATTGTAATTTCAATATTAAGTAACTGCGATGGCAAACACCATGTTGATCCTTTAATGCTATTTGCAGTGAATTTAGCCACTCCAAAACTTCGATTTTTGGAAAACTCTCGTGTTTTTTCTTGTTTTGTGAACAATGGCGATCTAATTGAAAACGGTTTAGTTCGATTCGTAACTTCAAGCCATCTTTGCTTTAAAACTTTTTTATCAGGTAAAACTTTAACATTACTTTTTTGAAAAGCAAAAATCAAACTTTTGAGTCGTTTTTGTTCCAACCAAAAAACCCACTCTTTTAAACTAGATTTTCTACAAAAACAAAATTCAGTTTTCAAGTTTTTCGTAAAAGTTTTGAATAAAGGGGTTTTAGGAACCCTATGGAAAGTGAAACTAGTTTCAAATTTTTGATTAAGTTTTAAAAGCTCATTAAATCTGTAAAAATTGTTAAATTTTTTAATTTTTTCTTTTGTTTTTGCAAAAAGAAAATTCTGTTCTTTTTTCTTAAAAACAACAATTTTGGAATTTTCAATTTTAGAAAAAGAAATATATGAATTAGGAAAACAAACTTTTTCAATAGGTTTACCTGGTTTAAGAAGAATCTGGTAAGAAGGTAACTGAATTGGATTAGAAACCCCCATTTCTGACACATAGAGCCACAGATTTTCTTTTTGCAGGATTTTAGTTTCATAAGACGCTAAGAGTTGGTCTTGAACTTTTCTGAATTTTCTTTTAAAAGCGCCGCTAAAGATGTTCTGATTTTTTTGCAAAGGATTTTTTTGGAATTCTCTGAGACCTGATAGACTTGAACGGTAAAATTGAATAGAGCCTGCCGACTTGAGCGTCAAACTTCTGTTTGATCCTCTGTTTATCTCATTTTGACAATAGTTTTGAATTTGAAAAACACCTGATTTGGAAAATAGACCATTAGCTAGAATAAAAAAAGATAGAAATTTTTTTGAATCATTGAGGAGAAACTGGTTTTGATAAGTTTGAAGAAATGAGTAAACCTTAGATGGGCACCAAACATAGGCGTTAGCCAGACAAGCTTCATTTGAGAAAGGAAAATCAAAAATTGGATAAGTGTACCCAACTTCTCGATGTTGATGTTCTGAAAGGAATGGGTACCAAGTCAAGAGTATTTGATCTACTTTAGATGTCGAAACAACAATATCTCTGGGTTTTAAAACTGGTTTAAAAAAATAAGATCCTCCAGAATAGTGAATTTTTGAAAAAACAAATTGTGTTACAGAAGAACCAGAAATAAGAGAAGATTTTAATTTTTTTATTTGTACTTTCGAGCTTAAATGAATGTTTATTTGGTGAATTGGAGTTTGACGTGAAACAAGATCACCTTTTTGAAAAAATGATAAAGACCGGGTTATTTTTTCTTTTAGAAAAAATGATAACAAAGAATTTGGTTGTCTTTGGTTCCAAAGAGGATAGTTTTCTTTTTGGATAAATGAAGACATAATCCAAAAATTTCCTAAATTGATTAAAGTTGGAATAATAGGGACAACTTCTTTTTCACTGTCAATTTTTTTAGAAGATGGTTTTTTCGTTTTATCTTTACGTTTCTTTAACTGAGTTTCTCGAATTCGCATAAATTCAAAAAAAACTTCACCAGAAAAAGGTGAAATTACAGGATGACTTGATTCAGGCATTTCCTGTTTTTTTGTTTCTAAATTTAACGCTTGAATTAAAAGGGCACCTGTTTCGACTTTCTCACCTTGTTTGACCCATAAAAGACTCCCTGCTGGAACATCACCTTGTTGAATTTCATAATAAGAGGGTGAAGCCGAACTTTCAGATTTTAAAAGACGAAGAACTGGTTTTTTTGGGTTACTAATTTGATGTTTAACTAAATAAGCGATTTTTCCATGCGGAGTTCGAACAAAAACACCAGGGAGTGCTTCAGGAAATTCAACTTTTCCTCGAAAAGGAGCTGTAAAAGATTTTACAGATTGTTCTGAAAAGACCCCAACACCACCAGTATGAAAGGTCCTCATAGTCAATTGTGTTCCTGGTTCACCAATAGATTGAGCTGCAATAATTCCAACCGCTTCACCGATGTTTACAAGCTTGCCTTCCCCTAAATCAAGCCCATAACACAACTGACACACAGATTTTTCTGTTTGACATGTTAGAGGAGATCGGACAAAGACTTTACTATATTTGGAAGCAATTTTTTTTGCTAAACGGGGTAAAATAAGTGTATTTTTTTCTAGAGGAAAACTTGGTGAGAAATCTAAATCATGTAAAAGAACTCTACCAATAAGGCGTTGTTCGAGATTTTTTTCTTTAAGGAGAATCCCTTGTCTAGTTTGACAATCAGACACACGAATTACAACGTGTTGAACAGCATCAACTAATCGTCTAGTTAAATAACCAGAAGTTGCTGTTCGTAATGCTGTATCAACTAATCCTTTTCTTGCACCATAACAAGAAATTAAATACTCAGTGACTGTTAAGCCTTCACGAAAATTACTTTGGATCGGAAACTCTACAATAGCACCTTGAGGATCAGCCATTAAGCCTCGCATAGCAACTAATTGCCGCACTTGCGAGATATTTCCGCGAGCACCCGAAAAAGCCATCATATAGACCGGATTTACAGGATTTGTAATTCGAAAATGCTGAATAGCTTTTTCACGAAGGGTTTCACTTGTTTGGTTCCATGTATCAATTAATTGTTGAGATTTTTCAACTGTTGTAAGAGTTCCCGTCATTTTAACTGTTGTTACAGTGCCCATTTTACGAGATGCTTGAGATAAGAGTGCAGCTTTTTGTGGTGGGATTTGTAAATCATCAAGACCTAATGAGACACCAGCGCGCGTTGCTTGATGAAAACCGACTTGTTTTAAATTTTCAACCAAATCGACAGTTTGTTTTTCACCGTAAGTTTCTAAAAACCAAGCTATTAATGTTTTCAAGTGATTTTTATCAAAACAAGCATTAAAAAAAACAGTATTTGGCTGTTTGTTATCAACAAAATTATTTTTTTCTCCACTCTTTTCTCCATTTTTGAAGAATTTTGTTTGTGAGCCTAGTTTTTTTCGTGAATTAGAAAAGCCAATTTGCTGAGGAGAAGCTGGAAACGAAAAATTTTTATTGTTTTGCATAGTCATACTATAATTTCCTCTTAAGTCTGTTTTTAAGATTTGTGTTTCTCTGTTTGGTTTTCCTTGGGCCTTCCTCTTTCCCAAAAAGAAAGTTTTCCCTCAACTTTTGAGGAAACAAAGTGTCTTGGAGAAGGCGATAAACAGAGGTAATCCTGTCCTAAAAACAGTGTTTTTCCCCAAACAAAGTTTGGGGAAGGGGTTAACTTGTATTTTTGGGAAAGTAAATGGAAAGAGACCTGATTAAACTATATTTTTTCATAGCACAGGGTGAAAATACAAATAAAAAAAACTATTTTTAGATTAGATTCTAAAATTCTTGCTTTTCTTTTTGTTTTAAGAAACAGAACGACTACTATTTTCAAAAATCCAAGAATGCATTAAAATTCGACCTACTGTAGTACGAACATACTGTGAACGAGGAGCAAGAATTGGTGTTTCACCAGAAATGAGTACTGTTTCAAGAAAAACATTTTCAATTTTTCCAAAAACAGTAACACGAGTTTCAATAACATTTTCTTTAGTATAAGCTTGGTGTTCTGAAACAAAGTTTTGTACAAAACCTGGCCATTTTACCCAAACAATACTGTGTAATTTAAGAAAGCCACGATCATATGATTTTTTTACTTGCGAAAAACTTGAGAAAAATCTTTCTTTAGTTGGCCCAAGAGTTTCGAAAACAGTTCGTTTTTGAAGATTTTGACTTTGAATTAAGGCTTGGTGACTTGGAATCAAATACTCATTATCTTTTGAAGAAGAGTTGCTTTTTGTTCCTTTCTTAATTTGAGGTAGTTCCAACTGACTAGATGTTGTTTCATTTTTCAAACCTTCTTGCTGAAATTTTTCTTGAGAACAAGTTAAATAATAAAAACCTAATACCATATCTTGTGTTGGAAGAAGAAGTGGCTGACCCGAAGCTGGTGCTAAAACATGATTTCTTGACCATAACAAAGTTAAAGTTTCAGCTCGTGTTTTTGGTGAAAGTGGCACATGAACAGCCATTTGATCACCATCAAAATCCGCATTAAATGCAGGACATACTAAAGGATGTAATAAAATAGCTTTACCTTCAACAAGTTGTGGTAAAAAAGCTTGAATTCCTAATCTATGCAGTGTTGGAGCTCTGTTTAATAATACTGGATGAGTTTTTAAAATTTCACTTAAAATAGACCAAACAATGGGTTTTTGATCAGCAATTAAGGTTTTTGCTGCTGTTGTTGTTACTACAATTCCTTTTTTTCGGAGTTTTTGAATTATAAAAGGTTGAAAAAGCTCAAGAGCCATTTGTTTTGGAAGACCGCATTGATGAATTTGTAATTGTGGTCCAACAACAATAACAGATCGGCCTGAATAATCCACTCGTTTGCCGAGCAGATGTTGTCGAAATCGACCTTGTTTACCTTTTAAAGTATCGAGGAGAGATTTTAAAGGTCTACCCGATTCAACACTTCCTGTTTTAAGTAATTCATCAACAGCTTGTTGAACTTGCCGAAGGTTATAACACCATGATAGCCAACTTCCACTTAATGAAGTATCGAAAACGCCAAAATGAGCTCCTTGTGTAATACGTTTATTACGAATTAAAACTTTTCTATATAGAACATTAATATCAGAAACAACAAGTTCGCCACGAATTGAGGTAATTGGTCGTAATCCTGGAGGTAACACAGGTAAATAGCTTAAAATCATCCAAGCAGGTTGCATTTTTGTTCGATAAAAATCGCGAAACAGTTCTCGTTGCCGTTTACACTTTAGTTTCATGGTTTTTAATCGATTGATTTTTATTCGTAGCCGTTTATATTTTTTCCTGTCTTCATAAGATCTGAAATCAAGTGCTGCTATTTTTTCAAGGTTAATTCGAATAGCTTCATTTAATCGTATATCATGAAAGATAAGCTCAGATTGAATTTTACGTGCATCTAAATGAGAAAGAATATGCTGAAACACAAACCCACCAGTTTGTATGCCATAAGATTGTCTATGATGTGGAATTTTTTCATTATGATTTTCTATCGGTAAAGTAAAAGCATAATAAGGAAGACTTGATTCATAACGAAAAGGTTTTTCCCACAAATAAAATAAGATTTCTTGAAATTCTTCAACATGTCGCCATGTTGCATCGTAAGCAAAACCATAGAGTCGTGGTTCTCCACTGTTCATGTTAAACAGAAAGCGTGGATATTTGAGTTCTTTTTTTGTAGAAAATAACCTCGGCATTTTTAACTTTGTTTTTTCTACAAAAGTTGGTTGTTTCTCCCCAAAACTTTGTTTGCGGGAACGGGATAAAAAGTCTAAAACAAGGCCACGTGGGTATTTTTTTCGTTTTTCAAAAAGTAGACTTGTTTGCCAGCGTGATCGAAAACGTGTAAACTTTTGAGGAAGACTACAAAATTCAGTTGTTAACATCACCGCTTGAAGACGACGTGTTGACCAATTCATACAGAGACTTATTGGAGAAGGTCTTTGTGCAGCATAAAGAGGATGAACAATAGGTTGTTTTAATTTAATATAACCAAGACGATAGCGTCTTACTCTAGATAACGTTCGTTCAACGCCACATTTAGGACAAACTAGTTCTTTTATTTTTGAATCTTTTGAACTTTTTTTACCACAAGAACAGGTGAAATCGAGAACTGGACCAAAAATTTTCTGACAAAATAAACCACCAGCCTCTGGCTTTAAAGTTTTATAATTAACTGTTTCCCAACTCGTAATTTCACCGACTTTCTCCCCAGACGGTAAAAATCTTTCTGCCCACTCGCGAATTTCATTTGGTGAAGCAAGACCAATTTCAATTTTATGAAACAGTTGATGTGGTTGTTTATGCATATGCGTCTCCGTTTTGATTACTAATTTTTTAGTTTTGTTTGTTTCTTCCTTTTCCCTTTTCCCAAAACTTTTTTGAATCCCCTACCCTTTTTGCTTTCCCATCCCACAAATGAAATTTGTGGGAAAGGAAAGCAGGGATTAAATTAAATAGAGTTCAATTCTAAAATCTCTTGTAACTATCCGCCTCAACACAAAAAGTTTTAGGACGAGACTGTTCCAAAAACTTCGTTTTTGGATGGCAACCAGATTCTTGTGCAAATTTTCTGAGAAAAATTCAAAATTTCTTATTGGATTTGAAATTTTGAATTTTGGGAACGCAAAACAAACATTAAGTAACTGTTTTTTGTGAAACAAAAAGAAAAGTTACCTATTCCTAAACAAATTTTTTTAGGCTGATCCCAAAAATTTCATTTTTGGGAGACCCGCTATGCTTTTTGAACAGTATGCTGATTCAGAAAATCAACTCTATTCTCTTCTAAAAATTGTGTAAGTTTCCAAAGAGAAAAAGGACGCTGATTTTGAGGCTGTTTGTTAAAACCATAAAGTTGAAGATCAAAGCATAAAGCTTGTAACTCTCGAAGTATTAATTTAAAGCTTTCTGGTCGACCAAAAGGCAAACGTTTATTGGCATAAATTTGAAAAACAGCTTGTTTTCTTCCTTCAACATCATCTGATTTTAATGTTAATAATTCATGAAGTGTTTGAGCTGCTCCATAAGCTTGTAAAGCCCAGACTTCCATTTCTCCAAGTCGTTGTCCTCCATTTCGAGAACGACCTCTTACTGGTTGTTGAGTAACGGCTGAGTAAGGGCCAGTAGAGCGAGCATGAATTTTATCATCAACAAGGTGAACTAATTTTAAAATATAAGCACAACCGACCGTGACAGGTTGATCAAAAGGCAGACCTGTTCGGCCATCAAAAAGTCTGATTTTACCTGGATGTTGAGGTTCAAATAGCCACGTATTACCGGTTTTGACTGACGCTTCATAAAGTTTTGAGTACACTAAACTTCGTGAAGCTTCAGCACCAAATTTTTCATCAAATAAATGTGTACTATAAGTTTCATTTAAGTATCGGCCTGCCAATCCTAAAAGACACTCTAAAATTTGACCAACATTCATTCGTGAAGGTACGCCTAGCGGATTTAAAACAATATCAATAGGTGTACCGTCAGGTAAATAGGGCATATCATGTTGTGGTAAAATATTTGAAACAATTCCTTTATTACCATGTCGACCTGCCATTTTATCACCAACTTGAATTCGGCGTCTCTGAAGTAGAACTATTCGAACACGTAAGATCGCATCTTTTTCAGCCAAAGCAGCAACATCAGCCTCACGAGATGGCAAAATTTGAACATCTAAAACAAAGCCTTCAACGCCTTTAGGGACACGTAAACTTGTATTTCGATATTGTGTTTTTTCGCGTTGCATAATCACGTTATACAACTTTTCATATTGTTGTTCTACAGAAGGGCCTTTTGGATTTAATGGACTAACCTTCCCTACTAAATAATCTCCTTCTTCAACCCAACTGCCGATTTTAATAAGTCCTTGCGAATTTAATCTATCACGTTTACGAATATCTCTTGTTGATTGGTCAATTTTGAGTGGAATTTGATTTGTTATCTTTTCAAGCCCATATTGAGTATTTTTAACTTCAATATCATAATGATCTATATGCAAAGAAGTAAAAATATCCTGATTAACTAATCTTTCACTGATTAAAATAGCATCTTCAAAGTTATAGCCTTCCCATGGTAAATAAGCTACTAAAATATTTTTACCAATTGACAATTTACCTTGGGCACTAGCAGCACCATCTGCAAGAATATCACCTTTTTCTACCCAAATACCTTCAGAACAAGATGGTCGTTCAAAAAAACATGTACTTTGATTTGTTCGTTGATAGTTTTGAAGTTTATAATTTTTTTGATTTTTGGAACTTTTATTTTTTGAAACAAGTGAATCAGATTCTTTTGTTAACAATGAAAAACTTTCAATTAATGTGAAATTTTTCACCAAATTTTTTTCTTTAGTATTAAATAAAAAACTTGAAAGGTTTTCGCCAGGTAGATTTGTATACGTTTTAAATTTTTGAGAAAAGGAAGAAAACCGAATAGTGGGGCGTACAAGTCCATGTATTCGTTTTTTATTTAGAAAAGAAATTTTATGAATTTTTGAGTAGGCCATTTGCGATTTATCGACAACACCAAAATTTTCAATTCCTTCTGTTGTTTGCCCAAAAATTTGATTTTTGAATGTAATTTCGTTTAATCCTAAAAACTTTGTTTTTAAGGCCGGATTATACTTCGTTTTATTTAACTCTAAAAATATGGGTGTTTTATCTATTTTAGAGTCAATTGAAAAATTGAGTATTGAAGTTTGTTCCGGTTTCACTTTTTTAAAACAATTGACGGTGTTTTGAAAAAACGAACTCGATCCCAAAAATTTTGTTTTAATAGAAGGGCTTAAAGTTTGAATTTGTTTTGATGTGACATTTGTAACATAACCACTCTGAGATGCTTGAATAACGTGATTTACATCTGAAACAACACGAGTTTCTAATCCTGTCCCAACCAGAGGTGGTTCTGGATTTAGAAGCGGAACAGCTTGACGTTGCATATTTGATCCCATCAGAGCTCGGTTCCCATCATCATGTTCTAAAAAAGGAATTAAACTAGTTGCAACAGAAATGGTTTGTAAAACTCCAACTGCTTGTGTTGTAATTTGAGTCGACTTTTCATAATCAAATTTAAATTCTTTTCTGACTGGAAGAAGAGTATTTGGTAAAAAATTCCATGAATTCAGAGAAATATCAGCTGGAGCTGTAGTAAGAATCTCTTCTTGGTGGGGTGCTACAAATAATGGTGGCAATTCCTTTTGAACTTGTCCTTTATAAACTTGAAAAAATGGAGTTTTAATTGTTCCAAAAAGATTTTTTGATGGTTTTGCAAATACAGTAAAAGAATTTACAAGTCCCGCATTTTGACCTTCGGGAGTTTCAATTGGACATAATCGACCATAAAAAGTTGGATGAATTCCACGAATTTGAATGGTTGTTTGTTTGCTAGAAACGCCTCCAGGTCCTAACACTGTAAGGCGACGTTTATGTGTTACTTCAGCCAAAGGATTTGTTTGATCCATAAATTGTGCTAATGTGCCACTTGTAAAAAAACTTTTCCATGCTTTACTAACAACTTTTGCAAATACTGACTTATTTTGTCGCCAAAGAACCTCTAATGAACTCTGTTCTTCTACTTTTTTTGGCTGTTGTAATGCACTCGTTTTTGGGTTAGGTAATGTTACAACTTTTCTATTAAAAAAAGTCTCAAATTCTCTAATTCCACGTAACAGCTGGTCTTGTAAGAATTCATCACAACCTCGAATACGTTTTTGTGTTAAACTATCAATTTCATCACCAAGCCTTTCTTTATAAATTAATTTGAGTAAAGCCTGTGTTGCTGCTACAAGATCTTCAGCAGTAAGAGCATACTGGTTAAGTGGTTCTCCACTTCCCAGTTTTTCTTGAAATTGGTGCCGGCCAATTTTTCCTAATAACAAAATCTCCTTATTCCACAATTTTGTCCAAAAGAATTCCCGTGCAAGAGCATCAGTGACTAATTCATCTCGAATGTATGGGTTATATTCAATAAAATGAGCGTAAAGATAGCGTAAAGCTTCTTCTTGAGTCTGTGGATGACCATATAAACCAGCTCGGATTAGTATTTTGTCATGACGCGTTTTTCCAACACTTGTAATTTCAGAATCACGTTTCTGAGAAAAATCTTTTACAAAACTATTACGAAGAATATCAGAATATTTAAATCGTTCAAAAAGATCTTTTTTTGAAAAACCTAATGCTTGTAAAATAACAAGCAAAGATACTTTTCTCCGTAAAGTTCGAGTCGAAAACCATAATCGATATTTTTTATCAACTGTTAAATTAATCCAACCGCCCTTTTCTGGAACAATTCGGACAGTTGATGCTTGAGTTCGTGAATCCCGAGGAAGTGTATAAACACCAGGATTCCGTACCATTTGATGTAAAACAACACGAGGAATGCCATTAATTACAAAATGGCCATGTTTTGTCATTAAAGGTAAGGATCCGACTAAAAACCATTCCAATTTTCGTGTCGATGAGAGACTAGATTTAATACTAACAGGAATATAAATAGATGAGCTATAAGTTTGTCCTAAAACAAAAGCTTGTTTTTGTGTAAATTCAGGTTGTCTAAACTGAACTAATTCTGGAAAAAATTTTATCTCAAGTGTTTCTGTAGGTGTAGAAAATGAAAGAGCTTTAGGAAAAGCTTGTATAAGACCCTGATTTACAAAATTAAAAAAACTAGTTCGTTGTATATCTACAAGATTTGGAATTTCAAATGGAAACTGAAATTGCGAAGAAGAGAGTGAAATGTCCTTTTTTTCACGTTGTTCTTGCTTTTTTGAAATTTCGAAGTTAGAAATTAATCTCGTTTGAGCCGATGAACAACTTACGATTTTTGAAAAGTGAGAATACCCCTTGTTAGAATTAATAAGCCGATCATTTGATCCCAAAAACATCGTTTTTGGGACAGGTAGTCTTAAAAAATTTGCTTTTAGACCAAATTTTTCATTTTTTGGACTGGAGAGGAAATACTTTTTTTGATATTTATAACGGCGAGGAAAATTCATTTTCTAACTGTATTGTTTTTACTGACTTTATGATATTATCTAGAGAGAAAGCTCCTTTTGACAAATTATGAAACATTTATTTTTGAAATAAATAGGTGCCAAAAGGTTCGAAAGCTTTCGTCCAATATTTAAACGGCGGTATAGCCAAGTGGTAAGGCAGTGGATTGCAAATCCTCCATCCCCCAGTTCGAATCTGGGTGCCGCCTAATAACATTTCATTTCAGAAAAAATCAAACAAAAAATGACTCTAATTTAAAAAAATTTATGGATGAGACGTCTTAAAAATAAAAAAAATCTTGAGACTTTCTTTTTTTAAAAACTCAACTAATTATAATAAATTTGCTAAATTGTTAAGCTCGCAAAAACAAATTGGTTGTTTTTATATCGGGAATCTAACAGTAAAAATTTTGATTAGAGGTCAATCTCTTTATGTTTAAACAGATTTATTAGTTTGAGTTTTTTAATTAAGTTGATTTTCTCTGAAAAAAAGAATGTAAAAGTAGTATTACGTATTTGAATTTGTATTATAAAACTTTATTATTCTGTTTTAATAGAGTTTTTTATTAGCAAAAAAACGATAAAACAGAAAAAAAAGGGATTCACCAAAATGTAGTAAACCTACTTAGTCTCTCATATTATTTTCAACCCTTAATGCTGCTTCTTTTCAGTTCTGACATGATTTTAAGTTGATTAATACAGAGTGATGAATCCCATAAAATTATAATATCATACAATAAAAATCTTTGTTGATTTTAAATTCTAAATACAAAAGTGATTTTAGTTCCAAAGAATTCAAAATTCAAAGAATGTTTTAAATCAATTTGTATCTGACCCAAATTTAAATAATTTGCGGCTAAAGTAATTTAAATAGATTAAAAAATAAATGATTTTTGTCTGGATTGAATAATAATGCAATTATAACTTCTTTTTAGAAAAAAAAATTATAAAGAATGTATTTTAATATTTAAAATTAAAAAATTTTAAATTAATACAATTACTACTTGTAAAACTTGCACTAGTATGTTAGTATAAACTCTAATAGACACACTTTCTTTCCGCTTAATGGATAAAACGTTGTAAAAAACTTTTTCAAAACTTCTTCATGAATGATATCGTCTCTAGACTTTTTTTTGGCGGGTTTTACTTATCCACAAAAACTCGGTTTATAATCTTCCCCCTTCCCAAAATTTGAGAAATTTTGGGAAGGGGGAAGGTCAAGAGATAAATTTTTAAAGGTTTTTTACAACCGACCATTTTCTGATTGATTTGCAGTAATTTTTTCGGGCAGAGTGCAAGATCGTAAACCAGAGATTTTTTATTAGAATGGCTCCACAAACTGAAACTAGAGCAGGTGCTGGATTTAAAGCGGGTGTTAAAGACTACCGTTTAACTTACTACACTCCTGACTACCAACCAAAAGATACTGATATTCTTGCAGCATTCCGTATGACTCCTCAACCAGGTGTTCCACCAGAAGAAGCTGGTGCAGCGGTAGCAGCAGAATCATCAACTGGTACTTGGACGACTGTATGGACTGACGGTTTAACTAGTTTAGATCGTTATAAAGGTCGTTGTTATGATATCGAGCCAGTTCCAGGTGAAGAAAACCAATATATTGCATATATTGCATATCCTTTAGATCTTTTTGAAGAAGGTTCTGTAACAAACTTATTCACATCTATCGTAGGTAACGTATTTGGTTTCAAAGCTCTTCGTGCTTTACGTTTAGAAGATCTTCGTATTCCACCTGCATATGTTAAAACATTCCAAGGTCCTCCACACGGTATTCAAGTAGAACGTGATAAACTGAACAAATATGGTCGTGGTTTATTAGGTTGTACAATCAAACCAAAATTAGGTCTTTCAGCTAAAAACTACGGTCGTGCTGTATACGAATGTTTACGTGGTGGTCTTGACTTCACTAAAGATGATGAAAACGTAAACTCTCAACCATTCATGCGTTGGAGAGATCGTTTCTTATTTGTAGCTGAAGCTATTTACAAATCTCAAGCAGAAACTGGTGAAATTAAAGGTCACTATTTAAACGCTACTGCAGCTACTGCTGAAGAAATGTTAAAACGTGCTGAATGTGCTAAAGATTTAGGTGTACCTATTATCATGCACGACTACTTAACTGGTGGTTTCACAGCAAACACAAGTTTAGCTCATTACTGCCGTGATAATGGTCTTCTTTTACACATTCACCGTGCGATGCACGCGGTTATTGACCGTCAAAGAAACCATGGTATTCACTTCCGTGTTTTAGCAAAAGCTCTTCGTTTATCAGGTGGTGACCACTTACACTCAGGTACTGTTGTAGGTAAATTAGAAGGTGAACGTGAAGTAACATTAGGTTTCGTTGACTTAATGCGTGATGACTACATTGAAAAAGATCGTAGTCGTGGTATTTACTTCACTCAAGACTGGGTTTCTTTACCAGGTACGATGCCAGTAGCTTCTGGTGGTATTCACGTATGGCACATGCCAGCTCTTGTTGAAATTTTCGGTGATGATGCTTGCTTACAATTTGGTGGTGGTACTTTAGGTCACCCTTGGGGTAACGCTCCAGGTGCTGCTGCAAACCGTGTAGCTTTAGAAGCATGTACACAAGCTCGTAACGAAGGTCGTGACCTTGCTCGTGAAGGCGGTGATGTAATCCGTGCAGCGTGCAAATGGAGTCCTGAATTAGCTGCTGCTTGTGAAGTTTGGAAAGAAATTAAATTTGAATTCGAAACTATCGATACACTTTAATTTCATTTTTCATACACTCAAACTTGTTCTTTCTGCCTTCCTACATTTTTAAGTTGCTTCCAAAAACTCTGTTTTTGGGACAGGAAAAACAGAAACGATCCCTTCCCAAAAATTTCATTTTTGGGAAAGAGATTTCTCGAACTAAGTTTGACGTCATTCTCACTTTTTTAATCATTTGGATTGCCCCCAATTATACTTTGGGGGCTACCCAAATGTGTATCTCATTTTGTAAATTCATAGAATTGATAATATAGTTCGTTTTTAAAACTTAAAAACCCTCAAAAAGGTTTCGGAGATTGAAACTCTCGGCAAGAAAAAAACTTTTGGAAGTTTAATTTGGTCTCAAAAACGAAATTTTTGGAATTCAAACATTTTTTATCCCCAAACCTTTTTTCGGGAAGGGCGCAATTCTGATTTTTGTGACAGAGAACAGTAGAGAAGAAACTCTAAAAAAATAAGAAACTCCTTTAAGATTTAAACAAAACTTCAAACTGAAAACTTAAATCTTAAAGCAACCATTTAAATTACACCTAAAAAAATTAGTAAATATGGCAAAAAAAAGCATGATAGAGCGTGATCGTAAACGTGCTCGTTTAATTACAAAATATGCTTCAAAACGAGAACAACTCCTTTTAGAAATCAAACAAGCTTCTTCTCTGGAAGAAAAATTAGCGTTACATCGAAAATTACAACAATTACCTCGTAACAGTGCTCCAGTTCGAGCTCACAATCGTTGTTCTATTACGGGTCGACCGCGAGGGTATTTTCGTGATTTTGGCTTATCACGACATGTTTTACGTGAATATGCACTTCAAGGGTTACTTCCTGGCGTTGTAAAAGCAAGTTGGTAATATAAATGTTTCTTGACTTTTTGGGTTTCAAATTACCCAAAAAGTATGACTTTTATCTTAATCTCTTTTCAAGAAACTGTTTTTTTGCAAAAAAAATAAAAACTCGTCTCTTCCATTTCCTGTTCCAAAACAATAATTTTACCACTTCTCCAAACTTTTTCAAAAAAAAGCCTGTTTTGAAAAGGTTTGTGATATAAACTTATTTTTACCCCAAATTTGAAAAGTTCCTCTCTTCCCAAAAATGCAATTTTTTGGATAAACACTGTTTTTGGAGATGGAAGTGGTAAAGGGCTAACTCTCAAACTTTTTGAGAAAACTTACTTTCTCACCAAAATTTTGCATCCAGTTGGGTTTGAACCAACGATGTCCTTTCGGAGTCGCATTATGAGTGCGATGCAATCGACCGCTCTGCCATGGATGCTTTTATGTACAGACTAACTAAAGTTATGTTTCAAAACTTACAACCAGTAGATTTTTTAATTCTTTTATTTGGTTTTCTTTATGGAAATCTTTTTGTTATAACATTCTCAAGGTTTCAGTGGGATTTTTTTTTAATTTTTTCTGTTGTACTTTTTTTGGAGTTACTAAATAAATTGTGTTATTTAAATTATAAGAAATACAAAAGTCTCCACGAGAAGAAAGCTCAATACGAGAGTCAATTTTGTGAAAAAGCTGTAAAAATACATAAAAAATCAGTTTTCTTTTTATTCCAACTTTTCAAAAGAGGTTTTCTTTTAGGTTTTTTTGTTGAAGCTTTTAAAGTCGGTAGTTAAATTTTGTAAAAAATTATGATGATTGAAAGGATATCCTTTCAATCATCATAATTTTTTTAATAAGCTAATCCCATGCTTCGAGTTGTTTCAGAACCTAAATAGACACGAACACTTAAGAAATCTGTCGGACAAGCAGATTCACAACGTTTACAACCAACACAATCTTCAGTTCTTGGTGCAGAAGCGATTTGGTTTGCTTTACAGCCATCCCAAGGTACCATTTCTAAAACGTCTGTTGGGCATGCGCGAACACATTGTGTACAACCAATGCATGTATCATAAATTTTTACTGTATGTGACATACTTAAACTCCTGTTTTGGGCTAGTCTTGTTTTTCTCTACTAAAAAAAATTAATTTGCAAAATTAAAAAATTTAATATTTGAAATTTTTTAATAGATAAATCTCAAGACACTTTCAGTGATAGGTTTTATAAGATTGAAGATCTCTTCTTGTTTAGTATATCGAAAAAAACTAAAAAAAACAATTTTCTTTTAAAAAATTTTTTAAAAGAAAAAACTAGGATGAAAACCTCCCCAGGTAGGACTTGAACCTACGACCAATCGGTTAACAGCCGACCGCTCTACCGCTGAGCTACTGAGGATTTTTTGTTTAATTAAATTTTATCAAAAAAAAAGTTTTTTGTAAAGGAGAGTCTTCTCTCCCTTTCACAATAATATCACTTAATGGGAAAAACTTTGTTTTTGAGACAGGCTAAAAAAAGCTATCTAGTTCTAGCATTAGACACAAATATTTGTATCTATTCAACTTTCAAAAAAACATTTAATAAAACAAAATTCTGCTTTTTAATAAATTTGTTTTTAGAAAAAGACAATTACCGCGAAGTGAAACCCTTTTTGTCTGTAATAAAAAAAATGTCTATTAAATACAACATCCCAACAGTAGCAGAGACAAAAATCACAGAGTATACTAATACTATCTTCTTTGTTTTATTTTTTTAGTAGTATGACAGAAACGACACAATTTGTTAGCCCAGAAAATAATTTTGGTCAAGAGCAGACATCAGAAGCCGTAAATTTGGTAACTGAGAAAAATTCTGGTTCGGAGAGGGTAATTGTGATTACGTCTGGAAAAGGCGGTGTTGGAAAAACAACAACAACTGCCAATTTAGGAATGTCAATTGCTCGTCTTGGATATCGGGTTGCTTTAATTGATGCAGATATAGGATTACGAAACTTAGATTTATTATTAGGATTAGAAAATCGTGTACTTTACACGGCTATGGATATTGTTGAAGGACAGTGTCGCTTAGATCAAGCGTTAATTCGAGATAAAAGATGGAAAAATTTAGCTTTGTTAGCTATTTCAAAAACAAGGCAAAAATATAATGTTACTAGAAAAAATATGCAGAATTTAATAAATTCTGTTAAAGAACTTGGTTTTCAATTTATTTTAATCGACTGTCCCGCTGGTATTGATGTTGGTTTTGTAAATGCAATTGCACCAGCTGAAGAAGCTGTTATTGTAACTACACCAGAAATTACTGCTATTCGAGATGCCGATCGAGTTGCTGGTCTTTTAGAAGCAAATGGGATTTATAACGTGAAATTAATTGTAAATCGAGTTCGACCTGATATGATTCAAAAAAATGACATGATGTCTGTTAGAGATGTTCAAGAAATGTTAGGGATTCCATTATTAGGTGCTATTCCAGAAGATACAAATGTAATTATATCAACAAATAAGGGTGAACCTCTTGTTTTAAACAAAAAATTAACTCTTTCTGGTATTGCTTTCGAAAACGCAGCTCGAAGATTAATCGGAAAACAAGATTATTTTATTGATTTAACAAGTCCTCAAAAAGGAATGTTTCAAAAATTGCAAGAATTTTTTCTTGGTGAGGAATAAATTGATATGTTTTCTTTTTCTGCTCTTAAACTCGACGTTATTAAAATTTGTTAAGAGCAGAAAAAGAAAACAAAGTTTTTTAGAAAACCGAAAAACAAAGTCTCAAATAGCATTTCTATAAATAATAGAAGAATTTAGCCTCTCTCAAAAATTTCATTTTTGAAAAATTTGGAATCAAACTTTGTTAAATCTTTTTTCTAAAATTGTGTTATTTTACAAATTTTATTTAGCCCTCAAAAAAATTAAATTTAAGGGAAAACGAAAAAAATTGGTTACCCCAAATTTTTCAAATTTGGAAAAGGGAAAGAAATCAAATTAAAAATATTTTTCTAAATATTTGTTTTTTATTAAAATTTTTTTCGGGCGAGGAGGGATTCGAACCCCCGACACCGCGGTTCGTAGCCGCGTGCTCTAGTCCACTGAGCTACAGGCCCTAGTAAGTGAATATTAAAAGTATACACTTTATAAAAAAGTCTTGCAATACCAATTTAATTTTTTTCTCTTTTATCCAAACAAAATTTGGATAAAAGAGAAAAAAAGAAATATTAAAAAACTTCAATTTGTCTTTTTTGATATCAAAACAGTAAAATTTAATTTTTGACGAGTTGATTCCACCCTAAACTTTCAAGTGCTTGATTTCGACGTAATGGTCGAGTAACAAGTTCAAGAATATCTCTTGCATTTGTAAACCCATGAATTTGTGCAAAAGTAAATTCTACAGACCATTTTGTATTAATACCACGAGCTTCTAATGGGTTTGCATGAGCCATACCAGTAATTGCTAAATCCGGTTGGAGTTCACGTATTCGTTGAATTTGATTGTAATTATCTGGTTTTTCCACTATGCGTGGCATAGAGACTTGCATTTGTTTACATGTTTTTTCTAGAAGATCCAATTCGGCTGCTTGAAATCTTTTATCTAAATAGGGGATTCCTACTTCATAAACACTCATTCCACAACGAATTAAAAAACGTGCTAAAGATATTTCTAGGAGGTTATCTCCCATAAAGAAAACTGATTTTCCACGAATCAAAGAAATATAATCTTCTAAAGATTCCCAAATTTGATTTTCTCTTTCAACAAGACCTGAAGGAACCACGCCAAAAACTGAACATATTTTTTCTAACCAGGCACGAGTTCCATCTGGACCAATTGGAAAAGGAGCACTAATCAATTTACATTTTCTTCTTCGCATTAAGGTAGTAGCTGTACGACTCAAAAAAGGATTAACTCCACAGACGTAAACATTTTCATTAAGAACTGGTAAATCAGCATATCGTGGCGATGGTAGCCAGCCTGCGACTTGAATTCCACAACGTTCTAATTCTAAAGTTAATTGTGTAGCAACGTTTGTTGGCAATGACCCAAATAAAACTAAAGATTTTTCAGCAGTTTTTGATTCCGTCCCGTTTTCAAAACTTTTATTTTTCAGGCTAATGTGGTTCTTGGGAGTATGACCTTTTTCTTTTTCGCTTGTAGAATTTGTTGGACATCTTTGTACCATTGAAGCTAATACAGTGTCTTCTCCTTGTGTAAAAGCATAATCTAGTCCATTTGCTCGTGCAACAACGATAGGAGTTTGAATTTCAGCTTCTAATCGTGGAGCCATCCCTTCTAAGTCCATTTTAATAATTTCAGTTGTACATGTTCCGATCCAAACAATAACACTAGGATTTCGATCTTGTTTAATTTGTAAACATAATCTTTTTAATTCTTTATAATCATTTAATTGAGCAGAAATGTCGGCTTCTTCTAATTCCGCCATAGCATAGCGTGGCTCAGCAAAAATCATTACACCAAGAGCATTTTGAAGAAAATAACCACATGTTTTAGTTCCAATAACTAAAAAAAAACTGTCCTCTATTTTTTGATAAAGCCAAGCAACACAACTAATAGGGCAAAATGTATGATAATTTCCAGTTTCACAATCAAAGGTTAATTTTTCAGTACTAGATAAATTTACCATAGTTATATATATATTAAATCAAACAAAAATTAAATAACCCCTTTTTACATGTCTGCCGATCAACATACTAACCAATTTTCTATGGATTTTTTTCTCTTCCCCAAATTTTAAAAATTTGGGGAAAAATCAAGGCAATTTTTTATTTAAAAAGAAAGAACCTTTGTAAAAAAATTTTAATTTTTATTCTAAAATCAGTCCAAGTTAAATGTTTAAAAAGATATGCTAACTTATTTAGGCTGATTTTCCTAAGTTTTCTTAACAGACTGAAAAAGGAGTAGTAAAAAAAGTTCAAGATTTATGCTTTTATATTTTTTTATTTTTTTAAACCATTAAAAAATCTAATTCACTTGAACTAGTAATTTTTTCATTTGTAAAAATTTGATCAGTTGTTGACTGTGAAGTTCCAGATAAATAATAAGTTGATAACAAAGTAAATAATTTACGGTCTTCAAGTTCAACAGGAATTACACCTTCAGGGTGTGCTAAAAGTTGATCAGCAATATTTAAATAAAAATCACAAATATAAGTTAAACTTGATTCAAACTCTGCCATTTCAAATACAGTTTTACCTTTGACTCTTGAAACACGAATATCTTCAATTAAAGGTAAAACTTCAAGAACAGGCATTGGACAAACTTCTACATATTTATCAATAAGATCACGTTTAGCAGTTCGATTTCCAATTAGACCAGCAAGACGAAGTGGGTGAGTTTTAGATTTTTCCCGAACAGAAGCTACAATTCGGTTTGCAGCAAAAAGAGCATCAAAGCCATTATCAGTGACTATTAGACAATAGTCAGCATAATTTAAAGGTGCCGCAAACCCGCCGCAGACTACATCACCTAATACGTCAAAAAGAATAACGTCATATTCATAAAAAGCATTTAATTCCTTTAAAAGTTTGACTGTTTCACCAACAACATAACCACCACAGCCCGCTCCAGCTGGTGGACCACCTGCTTCAACAGAATCCACTTCCCCATATCCTTGATAAATAACGTCTTCCAATTGTGTTAATTTTGATAAAAAAAAATTCTATCAAAAGACCCTCTAACACTTAGAATAAAGTTCACACGTTTTGTATAAATTTTTCGGTGAAAGTAGACTTAGCAAAATTTTTAGACCAAGAAGCGGGTTACAATACATTTTAGAGGGTTTTACTAAGGCGGAAATTTCTAATGTATTGATTAAATAATGTACTAAAAATGATAGTTTTGGGACAGGTATTTATAGCTTCAATTTTTACTTTTTTCATTATTTCTGAATAACTCACAAAGAGTTTCTTTCCCTGGTGTCATAAAAAACTAATCAATGAAAAAAGTAAACCAGATTGTTTTGTTAGAGGGTCTCTTTACATCGCTGTAAAGTTCAGACTATATCATCAACCACAGATACTGTGGTTGTCCGGCGTGTAGTCGTTGAGGGGTCATTAATTGTTTATTAAGAGGACTTCCCTGCTGATTGTCCGCACCGAGCATATTATCACCATTTATTTTTTAGGTTTATTTGTTGGTAATGTCGGATTCTACACCACTTTTCCTTGTTGTTTGGATTGTGGACGGGTGTTCCAGCATATAGCCAGATTTGAACTTCTCTGTTACCAGGAGAAGTGCCCCAAAATGTTAAGGCCAGACGTCTTCATAATGGTAATCCTTAGCTTGTAAGGTATCAATAATAGTTGGAATTAAAAAACCAGTTAAAGTAAATGTACTATCATGTTTTGGATCACAACCAATCTGTAATACTTTTTTTCCTCGTCTTGCTAAAGCAATTGATATATTACAACTTGTTGTAGATTTTCCAATTCCACCTTTTCCATAAACCGCTAATTTCATAAAAAGGAACTCCTTTTTTAGTAAACAATATCTCTTCAATTTATTTTTATTTTGTGTTTCTCAAAAAATTAATAATTTTCATTTGAGCAATAATTAATAAATGGAATAAGTTGATTATTTTGATTTGTCTTTTTTATTCTATTTCATTTTATTTATAAAAAAAATTATATGTTTTGTTTTTTACTAAAATAAAATTTAATCGGCATAAAATTAATTAGTTAAAAAAATCTATCACTTTAAAAAATCAATTTTTTAGTTTTCATTTCCCTACTAGTCGTCTATAATAAATAAAAATAAAATATGTGAGATTCTTATTTTCTGAATTAGTATCTCAGAAGAAAGCAATTCTTGAACTTTTTTCTTAAAAAAATAGATTTAAACTTGATTCTTTACATTTGAGTTTAAAAATTTTGTTTTAATCCAAAGTATTAAAAAAATCTCAAAAAACAATCTAACTTAATCCAAAAAGTACTAGCTTTATTTTCCTCCGAACTTTATTTTTTGATACCTTTCGTTTTATCCCAAAAACCAAGTTTTTTAGAAAGGGACGGACTCATTTTGTTTTTGAGAAAAGGGGAGAGACCCCAGTGCTTTGATATGCTAAAATAAAAAACAAGAAGAGCGTTATAGAAAATTTTTATGGATATTGCAAAAATCGAAAGCTTTTGTATTAATAGCTGCTTTATTAGTTTATTTATTACTACAATCTATTATTGGTGCAAAACTCTTTTTATTCCGAACCCGACCTATAGTAAATCGGGATTAGTTGGATATGGAATTGCATTTATTTTTTTAACAAGCCATTTAATTTTTCGATGGCTTGATTCTGGACATTTCCCCTTAAGTAATTTATACGAATCCCTCCTTTTTCTAGCTTGGTGTTTAGTTTTTTTGCAGATTTATCTGGAAATTTTTCTGAAAACTTTATTTTTAGGGGTCTTCACTTCACCGGCTTTGTTATGTTTAATTGCATTTACGGACTTAAGTTTACCTCAAGAGTTGCAAAAAAGTGAGCCTCTTGTTCCGGCATTACAATCAAATTGGTTAGTCATGCACGTAACAGTTATGATTGCAAGTTATGCAGCTTTATTATTAGGTTGTTTACTTTCAATTGTTTATCTTATTTTTTTACAAGTTTTTAAAGTAGAAACAGAAAAAACTACACTTTTTGATAATTCTCAAAATAACGGTGCTTATCCTATTACAAAAAAATCTTCCAATCTCAACCAAATTTCCGCTTTTTCCGAAAATTTATCTGACTCTTTTCCTTTTTCAAAAAACGAAGTTAGTCCCGAAAATAAATTTTTTGGGCAAGAGGCATCTATTTTGGTAGAAAAAAATAAACAAATAGAAGCCGGTACTATGGCATTTTTCTCTGAGAAAGTTGAGAACACTTCGTTTCTCACAATGTTAGATAATCTCAGTTATCGGACAATTGGTATTGGGTTTTGTTTCTTGACATTAGGTATTTTGTCAGGTGCGATTTGGGCTAACGAAACTTGGGGAAATTATTGGAGTTGGGACCCAAAAGAAACTTGGGCTTTCATCACTTGGTTAACTTTTGCAACTTATCTACATAGCCGATTAATAGCAGGCTGGACAGGGTCAAAACCTGCTTGGATTGCTAGCTTTGGTTTCATTATTGTTTGGATTTGTTATTTGGGTGTAAACCTTATTGGGAAAGGTCTTCATAGTTATGGTTTTTTCCAACTTTAAAAAGTATTTTTCTCTTTACGAGAGCTTTTTTTTCACGTATACTAAATTGTACGAAAATGGGAAAAAATTTAGTCTAATCTACACTTAATCCCAAAACATGGTAGTTCCTATCCCAAAAACATAGTTTTTGGGGTTAAATTTCATTTGCTCCCAAAAAACATAGTTTTTCGGGCAGGAAAAGGAATTAATAATTTTTTTTTCAATTTTATGTAGAAGTTCTCTTTGAAAAAGAGATAGAAAACCTATAAAGGAGATATATATGGCAGTTCCTAAAAAACGAACATCAAAAATGAAGACACGATTACGTAAAGCTCAATGGAAAGCTCAAGCTAGTCGAGAAGCAGCAAAAGCCCTTTCTAAAGCAAAAACAATTCTTAAATCATTAAGAAGTGAATCTGAGGGATCTTCTTCAGCAAAAACAGAAGATGCCCCAACGCAAACAAACTAATACTGCCCCTTGGTTACTTTTAACACGGGTTTCAAACGGAACCACACCAATCTTTTTAGGATTAGCCTAAAGTTTTTATGAATACTATATTTTCCACGTTGTTAACAAAAATTACTCTGTTTGTTAAAAAATTTATCAATCCGATTCTAGTTTTAACAAACAGAGTTGGTCCGGCCACAAAAACTTTGTTTTTGGGATTAAATAGTGTTAGTCCTAAAAATGAAAGTTTTGGGAAAGGGAAAGGAAAAGGTCAAAAAAAAGCCATTTATTCCACTTTTGTTTTAAACATTTTTGTTATTTTTCAAGTTTTTTTTCTGTTAATCTTACCCCTAACCGTTTTATTTCTTGGAATTGCACAAACTGAGTGGAGTGAAGTTATAAGAAAAGCGACTGATCCAATCGCTGTATCAGCATACGTTTTAACTGTGCAAATGGCTTTATATGCTGCTTTGCTGAATACTGTGTTTGGATTTATAATTACTTGGGTTTTGACACGCTACCAATTTTTTGGAAAAAAGTTTTTAGATGCAGCTGTTGATCTTCCTTTTGCTTTACCAACTTCTGTTGCTGGGTTGACTTTAGCCACAGTATATGGAGATCAGGGTTGGATTGGAAGTTTTTTCAGTCCTTTTGGGCTTCAAATTGTTTTTACAAAAAGTGGTGTTTTACTAGCTATGATTTTTGTGTCTTTCCCTTTTGTTATAAGAACTTTACAGCCTGTTTTGCAAGAAATCGAACAAAGTTTAGAAGAAGCTGCCTGGTCATTAGGCGCATCACCGTGGCAAACTTTCCGTCGAGTTATTTTACCGACACTTTGGCCGGCACTTTTTACAGGTTTTACGTTAAGTTTTTCACGAGCACTTGGTGAATTTGGCTCAATTGTTATGATTTCATCAAACTTACCATTTAAAGATTTAGTCGCTTCTGTTTTAATCTATCAGTCGTTAGAACAATATGATTATTTGGGTGCATCTGTTATTGGTTCAGTTGTGCTGTTAATAGCTTTTACAACCTTAATTTTAATTAATGCGTTTCAAGCACTTAAATATCGAGTCTAATTGTTGTTTTAAAAAAAAACTCATGAAGATCCGAAAATCTTCAAAATAATTTGAAGATTAAAACCTCTCCATCCCAAAAAACTTTTGGAAGTTTAACCCCAAAAACGATGTTTTTGGGACATCCTAAAAAAAGTATTTTTTTTAGGTGGGAACAGTCGAGAAAAAATTCGTCTGTAACAAAAAGAATCTACAGACGATCCTACAAATCACAACATCTGTTTTTTAAAAATGAAATTTATCCCATTCCCAAAAAGAATTTTTTTGGGAACCCCATTTACTAAGTAAATGAGGATAAACTTCGTTTTTGAGAAAGGGACAGCGAAAAACTGTTCGTTTTGAAAATTTTGTAGGAAAGATAAGAATGTCTTTTTGAAATGTTTATAGAAATAGTAGTTTTTAAATACAAAACCAATACTTTATGTCTTTTGTAACCGCAATTCGAGATTATGTTGAAACTCTTAATACAGTAACAACTACACTGGGTCAAGATTTTACATTGACAACTTTTCTTTCTGAAACAGGAGTCTATGTTTTAAAAACATTGCAAAGTGCGTTACTTTATGTTGTGAGTTTTCAGTGGATTAGAGATTTTACTTTATTACCAATAGTTTTACCTCAACTTTCTACTGCCCTTTTCAAAGAAACTTTTGTTTTAGAAACTCCAGCAAAGGTCTTTTTCGATTTTTTAGAAATACCGGACTTTCATCAAAATAAATTTCTTTTAGGTTTTTTTAATAGCTTTTTTTTCACTTTACCTCTTTCTATTGTTCACATTGTCACTGTTCGAAGACTTTTAATTCAAGGAATTCCATCTGCTGTTTATACAATTGGTGGTTATTTGCTTGGGCAAATTTTCTTTTTAACATGTACAGTTTTTGGTCTTCGATTTATTTTGATCCCTTGGCTTACACTCGAACCTTTGAATTATGTTCTCGGAATTATTTTAATTTTTCGAACTATTTATCGAATGGTCAGAGAAAATTTAGTTGAATTAAAAGGCTGGGGTGATGTAATAACTTGGCCACGCTACAAATCATTCTTTATTACAAGTTTTATTTTAGCTTGGTGTGAGCAAAGTTCAATTTTTTCTTATTTAGGAAATCTCACATTTAGTTCAAATGTGAGCCTTTTAGAAAGTTTTTCAAGCAGTAATCCTCTTTCGAGTTTTTTTACTCATATTACCTACATCCTAGGGATTTCTATTGGAGCTTTGTTTTTCACTTGTCTTTGGGGTATTGTTTTCTTACAAGTCAAAAATTTGTTTTTAATCTATACACCACTTTTTACAAGTACATTTATTCAATGGATTAATAAAACAACGTTTGTTGTTACTCTTGCTTTAAGTTTAACTTCGATTCCATTTTATGGATTTGAATATCTCATGACAAGCCCTTTAGGTTTTGTTTCACAAGACAGTGTTTTTAAAACAACTATTTTTGACCAAACCCGTGTCAAAGATATTGGTGGAATTGGCTTATTGTCAAGCCCGGAAAGTAATCTTCAATTTCTTGATGTTGAAGTTGCTCCTTTTGATCGAGGTGAATATCTTACTACTCCCGGTGTAGCACAACCATTAAGTTTTGAAGAGTTAAATTATCGGGGTGAGTTTGATTGGATTGCTCGACAAGATAAAGTATCTACCCTTACTGATTCAAGAGGTGGTTTTTTTAGTCTTTCAAAACTTTTTAAAAAACAATTAAAATCTCAAGACCAAATAGATTCTCGTCAGCTTGATCGAGGTGATATCAACACATTCCTTTCTAAAAATGATCAGACTGCTGCGTTTGATCTGTTAGACACTAGTTCTCCAGTTATTCAAAGATTTACTACAGAATCAGCTTTAGATTTTGAGAATTCGCAAGAAAACGATCTTATAGGTTCATATCATGATCTTTATATTACAAGTTTTCCAGAAAATAGAGTGAATCCACAAGGAGAAATTGAAAAAAATATACAAAAGAAAATTAAGCAAAAATATTATTCAAATCCTGTCTATAAAACACTTTTAACTTTAGACATTGATTTGTTTTTAAATCGCCAACCTAAAACATTTCAATTAAATGCTTCACAAGAAATTGATTTAGATACAAAACGAAAAATGGTTGAATCTTATTATGATTCATTACGAGAATACGCTAACCTTCCTTATAGTGAAAGTTTTGACGTTTTTTTTGATGGGACAAAGAGTTTTTCTAATAAAGTTTATAATCAACAGTTTAAAGGAACTTTAAGATCAGTTCGCCGCCTTTTCTCACTAACACCAAATTCTGAAGACCAATCCGTTTCAACATCTGAAAAATTTAGTGGCAAAACAGTCTTAAAATTTGATCAACCTGCTTATGAGTTGTCTGAAAATCAAATGTTCTCGGCATATCACGAAGAGTTGGTTCCTCAAGAAAAACAAGTGGGAAAAGATAATCTTCTAACTGACGGATTAACTCAAAATTTTAAAAATGAGAAAGGAATAAGTTTAATAGGAAATCCTTTGTATGCTGGTTGGGATGAAACAATGCGTAAATTTGTCATTACAAATAAACTTCTTCCAAGAAGTTGGGCTGGTTATAAAGTAATTTTTCAACCAGAAAATCAAGCTGTTTTAGCACAAAAATCACAAAAGCAAAAACAGAAAATTAAATTTACAGCATGGCCACTTTCACAAGAACTTATTAACAATCAATCAACAATTCACTCTCCATATATTACGCTTTTTAAGCCACGCTCTATTTTGACAGATAAAGGTCAACAACTTACATATCAAATCCCAGCAAACCTTGAACGTTTTGAATTAAATAAGAAAAAAGAATATCAATTTATTTCTTTACAACCAAAACGTGGCGGTTTTATTTGGCCAGGAAATGATCAATTTAATTTTTCTACCGTTTTTCCGTTTCTGAAGGCTAACTAAGTAAGTTCTAATGTTTTTCAATTTTTTTTCTAAAAAACTTTTCTTTAATTTCAAAAACATCCTTTTTTAAAGAGCACCAATTATCAAAAAAAACCAAGAGGATTAATCCTCTTGGTTTTTGTACAATTTCTATATTTTCCCCTTGCCTGCCTCAAAAACGAAATTTTCGGGACAGGCATTCATCCTAAAAAAAGTCTTTTTTTAGGCAGCCGTTTAATGTAAAAAACAACGTTTTACCCAAAAATTTTCAAAGTTTGGGGAGGAAAAAAACTTAGTCTTTTTAATTTTTAATTAAGTTTTAAAAAAGACCTAATGTTAATGAAATATCAATAGGGAGAGCAGCACCAATTCCTAACCAAATTGCTACTACTGTACCAATTAAAAAGACAGTTGTTGCAACAGGGCGGCGGAAAGGGTTTTGAAATTTGTTGATATTTTCAATAAATGGAACAGTTAATAGACCTGCTGGAACTGCTGCCATTAAAAGAACACCTAAAAGTTTATTTGGAACTACACGTAAAATTTGGAAAACCGGATAAAAATACCATTCTGGTAAAATTTCTAATGGTGTTGCAAAAGGATTTGCTGGTTCACCAATTGCTGCTGGATCTAAAACTGATAAGCCGATAACGCAAGCAAAAGTACCAAAAATTACTACTGGGAAAATGTAAAGTAGATCATTTGGCCATGCTGGTTCACCATAATAGTTATGGCCCATGCCTTTTGCAAGCTTTGCACGTAATACTGGATCTGATAAATCTGGTTTTTTAGTAACTGCCATAAAAGTCTCCTTTGAGAAAATCTCCCCTTTTTTTTCCAAAAACACCGTTTCCTTCCAAAAACTTCGTTTTTGTTTTTGGGGCGAGGACTACACACGTTTAAATAATTAGAACGTTTATGCTTTGGAATGTTTGAAAATTAGATATTGAATGTTTTTTGACTGAAATACCATTCAGTATCTTGTTGTGGGAGAGTTAAAACGGGCATTGGGGTCTCTTTCCAAAAATTGATAATTTTCGGGTTAACTTTGTTTTCCCAAAAATACTATTTTTGGGACTAGCTAGGCTTGTGAATTGGATTGTTTTTGTTTCAAATAACAGTAAAAATTCCAAAAAACACGTTCATTAGTTTTTTATTTTTCAAACTAAGACAAAGAAAGTCTTGGCGTAAAGTTGTAAGAGAAAATTCCAGTTTGCCTTTGTTTTCTGGTTTTTTTAAAGTGGACCAGAAATACCTTGTTTACGAATCATTAAAAAGTGCATCAGCATAAAGACTGCAGTCAATAGCGGTAACACGAAAGTATGAAGACTATAGAAACGTGTTAATGTTGCTTGGCCTACACCAACACCACCTCTTAATAATTCTACTAAAGCTGGTCCAACACCAGGAATAGCGTCAGGAACACCTGTTACAATTTTTACCGCCCAGTAGCCTACTTGGTCCCATGGGAGTGAATAGCCTGTTACACCGAAAGAAACAGTACATACAGCCATGATAACACCAGTAACCCAAGTAAGTTCACGTGGCTTTTTGAATCCACCAGTTAAATAAACTCGACAAACATGAAGGATCATCATAAGAACCATCATACTAGCTGACCAACGGTGAATTGAACGAATTAACCAACCAAAGTTCACTTCAGTCATGATGTACTGTACCGAAGCAAAAGCTTCTGCAACTGTAGGACGGTAATAAAAAGTCATAGCAAAACCAGTTGCTACTTGAACTAAAAAACATGTAAAAGTGATTCCACCAATACAATAAAAAATATTAACATGTGGTGGAACATATTTACTTGAAATATCATCAGCAATGGCTTGAATTTCAAGACGTTCTTCAAACCAATCGTACACTTTACCCATAAACAATTTTGAAAAGATGTAAATACGCGTACTTTGTTTTTTACATAAACCCTATTTAGGCTAAAAAAAACGCAACTACGCATTAAAACTAGTTAGACCACAATTAGGCTAAAATAGGCAAAAAATTATCGTTTTTCTTCCATTCTCAAAAACAAATTACGGAAGCGCTTCCTTGCCCTAAAAACTTCGTTTTTGGGACAGGGAAAGCGATTAATATTTTTTTTAACCCAAAACATACTTACTGGGTTATTTTTGGAGAAAGGAGCGAGTAATTTTCGAATTGTGGATGATTAGTTTGTTGACCATTTTGTATCGACAGCTACTTGATCCACAAGACCATAGTCTTTTGCTTCACGAGCGGATAAAAACTGATCTCGATCCATATCCCTCGAAATTCGACTTAATGGTTGACCTGTTCTTTCGGCATAAATGCGACCGACTTGTCGTCTAATTCGCATTACTTCTTCAGATTCAGAAAGAACTTCGGAAGCTTGCCCTTGACTTCCGCCTTCAGGTTGGTGAATCATAATACGAGAATGTGGAAGAGCAATTCGTTTTCCACGATCACCACCGGCTAAAATAAAAGAAGCCATTGAAGCTGCTGTTCCTACGCAAATTGTAGTCACGTCTGATTTAATATAGTTCATTGCATCGTATACAGCAATACCACATGTTACAGATCCACCAGGAGAATTGATATAAATATACAGACCTTTATTTTGTTCTTCTGCATTTAAATAAAGCATAATACCAATGAGTTGATTTGCCAACTCATCATCTAATTCTTGACAGAGAAATAAAACGCGTTCCCGATATAAACGGTTATATAAATCAACCCATTGAGCTGCAGGTTCACCGGGTAAACGAAAAGGGACTTTAGGGACACCGATTGGCATAATTTACATGTTGAATACTTTCTAAATTCTTGTTATTTCTTTAGTAGTTTTTTATTTAAAATATTATAATAAGAAATAACAAGAAAGACTTTTATTAAAACTAAAGATCTAGATTTAGTATACTCTAAAAGTTCGAAAAATTAAAGAAAAAATTGAAAAGAATAAATCCCATTAAAATTACAATATCGTTCTTTTTTATCTGCTTTAATTTTTTATATAAGTAAAAATCTTAGTTTGTAGCATCTTGAAAAGATGCTAGGTAAAAAAAAATGTGATATACTAAAATTAAGAACACGTAGTATAAAAAAGCAGTTATTTTTTTCTCATTTTTGACTCGGTTTTTGATGCTCTTCTAGATATTGGTAAATTTTTCAAATTTTTTGTTAAAGCTTATTTTATTTTTAATGAGCTTTTCTTTATTTAAGGCATCAGTTAAATTTTACAAACAAAAAAACTTCTAAAATTATTTAGAAAGTCAGTGCTAAAAATTAGTTTCAACCTAAAAAGGAAGCTTTTGCGACACACAAAGTTCAATTTTTAGTTAAAACCGTCAATTTTCATATAAAAACGACATTTTTTTTCGCAGAATGAGAAAGAAATAAAATTAGCCTGTTCTAAAAAACAATGTTTTAATACCAAAAATTTCGTTTATCTTAAAATTTGAAAAATTTATCCCAAAAACAGTGTTTTTGGGAATGGACGGGATAGTATTAAAGTTTGTTTTTGGAAGGGCAAATAAAACGCTTTTTTATACGAAAAGAAAGAAAGTAAAAAAAATTACAAAAGAGAGAATTTTTTATGGGTCTCCCATGGTATAGAGTTCATACAGTAGTTTTAAACGATCCAGGTCGTTTAATTGCTGTGCATTTAATGCATACTTCTTTAGTTTCTGGTTGGGCTGGTTCAATGGCTTTTTATGAACTTGCTGTTTTTGATCCTTCTGATCCAGTTTTAAACCCAATGTGGCGTCAAGGGATGTTTGTTCTTCCTTTCATGACACGTTTAGGCATCACTCAATCTTGGGGTGGTTGGACTATTAGCGGTGAAACAGCATCAAATCCAGGGATTTGGAGTTATGAAGGAGTTGCTGCTGCTCACATTATTTTATCTGGATTACTATTTGCGGCTTCTATTTGGCACTGGGTTTATTGGGATCTTGAGCTTTTCCGTGACCCACGCACATCAAATCCAGCATTAGACCTTCCAAAAATTTTTGGTATTCACTTATTTTTATCAGGTCTTCTTTGTTTTGGTTTCGGAGCTTTCCACGTAACTGGATTATTTGGTCCTGGTATTTGGGTTTCAGACCCTTACGGTATTACAGGAACTGTTCAAGCAGTTGCTCCTTCTTGGGATGCTACAGGATTTGATCCTTATAACCCGGGTGGCATTTCAGCACACCACATTGCTGCAGGTATCTTAGGAGTTTTAGCTGGTTTATTCCACCTTTGTGTTCGTCCACCACAAAGATTGTATAACGGGCTTCGTATGGGTAATATTGAAACTGTTCTTTCTAGCAGTATTGCAGCAGTTTTCTGGGCAGCGTTTGTTGTATCTGGAACTATGTGGTATGGTTCTGCCGCAACACCAATTGAACTTTTTGGTCCAACTCGTTACCAATGGGATTTAGGTTTCTTCCAACAAGAAATTGAACGTCGTGTACAAACAAGTCTTGCTGAAGGAAAATCAGCTTCACAAGCTTGGGCAGAAATTCCAGAAAAATTAGCTTTTTACGATTACATTGGAAACAACCCAGCAAAAGGTGGTCTTTTCCGTGCCGGTGCTATGAATAGTGGTGATGGTATTGCAGTAGGTTGGTTAGGTCATGCTGTTTTCAAAGATAAACAAGGAAACGAGCTTTTTGTTCGTCGTATGCCAACTTTCTTTGAAACGTTCCCTGTAGTACTTCTTGACAAAGACGGTGTTGTTCGTGCAGACGTACCTTTCCGTCGTTCTGAATCTAAATACAGTATTGAACAAGTAGGTGTTTCTGTTACATTCTACGGTGGTGAATTAGATGGTGTAACATTTAGTGATCCAGCAACAGTGAAAAAATATGCTCGACGCGCTCAATTAGGAGAAATTTTCGAATTTGATCGTGCAACTCTTCAATCTGATGGGGTTTTCCGTACAAGCCCTCGTGGTTGGTTTACTTTTGCTCATTTATGTTTTGCACTCCTTTTCTTCTTTGGTCATATTTGGCACGGTGCTCGTACAATCTTCCGAGATGTATTTGCAGGTATTGATGCAGATTTAGACGAACAAGTAGAATTTGGTGCCTTCTTAAAACTTGGCGATACTTCAACTCGTCGTCAATCAGTATAATTCCAGTTTTCTTTAACTTCCTAAAAATTCTCAAAATTTCAAAAGTTTCTTTTTGAAATTTTTTTACAAGTCTTTAGAGAAAACAGTTAATCTGCTCCTTTCCCCATTTCTTAGGAAATGGGGAGAAACGCAGGTTTTGGAATTAAAACGAAGTTAGCCTCTCTTGCAAAAACAAAGTTTTTGAGAGAGCGGCTAACCATAAAAGCAAATAAGAGAAAAACGGTAAATAGTGCACTTTTCTCCCAAACTTGATGATTTTTCGTCTCGTTGGTTACTAACAAACAGAACTTTTTTCTATGGAAGCGTTAGTTTATACTTTTTTATTAGTTGGAACATTAGGTATTATCTTTTTTGCCATTTTCTTTAGAGAACCACCACGTATTGTAAAATAAAAATAACAGTTTTTCCCTCAAAGGAAATTTGAGGGAAAGGTTTTCGGTAAGAAAAACTTTTTTTGTATTTTTTTTCTTATTCCAGAAATTACTAAATTCGGAATAAAATTTTAAATTTAAAACCATACTCAAGTGAAAACTATTACTGTTAAAGACTCCCAGTCTAAAAAAATAGTTTTCACAAAAAGGAAAATTAACAGTTCCAAAAAATAGAACAGGTTTGAATTTTACTGACTTTGTGAGTTTTAAAACTCACAAAGTCATTTAAAAGATTAAAAAAAGTAAAAAGTTTTTTTGTTTTTATGAATTTAATTTGAAATGTATCTCTTCCCCCCCAAATTAGATTTTTGAGACTAACTTGGTTTTTTCACAAATTTAAAAAGTTTTCTCCCAAAAACACTGTTTTTAGAAATGGAAGGCAAAAGAACTAGTTTCTAAATTGTTTGATACTTTGATTTTTTTAGGATCAAAATACTTATTAATATGACCTTTAAAATTAGGCAGTTAGTTTGTAAAAAAATGATGGTAGTTTTCTATTCCCAAAATCTTTGTTTTTCTCCATTTCCTAGGCGTAAACGCACTAGGGAAAAGTTTGTTTTTCCTAGAAAACGGGGAAGTGATAAATTTAGAAACTTTAGAGAGAAAATACTAAAATTAAAAAAATTAATCTTCATGTTCTTCAAAAGGATCACGAAGTTTTTGTGACGGTGGGCCAAAACCAACATAAATAGAATAACCAGTAATACTTAATAAAAGACACCACAAAAAAATGGTAAAGAAAAAAGCTGGACTTTCCATGGGTAAAAATTAAAAAAATAAGAAAATTCTTTAGAAGATAATACTTTTTTCACAATTTGTTTATTAGTTTTTATGAAAAAAGAAAAAAATTATCTTTCATCTATTCCTGTTTTCATTTTACCAAAAAACAAGGAAAAAGTTATGTTAAAGTATTATTTTTCTTTTAATCCTCAAAAATGGAAATCTCTACAAGACTTCTTATTTGTATTCTAAAACTTTTGAGAAATTTAAACTTACTATATAATAGAGATAAGACAGAGAAAAAAGCTTAAAAGTTTTTTCTCGTTTTTACAGAAAGTAAAAAAAATTCTTTAATTTCAACAATTATGGCAACTGGAACTACATCAAAAGTAAAATCTGAAGATACTGGAATTTCAACTCCATTAGGAACTTTGCTAAAACCATTAAATTCTGAATATGGTAAAGTAGCACCTGGCTGGGGTACAACTGTTTTAATGGGCATTTTTATGGCTTTATTTGCAGTTTTTCTTGTAATTATTTTAGAAATCTACAACAGTTCAGTTCTTCTTGATGATGTAACTATGAGTTGGGAATCTTTAGCTAAATAAAAAAATTTTGTATTCCTTTCCTATTTCCATTCCCAAATTTAAAAAATTTGGGAATGGAAATAGGAAGGCAAATTATTTTAAGGTAGAAAAATTCTAAAAAAAATTTTTTACCGTTTTTGAACCTAAAAACAGAATTTAACAGTTTGTTAAATTTTAGAGAACTAAATGAAATGGATTAATTAATTTTTTTGGTTGAAAAAAACTTAAATTTTTTTCAAGCACAAATTTCATCCAAAATTTTTTAAATTTTGGGATAGAAAGAAGAAATCGTTTTTAACTTACTAAAAAAGCTTTAGTGTTTAAATTTCAATGAAGTGAAATCAGAAAATTTTTCTTTTTCAGTTTTGTAGTTTGGGGATAGAGAGACTTGAACTCTCACGGTTCAATGAACCAACGGATTTTCAGATATGAAACTGGACTCTCTCTTTATCCTCACAGTAAACAACAGTTACTTTAAAGAAAAGATTTTCCCTGTTTTGTTATTGTATTAGGATAGCTCCCGTCGAGTCTCTGCACCTCTTAAGAAAATTTTTCTTAAGTTGACTCAGGATTACTTAAAATTTTTCATTAAAAATAAAGTTTCCCTGAATTTGAGAGCATTCACTTTAAAAGTTTCCTTTTAAAGGCTCAAAATATGAGTGAAGTTGTACCTTTAAGTCCGTTGCGTCTGCCGATTCCGCCATATCCCCGAAAGACAACTTGTATTATCAATACTTATTCTACTAAAAATAAAAAAAAACACTAGTTGTTTTTTTTTTCTGTGTAAAGTAGACTATTCAGTAGTAATACAAAAAACTAAAAATTAAATTTTAAATACTTTAATTTAATCCTTTACCGTTCAATAGTAAAGGTAATGAGTTAAAGGATTTTTCATTTGAATTTTCGGGTCGATGCCCGAGTGGTTAATGGGGGTGGATTGTAAATCCACTGGCTCTGCCTACGCTGGTTCAAATCCAGCTCGGCCCAAAATAAAAATTGATGGTGGTTTTGAGCAGAAAAAGTTCCACCTTTATAAAACTCAAGAAAATAATAAAAAACTAATGAAAGTTATTAGGGTGGGCATAAATAAAATTTCAGAAAGTTTTTAAATTTTGTCTCAGTGTTTATTTTACATACAAATAGTAGATAGTATTGTAACTAATTTTCTCCTACAAAGAACATGCTTTTTTTAGGGTCTTGAGTAAAAAAGTCTATTTAGTAATGGGCTCACGTTTTTTAGACTATAAAAGTCTAAAAATCAATCTTAAGTCTTTTATTTTTTTTATTGTAAAACTGAATCCATGTACTTTTTTCAAATCATTATATCATTTTGGTTTCAGAATTAAGAAAATACGTAATGAAAAAAATATTTTATATTTGAAAAGGCTTTAAAAATTTGCATTTTTTGAGTTCAATATAGTTCAATCTGTAAAAACTTGCGAACCCCTAAACAAAGAAGTCCGCAAGGGTTCTCTTTTTGTATTGAAACCAATTGCTTAGTTTTGAGTTAATCTTATTGTTCTTGACTTGCAGTCTTTACATAAAGAATTAAAAGAAAAGATGTTGGGATAATAATAAATAACGCAGTTGCAATTACACCAAGGATATTCACTTCCATTGAAATTTTACTCCTTACTTTAAATTAAGTGTTTGACACTTTATGGTTTCCTCAAAAAAATTTTTGAGAGAATCATTTCCTTTTTACGATTAAAACGTTTTCAAAAAGGGAAAAGGTTTTTTACTCCATCTGAATGAAGTCCCTTGCAAAAACTAGACTTAAATCTATCTTAAATCTAAAATTATTTTCTACTTTTCTATTCTTTTTATTTTCAAGAGAAAATAAAAAGAAAAAAAAGTAGAAAATAATTTTAGAGCGGAATGTCTTAGATTTTTATCAAGAGAATTTTGTCTTCTTTTAAATATTGTATCGTAAAAACGAAAAAACAAAAAAGGTTTTCAAAACAATATGTTTTACAAGTTTTCTTTCGGAAAGGGGGGGATTCGAACCCCCGGTAGTCTCGCAACTACGTCGGTTTTCAAAACCGATGCATTCAACCGCTCTGCCACCTTTCCACGAGCCGAACCGTTAAGCTATTAATACACCTCAAACGGAAAACTCTATGTGAAGTTTTCGTGATTCTTCTTTAGTTTAAACTGAAAACCTCTTTTAGGCAACTAGCGCTTTCTGACAGCCCTCTTTTAATTTTAAAAAATAACTTTAAAAAACAGAAAATTTAAAAATAGACTCAACATAAATTTTTGAAATCTATTCTAGACAGAAAGAATTCTTTTCTTACAATAAACTGTAGACTTTTACAGAAATTACCAAATGCAAATAATTGATAATCTAAATAACAAATATAAAGATTTGTACTTTAACTGAGTTTAAAATTGTTTATTTAAAGAAATATGAGTTTAGCATAAAACTTATAAAATTTTATAAGCGGGTAACGCGGATCGAACGCGCGACATGCACCTTGGCAAGGTGCCGCTCTACCACTGAGCTATACCCGCACTCTTTGTATTTATTTACATTAAACTGAACCAACAACTAGGTCTTTTGTTTTTCTGCCATAGACAAAAAAGTGTTGTTTATATTTTTTCTTTTATTTTAACAGAGTCATTAATTTTTTGCAATCTCAAAATTTAAAAATAAGTGATGTAAAAAACTGTGTGTTGTGAAGTTTTTTATATTGTTTAATTGTTTAGTAAATTTGTATTTTCGCTCTAGATTAATTCAAAATACTTTTCTCTTGACAACAAGTCTTCCTTAATTTAGACTATGTCTAAATTTAGGTAAAAAGCGGGGTAGAGCAGTCTGGTAGCTCGTAAGGCTCATAACCTTAAGGTCGTAGGTTCGAATCCTACCTCCGCTCTGATTCTTGACAAAAAGAATCACTTCCTGTAGTATACTAAATATCACCTTAAACTTTAAGGTAAAGGCCCCCATCGTCTAGAGGCCTAGGACATCTCCCTTTCACGGAGGAAACGGGGATTCGAATTCCCCTGGGGGTAGACAAGTTTGTAACAACACACTACAATAAAAGCATAATCTATTAAAAACAGAAATTTCGTGCAAACCTTTTTTCTTTGTGCTATGAAATTTCGATTCAAAACGAGCTCATTCCAAAAATGGAATTTTTGGGAAGGGTCTCCAAATGAAACTGGTTTGAAAAAAAATACATTTTCATCTCTTCTCAAAAACATTGTTTTTTGGAAGGGCTGAAAATAGATCACTGGGTTTTTCGTTATACCCAGTTTACTACATTCTTAAGATCAAAGAATACAATAAGTTAAAAAATCAGTTAACTCTTTTTCTAACAGTCTAAAAGAGTTAATATTGATTGTTTTCTATAAAAAAAGGTTATTCGCAAAAAGGATTGCTGTTTATGACTCGAGTAAAACGAGGAAATGTGGCTCGAAAACGGAGAAAGCAGGTGCTAAATTTAGCATCAGGGTTTCGAGGTTCATCATCAAAACTCTTTAGAACAGCGCAGCAACAAACAATGAAATCTTTAAGTTATTCATACCGCGATCGTCAACAAAAAAAACGTGAGTTTTGCGGGCTTTGGATTACTCGAATTAATGCTGCAGTTCGTTCGCACGGATTGAATTACAACGAATTTCGTCATCACTTAAAAAAATCAGGAATTCAGCTTAACCGCAAAGTGCTGAGTCAAGTTGCTCTTCGTGATCAACAAGCTTTTGCTGAATTAGTTGAATTAGTAAAAAAATAAACAGAGAAACTTTTTCCTAAAAGAATTTTTTTTGGATAAGTTCGAATTCAAGTCGAGAATTCAACTAGAACTTTTTATTTTTAAAAAAATTAGTTGGATTTTAGTCCTCTCCCAAAAAATATATTTTTGTTATTAACTTTTAAATCTTTAAAGAATACGAACCATAAAGAGTAATCTTTTGGGTTCTAAAAAAGTTTTTTTGGAAAGGCATTAATTGTATTTATTAAAAATAAAAAGTAGTTTCTTTTTCTAAAAGGAGGTGAAAACCATAATGGCTGGAACTCAGCAAAAACGAAAAAGTTTAAAATCATTTAAAAATCGACGAAAAGCAATTCCTGTTGTAATTCCTAAAAAACAACAAGCGATTGGTACCACTACAACACAACCAGCTCCTCGATTTCTAATTGATTATAAAAATACTAAATTATTAGTGAAATTTATTAGTCCACAAGGAAAAATATTATCTCGAAGAGCGACGGGATTAACTGCAAAACAACAACGTGTCATGTCAAATGCCATCAAACGAGCCCGAATGGGTGGTTTATTACCGTTTGTAAACTATGATATTGCAGGAAATAAGTAAATTTTAAGAAAAGAGATAATATTTTTGATTTTCTAAAAATGTGGCCAGTTTTTTTTTAAAAACGTCAAGTTCTAGAGTAAAGGGAGGATTTTAAGTTAACTTTCTAGCTCTGAAAATTTGATTTTTATTGGTAAATTTGAAAAATTTTGGACAAATGGATTTCCTTTTTTCAAAAACTTTTTTTTGAGATTATTTGAAATATTTAGAATAACACTACCATATTTCAGTTTTTTTTGAGAAAATATAAGAAATATCAATTTTCACGCCTTGTAGGACTTGAACCCACGGCATCAGGTTTTGGAAACCTGCGTTCTACCAACTGAACTAAAGGCGTTCGGGATGACAGGATTCGAACCTGCGACCTCCTGTTCCCAAAACAGGAGCGCTACCAAACTGCGCTACATCCCGAGAGATCATTTCTCTTTTTAGTCTACACAACACAATTCTTTTTTTCAAGTGTTTGTTTAATTCTTTCCTTTTTTATTAGTATTTCCAAAAAAGTTTTTTTAAATTTGAGAGGTTTTTAAAAAAAATTTTAGTATTCGTTATTATTAATTTTTCTTTTCTTCTTTTACCAAAAATTCTATTTTTGGGGTTGGGCTAGATTAAGTCAATTTTTTGGAAAAAACAAAAATGTTAGGTAGGAAAAAGAGTCGATGATTCTATTGAAAATTGACAAGAAAATATCGAAAAAAGAAACGGGAGAGTTTTCCATGAAAGATTTTACAACATATTTATCAACAGCACCTGTTTTAACATTGTTAAGTGTAACTGTAGTTGCTGGGCTTTTAATTGAAATCAATAGATTTTTCCCTGACGCTTTAATTGCTGCTTTTTAAAACAAACTCTTTTAAAACCGACATTATTTAGCTCATCTTAGTTCTCTGTTCCCTTTTTTTCCAAAAATTTTTTAAATTTTTGGAAAAAAAGGGAACAGAGAACTAAGATTCAAGTAAAAAATGTAAAACCCATGAAAAAAAATTTTTAGTTTAGTGTGACACATTTTAGTTATGCCTACGATTCAACAATTAGTACGATCTGCTCGAACTCGTCTTTCGAAAAAAACAAAATCGCCTGCTTTAAAGAGTTGCCCACAACGACGTGGTGTTTGTACTCGAGTTTACACAACAACACCAAAAAAACCAAACTCTGCTTTACGTAAAGTTGCTCGTGTGCGACTTACATCTGGTTTTGAAGTGACAGCTTATATTCCAGGTATTGGTCATAATTTACAAGAACACTCTGTTGTATTAGTTCGTGGTGGTCGAGTAAAAGATTTACCTGGAGTTCGTTATCATATTGTTCGTGGAACATTAGATTCTGCAGGTGTAAAAGATCGTTCTCAAAGCCGTTCGAAATACGGCGTTAAACGTCCAAAATAAAGAAAAAATTTTATTGAATTTATGTCTCGTCGACGTACTCCAAAAAAACGTATTGTAATGCCAGATCCAGTCTATGATAGTCGTTTAGTTGAACTTTTAGTTCGACAACTAATGCGAGAAGGCAAAAAATCATTAGCATATCGAATTTGCTATGAAAGTATGAATCAAGTAGCTGATACAACTCAACAAGATCCGCTTGTTGTTCTTGAACAAGCTATTCGAAATGCTACTCCACTTGTAGAAGTTAAAGCTCGTCGTATTGGTGGATCAACTTATCAAGTTCCTTTAGAGGTTGCTCCTGAACGGGGAACAGCTCTTGCAATTCGCTGGATTCTTTCTGCTTGTCGGAATAAGTCTGGCCGACCAATGGCAATGAAATTAGCAAGCGAACTTTTAGATGCTGCAAAAAATGCAGGACTTGCTGTTAGAAAACGAGATGAAGTTCATAAAATGGCAGAAGCTAATAAAGCTTTTGCAAAATATCGTTTCTAAATCAATCTTTTTTTTTATTTTTTAATTTAAAATTTACACTTCTTTCCCAAAACCTTTGTTTACCCTCAACCAAATTTTTGGGGAACAGCTTAAACCTTATTTTTTTTCCAAGGTAGGGAGAGTAAAACTATTTCTTTTGCTTAAAAAAAAAAATAAAAGTTGAGAAAAGAAATAAAAAAGAAAAATTATCAAAATCAAAGATTTTACTAAACAGGCAGTTAACCCTGTCCCAAAACTCTAAATAGTTTTGGGATTAACTGTGAGTTAGTCCCTGTCTCAAAAATTTCGTTTTGGGATTAAAAAAATTATTTACTCCAAATTTGCAAAATTTGAGGAAGGGGTTCCCAAAAATGAAATTTTTGGGTGGGACAGGTTCTATTAAAAATTACAAAAAGGAAACTTTTTATGGCACGTGAAAAATTTGAACGTATAAAACCACACGTAAATATTGGAACAATTGGGCACGTAGATCACGGAAAAACTACATTAACAGCTGCAATTACTATGGCTTTAGCTGCTCGCGGTGGCGCAAAAGGTCGTAAATATGATGATATCGATTCTGCTCCAGAAGAAAAAGCACGTGGGATTACAATTAATACAGCTCACGTAGAATACGAAACAGACAATCGTCATTACGCGCACGTTGATTGTCCAGGGCACGCTGACTATGTAAAAAACATGATTACAGGTGCTGCGCAAATGGATGGTGCAATTCTTGTTGTTTCTGGTGCTGATGGTCCAATGCCACAAACAAAAGAACATTTACTTTTAGCTAAACAAGTAGGTGTTCCAAATATTGTTGTATTCTTAAATAAAGAAGATCAAGTAGATGATGCTGAATTATTAGAACTTGTTGAACTTGAAATTCGAGAAACATTAGATAAATATGAATTTCCGGGTGATGAAATTCCAATTATCGCAGGATCTGCTCTTTTAGCTTTAGAAGCATTAACAGAAAACCCTCAAATTAAACCAGGTGACAGTAAATGGGTTGACAAAATTTATAACCTTATGGATCAGGTTGATGCTTATATTCCAACACCTGAACGTGAAACAGAGAAACCATTCTTAATGGCGGTAGAAGATGTCTTTTCAATTACTGGACGTGGTACTGTTGCTACAGGACGTGTAGAGCGTGGCTGTGTTAAAATCGGTGACACTGTCGAACTTGTAGGTTTACGTGACACAAAAACGACAACAGTAACTGGTTTAGAGATGTTCCAAAAAACATTAGATGAAAGTGTTGCTGGTGATAACGTAGGTATTTTACTTCGTGGTGTTCAAAAAACAGATATTGAACGTGGTATGGTTCTTGCAAAACCAGGAAGCATTACACCTCACACAAAATTTGAAGCTCAAGTTTATGTTTTAACAAAAGAAGAGGGAGGTCGTCATACTCCATTTTTCCCAGGATATCGACCACAATTTTATGTTCGTACAACAGACGTAACAGGTAAAATTGAATCTTTCCGCGCAGATGACGATAGCGCAACACAAATGGTAATGCCAGGTGACCGTGTGAAAATGATTGTTGAACTTATTCAACCTATTGCCATTGAAAAAGGAATGCGTTTTGCAATTCGTGAAGGTGGACGTACAGTTGGTGCAGGTGTAGTTTCTACAATTGTTATTTAAATTTGTAAACGTTCGGTTCTCCTAAAACAAGTTTAGTCATGGTATCTCTTCCTGTCCCAAAAACTTAGGTATACCTTAAATTTTTCATTTTTTGGGAAAGGACCTCTATTTCTCCCAAACTTTGTTTGGGAGAAATGGAAACGAGATAAAAATTGTTTTTGCGACAAGCTTAGATTTTGTGGGGCCGTGACAAGCAAATTTAAAAAAAATTTAGTTTGATTTTTAAAAATACATACAAGTATTTTTTATATTCTCATCTTGTTTTTGTACTAAATGTTTCAATTTTCGCGTTCTCAAAATCCAAATATAACTTGTTTTATAGATTTTGATACTCACGTTTTATCAAAAAAGGATTTACATTATTCTGTCGTTTAATTCCAAAAACTTCGTTTTTTGGAAAGGAGCTAAATAAAATTCGTTTTTTTAAATTGAAGCAGTTAAATATTCTAACAAAGAAAAATATCAAGCTATAAACTGAAATTAGAAACTATTTTTATAACAGAAAGACACAAGGGTAGCTATTATGACTAAGCTTCAACAACTTGTCCAGACAATCCAGTCTGAGATCGTAAAAACAGAGTTACCAGATATTCGTGTCGGAGATTTAGTACGCATTGGCGTTTCAATTCAAGAAGGAAATAAACAACGTGTGCAACCGTTTGAAGGCACAGTTATTGCAAAACATCAAGCGGGTGTCAATACTACCGTAACAGTCCGTAAAACGTTACAGGGTGTTGGAGTAGAGCGTGTATTTCCTGTCTATGCTCCTTGTATTGCAAATGTCCAAATTCTTCGCCGAGCTCAGGTATCTCGTTCAAAATTGTATTATTTACGCAATCGAACTGGTAAGGCAACTCGATTAAAAGAAAAATTTGAAACATTACCTAATGTTTGGGTAAACCAAAAATAATAACAAAAGCGTTTTACTCCCTGTCCCAAAAACAAAGTTTTTGGGATAAAATTTTTACAGGTCCATTATAAAAAATTTTTTTAGGAAGGACACCTTAAAAAACTCTCTATTTTTAGGGAAGTCTTTTTCATAACAAAATTTGAAAAAAACTTTTGGACTAAGTCAAAACCTATTGTTTTGAAAAAATGCAAGATTCTTAATTTCTGTGCAAAAAAAATGGAGTGTTTTCCGTCCCAAAAATGTCATTTTTGGGAAAGTAAGCTCTTAAAATTTGAGAACACTAAGAAACAAGCTCCAGTCTTGTTTTTGAGGCAAGAAAAAAAGTAAGAAAATACACCATGACAGCGCAAGAAGCTATTATACGTTATGAAGTTCCTGGCGCGCGACGCGTTGGTAATTATGTTTGGGGATCTTTAATGTGCCTTGGAGGAATTGGCTTTTTAGTCACTGGACTTTCAAGTTATTTTGATATTCCATTCTTTTCTGGACTGACTTCTCCAACCATACAATTTTTCCCGCAAGGGGTAGTCATGTGTTTTTATGGAGTCCTAGGTTTGATTTTAGGAACCTATATTTGGTTAATTATTCTTTGGAATCTGGGTGAAGGTTTTAATGAATTTAATCGTCAAACAGGATATGTGCGAATTTTTCGTTGGGGATTCCCTGGAAAAAATCGACGCATTGATCTTCAATATCCAATTCAAGAAGTTCAAAGTATTCGAGTTGAAATTCAAGAAGGAATTAATCCAAAACGCATAATATATTTAAAATTACGTGGAAATCGAGAAATTCCATTAACACGAGCAGGGCAGCCTTTAAGTATTCAACAAATCGAAACTCAAGCTGCTGAACTTGCTAAATTTTTACAAGTTTCTTTAGAGGGCATCTAAATTTATTTGCTCAGTCTACTTCTCAAAAATTTCGTTTTTGGGAAAGAATAGTTTCTCGGCCCAAAATAAAATATTTTGGGCTAGAAACGGGGCAGCAAAACCGAAAGGAAAAAAAAGCTGTTTGCTCCAACTCATTTTCTACAATTTAAGAATTTTCTTTGTTTTTGTTATTTCATTTTTTGAAAATATACAAATCAATTGGCAATTACGCTTCTAATGTTTTGTATATTTGTATAATAGAATTCATTTTAAAAAAACTTATCTATTTCTTTTTGATTTTATCTCATTTTGTTAAAAATTATAAAAAGCTTACCTAAAAAAAAGACTTTTTTTTAGGATAACGATGAAGGCATTTTTATTCAGCAAATCTATTTTTTGGATAAAGTAAATGAAAGAAAAAGTTTCCTTTTATTATTAAGATGGAGTTTCTTTGTCCCAAAACAGTTGTTTTTGGTATAAGATTGAAAGGAGAGATTTTTATTTTATGACAAAACGACCACTTGAACAAACTGGATTAATCCCGCGATCAATTCTAAGAACTTTTGAACGTTTTCGAAAACAATTACTTCCAGGTGCCGAAATGCTTGTTATTCAAGAATTTCGAATTTCAAGATATCAAGTTATTGTTTCTGTAAGATGTTTAATTACCTTAATTTTTGTCCCTTTACTAGTTAACAACCTTTCTAAATCATTTTTAATTAAACCTGGTGTTGAATTTCTTTGGAATCAAAGTCATAATGAAATTTTTTTAAACTCATATCAACAAAATAGAGCATTAGCCGATTTACACAAATTTGAAGAGAAACTTTACTTTGAATCTTTTGTAGATCCTACAAGTTTTAATCAACCAGTTAATTTTTCTAAAGAAGTTCAAAAACATACGGTTGAAATTGCAACAAAATATAATCTGGAAAGCATTGAAGCGATTAGTAATCTTTTTGCTGATTTTTTAAGTTTTTTCAGTTTAAGTCTTGTTTTTGTTATTTTAAAGCCGCAAATTATTATTTTAAAGGCTTTTTTATCTGAATCTTTATATAGTTTAAGCGATACTACAAAATCTTTTTTATTAATTTTGGGTACAGATTTGCTTGTAGGGTTTCACTCTCCTCGTGGGTGGGAAGTTTTTTTAGAATGGTTATTAAGACATTTTGGACTCCCGGAAAATGGAGAATTTATGTCTTTATTTGTGGCTACTTTTCCAGTTTTTTTAGATACTGTTTTTAAATATTGGATTTTTCGATCTTTAAACAAAATTTCACCATCTACTGTGGCGACATATCATAATATGATTGAATAATCATTAAACTTTTAAAAACTTTTTATAACTATAAAAAAATATTAACGCTTTGTAGTATGTTCTTTAAAAAGACTTAGTATCAGTCAGCTTACCCTAAAAAAAGTCTTTTTTTAGGTAAGCTTTTCTGGAAATCAAAAAAAGTCTTTCTTACTTTCTCAGCTCTAAAACTAAAAATTCAACCTTTTTTTAGTTTCATTTTAGTTTCAATAAGTCCCAGTACCTGGTCAAAACACCAAGTAAGGTTTTTCCCTTCCAGTCCCAAAAACATAGTTTTTGGAACTGGGGGGAAGAATCTTCCCAAAAATGACATTTTTGGGAAGAATCTTCCCAAAAATGTCATTTTTGAGACGGACTGAAAAGGGCTAAGATTGTTGAATTTTCTTACCAAAACAATAGTTTTGGTTATGAATTGTCTATAGAAACTATTAACAAAAAACGTACTTATGATGCTAGACTTGGTGAAATATCCAGTGATTCGTACGGAAAAATCTACTCGCTTAGTTGAAAATAATCAATTAAGTTTTGATGTAGACGTAAGACTCACAAAACCGCAAATTCGAAAGCTCATTGAAGAGTTTTTTAATGTCAAAGTGCTGGCAGTAAACACACACAGACCTCCACGAAAAACAAATAGACTCGGTTCAAAACCTAGTTATAAACGAGCAATTGTTACAGTAGATTCTGACGTGACTTTATTGAAATAACACACATTGAACTTAACCTATGGCTATTCGTTTTTTTAAAGCTGCCACACCAGGCACACGCCACGGATCTGTTTTAGATTTTTCAGAAATTACTTCAAAAAAACCTGAAAAAAGTTTGACATCCTGGTGGTCTCGTTCGAAAGGACGAAATAATAGAGGAATTATTACAAGTCGACATCGTGGTGGTGGTCATAAACGACTCTACCGAGATATTGATTTTGGAAGAACAAAAGTCAACATCCCCGCAAAAGTAACTGCTATTGAATACGATCCTAATAGAAATTCACGAATTGCTTTAGTAAGTTATCAAGATGGTGAAAAACGATATATTTTACACCCGGTTGGCTTACAAATTGGTGATACTATTATTGCTTCACCAGAAGCTCCAATTTCTGTTGGAAATTGTCTACCATTGGTAAATATTCCATTAGGAACAGAAGTTCATAATGTTGAATTACATCCTGGATCAGGAGGACAATTAGTACGAGCTGCTGGAACTGTAGCCCAAATTGTTGCAAAAGAAGGAAATTGGGTGACTCTTCGTCTTCCTTCGGGAGAAGTTCGTTTAGTATCACAAAATTGTTGGGCGACTATTGGTCGTGTTGGCAATATTGAAGCTTTTAATTTAACTTTAGGAAAAGCAGGTCGCAAACGTTGGCTTGGTCGTCGTCCACATGTTCGTGGTTCGGCAATGAACCCGGTTGATCACCCACATGGTGGTGGTGAAGGTCGTGCTCCAATTGGACGTTCTAGACCAGTGAGTCCGTGGGGCAAACCAGCATTAGGTGCTAAAACCCGCAAACGTCAAAAATTTAGTTCTGCTCTTATTATTCAAAGAAGAAAATAATCAAGACTTTATGACTTTCAACTCACTCCAAAAAATTCGTTTTTGGGAAAGGTTGCAGAAATATGGTTCTTCCCGAAACATAATGTTTTGGGACCAAATTGTTAATTTCAGACAAAGTCTTCCCCAAAATGCCATTTTTGGGATAAGTTTTGCTGTCCTAAATTTTTCAAATGATCCGCTCCTTCCCTAAATTTTTCAAATTTAGGGTAAAAACTTTGTTTTTGGGAAAAGGGGTAGGAGTAGTAAAAGGTTAACCTTTTTTCCTAAAAAGGAATAGAGAGAATTATGGCAAGATCATTAAAAAAAGCCCCTTTTGTGGCAGATCATTTACTTCAAAAAGTTGAACGATTAAATACACAAGGTGATAAAAAAGTTATTAAAACTTGGTCACGTGCCTCAACAATTGTTCCAGTTATGATTGGACACACCATTGCTGTTCATAATGGTCGTGAACATATTCCAGTTTTCATCACGGATCAAATGGTAGGGCATAAATTAGGTGAATTTGCTCCAACTCGAACATTTCGCGGGCATGTGAAAAAAGATAAAAAATCAAAACGATAAACAGCTTATGGGACAAAAAGTACATCCAATCGGATTTCGTCTCGGAATCACTCACAAACATCAAAGTTATTGGTGCACAACTCCACAAAAAAATGCTTTATGGATTCAAGATGCGAGTTTTTTAAGACAGTACCTTTCAAAAAAATTTGTTGGTGCTGGAATCACAACGATCGATATTGAACGGAGAGATCTCGAACTCCCTACCTTATCTATTGAGGTTCATGCTGCACGACCAGTTCTTTTTTTAGGTCGCGACAAAAAAGGACTCGAGATTTTAAGAGATGAACTTGTAAATCAATTACGAGCTTTTTACAGAAAAAGAAATTTAACAGATCCTGGCCGTATTCTTTTAAGTCTATCCGTTAAACCACTTTCTTCCCCAGATGCTCATGCTGCCGTGCTTGCTGAAAAACTTGTAGAAGATTTAGAGAAACGAACACCTTTTCGAAGAGCAATGCGCCAAACTGTTCAAAGAGCATTACGTGCTGGTGTCAAGGGCATCAAAGTTCAAGTTTCTGGTCGATTAAATGGTGCTGATATTGCACGTTCTGAAGATGTTCGTGAAGGCCCTGTACCTTTGCAAACACTGCGAGCAGATATCGATTATTCTTCTAAATCAGCAAAAACCATTTATGGGTTATTAGGCGTGAAAATTTGGGTGTTCCGCGGTGAACGTTTAACACGAGTAAGTAACTTTTCAACAAGTCAAATTACTAAGTAAAGAAATCGAAATCTATGTTAAGTCCAAAACGAACTAAATATCGTAAACATCATCGTGGCCGTATGCGAGGAAAAGCTTCTCGCGGCAATACATTGGTCTTTGGTGATTATGCATTACAAACATTAGAGGCCTCTTGGATTACGTCTCGTCAAATTGAAGCTGCTCGTCGTGCTATGACAAGACAAGTTCGAAGAGGTGGTCAAATTTGGATTCGTTTGTTTCCGGATAAACCTGTAACAATGCGTCCAGCAGAAACCCGAATGGGTTCTGGTAAAGGAGCGCCTGAGTTTTGGGTAGCAGTTGTGAAACCCGGTAAAATTCTTTATGAATTAAAAGGAGTTCCTGAAAGTGTAGCTCGAGTAGCTCTTCGCTTAGCTGCTTCAAAATTACCAGTAAAAACACAAATTCTTGTGAAATAAAAAACTTTAGCCTCTTTCTTATCCCAAAAATGACATTTTTGGGACCCCCTTCCCCCAATTTCTGAATTGGGGAAGGGAAGGTTCGACTTTAAAAGAGAAATCTGGAAGAGGCCCTTTTGTGTTTCTTCTCACAAACAGAATTTGTGAGGCAGGGACTCAACCCTGTTTGTAAAAAAGGAAAGGATAAAAGAGTGTTATGATTCAACCACAAACGTACCTTCAAGTTGCAGATAACACAGGTGCCCGTGAACTTATGTGTATTCGGGTTTTAGGCGGTGGCAAACAAAGAGCAGCTACTGTCGGTGATATTATCATTGCTGTTGTAAAACAAGCTACTCCAAATATGCCTGTGAAAAAATCTGATATTGTTCGTGCTGTTATTGTTCGTACACGAAAAAATGTTCGCAGAAGTAATGGAACAAGTATTCGATTTGACGACAATGCAGCAGTCATTATAAATAAAGAAAACAATCCTCGTGGTACTAGAGTTTTTGGTCCTGTAGCGCGTGAATTGCGTGATGGAAATTTTACAAAAATTATTTCGCTCGCGCCTGAAGTGTTATAAATTCTTCACCTAAATTAATCCCAAAAAAATATTTTTGGGAACTGAGTGGTTATTTTCAATTTGCGATAGTCACCTCTTTTTTCAAAAAGAGGAAATATTCGGAAAACAATCCAACTACTCCTTGGCCCAAAAACTAAATTAGCCCCTGCCTGAAAAACTTTGTTTTTCAGGCAGGGAAAGGGACTTCCCAAAAATGAAATTTTTGGGAAAGATAAAATATTGTTTTTAGGAAGGGAAAGTTTTCTGAATTAGAAATCGTTTTTCATTCCAGAATGAAATATTTTTGGGAATGAAATCAAAGGAGACTTTTACATATGGTGCAACGCTTAGAAAATTTTTATCAACAGCATAGTGTACCCAAGTTGATAGAACAATTTCATTATAAAAATAAACACCAAGTTCCAAAACTTCAAAAAATTGTTATCAATAGAGGTCTTGGTGATGCTTCACAAAATGCTAAACTTTTAGAGTCCTGCTCAAAAGAACTCAGTATAATTACTGGACAGCAAGGAGTTGTAACACGTTCAAAAAAAGCTATTGCAAGTTTTAAACTTCGACAAAAAATGCCAGTTGGTGTTGTTGTCACGTTACGGGGTGAAAAAATGTATGCTTTTTTAGATCGTTTGATCAATCTTGCTCTTCCACGTATTCGTGATTTTCAAGGTGTCAGTGCAAAAAGTTTTGACGGTCATGGTAATTACAGTCTTGGTCTTGAAGAACAGTTAATGTTCCCAGAAATTGATTATGATAAAATTGATCAAATTCGTGGTATGGACGTTTCTATTGTTACAACAGCACCAACTGATCAAGAAGCTATGGCTTTATTAAAAACATTTGGAATGCCTTTTAAAAATTAACTCAGACTTTTTCCTGTTTCCAAAACCATGCCAGTTTCCTGTTCATTCCCGCTCCATACCCTTAATTTAATAACTTCTTTTTTCTGAAAAACTTTGTTTCACCTAAAATTTGATCCCAAAAACAGTGTTTTTGGGAATGAAAGGAAGCAAGTTTTTTGAAAAAAAAAACAAAACAGGACTAATTCAAAAGGCAGTTTTAACAAACATATTCAAATAGCGTTTTGTGAAACCATTTGCTTTTAAGTAATTGAAAAAAGGAATCAAAAATTATTCCAAGTCTGAAAACAGAATACAGAGTTTGAAACCATGGTAAACGATACAATCAGCGACATGTTGACACGAATTCGAAATGCTAATTTGGCATATAAAACCAGCGTGTCACTCTCAAAAACCAAAGTTAACGAGAAACTCTGTGAGATTCTCGAACAAGAAGGTTTTATCGAAAAATTTTCTATTTCCGAAACACACTCAAATGAAATTATTGTTGATTTAAAATATCATACACACAAGTCACGAGGTGGTGTTGGTATCGGAAAACCTTGTATTACTAATTTAAAACGAATTAGTAAACCTGGCCTTCGAATTTATACAAATTCACGAGAAATTCCAAAAGTTCTCGGAGGGATGGGTATTCTAATTCTTTCAACATCAAAAGGATTGATGACTGACCGTCAAGCCAGACAAGCTCGTCTTGGTGGAGAAATCCTCTGTTCTGTTTGGTAACGGGAAGTATTCATTGTGCCCATTCCCATAAACTTCAATTTTGTCACAAATCTTTTTCCATTGCTAAAAACGGCGTTAGTCCTTTCCAAAAATGAGATTTTTGGGATGTCGATGTCCCTTCCCCAAATTTGAAAATTTGGGGTAAAAGGAAGTTTTAATCCCAAAAACAACGGGTTTGGTACCGGATTAAACACTGTTGTTAGGAAAGAGACAAACAGTCCTTGTCTCAAAAACACTGTTTATCCCAAAAGTGTCATTTTTGGGAAGGGGGCTGGATAAAATTGCTAAGTTTTGGAAAGGGAACGTCCTTCTACTGTTATTCAAATATTACATGGCTCGAAAAAACGTTGATCTTATTGAGATGGAAGGCGTCGTGACTCAATGTTTGTCAAATGGCATGTTTCGTGTAAGACTTGAAAATGGGTTTCTTGTCTTAGCTCATGTTTCTGGCAAAATACGACGTAATTATATTCGTATATTATTAGGTGATCGGGTTGCTGTTGAATTAAGCCCTTACGACTTACGTCGTGGGCGTATAACATATCGACTTCGCCCTTCAAAAGATAAAGATAATTAAAAGTATCACTATGAAAGTTCGCCCTTCAGTAAAAAAAATGTGTGATAAATGTCGATTGATTCGACGTAAAGGCACTTTACGGGTAATTTGTCAAAATCCAAAGCATAAACAACGTCAAGGTTAATTATTCAAAATTTTTACTTTCTGATTTTCTAAACAGTCTTTAATTTGAGTTCTTTTTCCAACCACTAAAATGGTTGGAAAAAGAACTCAAATTAATGGTCATCGAAAACTGACAGTTTTAGGTTGAGAAGGAAAACACAGACTCTAAGAAATTATCAAATGGTGGCTTGACTTTGTTTTATAACAAAGTGATTCTGAGACAATTTGAAAATATCCGTTGCATTCCCAAAAACTTGATTTTTGGGAAAAATTTTTCATTTAATCCCAAAAACTTGATTTTTGGGACCAGATAAAGCACCCTTTCGTTTTGTTTAAAACAGGGCTGGTTTGAAAAAAATTACATTCAAAGTTTTATGGCAAAAAAAATTGAAAAAAACGCGAAAAAGAAATTTCGTGAAAAAGTCATTCAAGGTGTAGCTCATATTCAATCTACATTCAATAACACTATTGTTACAATTACAACTAGTAAAGGAAATGTCTTAGCTTGGTCTTCTGCAGGTGCTTGTGGCTTTAAAGGTGCTCGTAAAAAAACACCTTTAGCTGCCAAGCAAGCTGCTGAAAATGCAGCACAAACTTGTGTGAGTCAAGGTATGCGAGAAATTCGCGTAAATGTCAAGGGTGCTGGAGCGGGACGAGAAGCTGCTTTGCGTGGTCTACGCGACGCAGGTTTAAATATCACAATTATTCGTGATATCACTCCTATTCCTCATAATGGATGTCGACCACCTAAAAAACGTCGTATCTAATTAAAAATCTCCAAAAGAAGGAGAGATCCTGTCCCAAAAACTTCGTTTTTGGGATTAAATGTCAGTTGCTCCCAAAAACGAAATTTTTGGGACAGGGACACCCTTTGATAGGTGAAAAGAAACCCCAAAGAGTCAAAGAGTCTATGACAAAAACTCAAAATTTATTTTTTTCTTGTGTTGAGTCGCGCATTCAAGATCATGGCTCTCTGTATGGAAGATTTCATATAGGTACATTTTTTCGTGGTCAAGCATTAACCTTTGCGAATGCACTTCGACGGACATTACTTTCTGAAATTCCTGGTGTGAGAATCAAAGATATTTCGATTGAAGGGGTTACTCATGAATTTGCACTCCTTCCGGGTGTTGAAGAATCAGTTTTAGATATTCTTTTTAATTTAAAAAGTGTTGTTTTTGCTCCATGTTCAACACCAAAAATTGAAAATTTTCGCGTAAAATATGTTTCAAAAACAGATAGTGTTGGGGAAGAGTTTGACATAGTTCACGAACCAGCAATAATACGTAGTCGTGGACCTAGAAAGGTGACAGCTCGAGATATTAAACTTCCGCTTACAGTCAAATGTGTCAACCCAGAAACACATATTGCAACTTTAACGGGTGATAGCGAATTCTTACTTGAGTTTTATTTATCTCTTTCTAAAGATCAATATTCTTCAACTTCCCCGAAAAAAAATCATACTCAGCAACTTTCCCAAAAACCAGTTAGACCTGGAAATGAACTTTTTGAGAAAGGAAGTAAACACATCTTAAATTTTGAAAGCGTACCTATGCCGATTCAGAAAGTAAATTATGGTATTAAGTCACTTAATGCAAAACAAGGATCCGAATATATTGTTTTTGAAGTGTGGACTGATGGAAGTTTGCTTCCTCAAGAAGCAGTTGATTTTGGTTTAAAACAACTTACACATATGTTTTATCAGTTTGCTTCTTTTGAAAACAAAACCTTTGCAAAAAGGTTCTTACCAAAAATTTAAGGATTCCATTGGATATAAATCGGATGGAATTTAGTCCCAACTTTTTGAAATTCGCGAAGACTTCCCAAAAACGAAGTTTTTGGGATCAGATTAAACCATGTTTTTTGGAAAGGAAAAACAAAAACAAAGAAATAATTTACTAATTTGTCGACAGTAAAATTATGAAACTTATATCTACATCTCAATCAAGTCATTCAGGTGGCCGAAAAACAGCAATCGCTCAGGTACAGCTTATTCCTGGATCTGGAGGTACAATTGTTGTAAACGGAAAAACAGCCGCTGAATACTTTCAAAACAATGCAGTCTATTTACAAAATTTACTTACAGCTACTGATCTTGTAAAAACGGAAGCAAAATATGATGCTCATGTCGTTGTTCAAGGTGGTGGACTAAGTGCTCAAGCTCAAGCCGTTCGATTAGCTTTGAGTAAAGCTTTTGTTGAAATGTTTCCAGACTATCGAAAAGCTTTTAAAAAACCGGGCTTGTTAACACGCGACGCTCGTATTAAAGAGCGTCGCAAATATGGATTGAAAAAAGCTCGAAAGGCTCCACAATTCTCAAAACGTTAAGGTTTTTAAAAACTGGTAGTTACTGGTTCCAAAAATTTTTCATTATTTTCTCCCCTGTCCCCAAATGTCATTTGGGGACAGGGGAGAAAATAATGAAAAATATTGACTATCTTAGTTTTTATCACTAAAGTTATCAGTATTAGTGAAAAATTTTGGTAATCCCAATAAACTTGATTTATTGACGAAAATATTCTTTTTGTCTAGTTTTTTTACATATAGTAAAATTATTTAAATTTTTTCTTTCTTATCAGATTTATACAATTCTCAAAACAATCAATTGCTCCTTTCCAAAAATGAGATTTATCCCCTTTCCCTTTTTCCAAAATTTGATTTGCGGGATAAAAAGTTTGTGCGAAAGAGATTTTCCTTCTGCCATTTTTCAAATTTCGAGTAAAACGAAGTTTTTAGCGCAGGGAGCGTGAAAGATTTTTTAGCTGGTTTTAATTTAAAACCATTTTTTTATATATTTAGAATAAAAATTCAATCAAATTTTAAAAAGGAGAAGACTATTTATGTCTACAACAACAAATGAAATTATTGAAAAATTAAAGTCACTTACTTTATTAGAAGCTGCAGAATTAGTATCCCAAATTGAAGAAACTTTTGGTGTTGATGCTTCAGCTCCTGTTGGTGGTGGTTTTATTGCTGCACCTGGGGCAGTAGGTGGTGCAGCAGAAGCTGTTGAAGAAAAAACAACATTTGATGTAATTATTGAAGACGTTCCAGCGGATAAACGTGTTCCTGTTCTAAAAGTTGTTCGCAATTTAACATCTCTTGACTTAAAAGAGGCAAAAGAAGCAATTACAACTTTACCAAAAGCTATTCAGCAAGGAATTTCAAAAGATGATGCTGAAGCAGCTAAAAAACAATTAGAAGAAGCTGGTGCAAAAGTAAAAATTTCGTAAATGCTTATCCCTGCCCCAAAAAATTTAGTTTTGGCCAGGGAATAATTTTTCTATTTTTTCTTTAATTCCTTTTATCTTCATTTTTATAGTTGCAAAAAAAATATTGTTTCCAAAATTTCTTTTTTCCAAAAATTTTTCAAATTTTATCTCTTCCCCATTTACTAAGTAAATGGGGAAAAACATTGTTTTTCGAAATTGAAGGGCTTCCCTAATTTTCAATTTTTTTGACATTTTTCTCTTTTTGAGCTCAGTAGGAATCGAACCTACATTGCACGCTTAGAAGGCGCGTGTCTTATCCGTTAGACGATGAGCCCTTTCAGATCTTTTTAAGTTTGGGTTCTTATACTGTTCTAAAAGTAAAAAAAACCTTCAAAAATTTAATCCGGCTCCTTTTCCATTTTATAGAAAATGGAGATAAAGGAAATTTTTAGAATTAAAACATTATTTGGAACAAAACTCGCATTTTTGGGATATAGAACAGTGGAAATTCAAAAAATAACTTTTTAAAACAAGCGTCTTTTTAATGAAAAAATTTGCTAATATCAGACCCAAAAAAATTTACTTTTTGGGTCTGATGTAACTAGAGAGTGAAAATTACCTAAGGAGGAGTTAAAAACTCCTTCTTTCCAAAACTTCGTTTTTGAAACAGGCAAAACTAAAAATAAAAATTAAGCATATCCAAAAACTCGTTTAAAAATATCACGCACTTTATCTCCAGAATCAATTGATTCTAAAGGATCTTTTCTTAATCTATGGCGTAAACAGAGAGGAATAACACGGAAAATGTCTTCTGGAGTTACCTCAGCTCGACCCTCAAATGCTGCAATTGCTTTGCTTGCACGGTTTGTTACTAAATCACCACGTAACCCATCAACATCAAGCTCTGAACAAATTTGAGAAATTTTTACTCGATAATCATAATCAAGTTGAACTTTTGAAAGAAGTTTGCGAGCTTCAATGATTTGATTTGCTAATTGTGTTTGTGATTCTTGGTATGTTTGACGAAATTCTAGTGGAGCTGCGTCAAAACTTGCACGTTGTTCAACGATTTGAACACGAAGGTTAGGGTCTTTAACTGTTCCGATTTGAGCATGCATACCAAAACGATCTAATAATTGTGGTCGAAGTTCACCTTCTTCTGGGTTTCCTGATCCTACAAGAATAAACCGTGCAGGGTGACTAATAGAAATCCCTTCACGCTCTACCGTGTTCCATCCTGAAGCAGCAGAATCTAAAAGTACATCGACAAGGTGATCATCAAGAAGATTTACTTCATCAACGTAAAGAATACCGCGATTAGCTTTTGCTAAAAGGCCTGGTTCAAAAGCTTTAACACCCTCTGTTAAAGCTTTTTCGATATCAATCGTTCCGCAAACACGATCTTCAGTTGCTCCTAATGGTAAATCTACCATAGAAATTTTTTTTGTTGTCACAGGTAATGTCTCATTACGTTGAAGTCTTTCGCGAACTTCTTGACTCATTAATTCAGGATCTTGAGGATCAGAGTTAAAAGGATCATCAGCAACAACTTGAATTTCTGGTAAAAGATCAACGAGAGCTCGAACAGTGGTTGATTTTCCAGTTCCTCGATCTCCCATAATCATAACACCACCAATTTTCGGGTCAATTACATTTAAAATTAATGCTAATTTCATTTCTTCTTGACCCACAATGGCTGTAAATGGAAAAACAGGTCGTGCTTGTTCTAATGAATTTTCAAGAATTGTATTCATAAAAATTGGTTTTGGTTTAGGTATGTGATTCTATCTTTTTCCGAGAATTCGCTTTTTTAAGTAATAGTTTTTCTATTTTAAAAACAATGTTTAATATCTGTTGTTTCCCTTTTTCTAAGGACTGCGTTTACCTCAAATTTTTCAGAGTTGGAAAAGAGGTAGACAAATAAACTGCTAGAAAAAACTTTTCTGCTAGATCTCATTGTGCCATCATGCTTGGTCTTTTTACTGAAAACAAAGTTTTAATCTTAATCCCAAAAACGAAATGGTTGGAATATCCTAAAAAATTTATTTTTTTCAGATAAACTAAAGAAATCTTTTTAGAGTGCAGCGCATGTTATCCCAATTATGTCACAATTTAAAAGAGAACAGATTAATTTTTTTACGAAAATCTCTGGTTTTTAAGACTGAGGCCCAAATATCCCGAAAATTTTTATTTTTGGGACATATCGGAGCGTTTATTGAAGATTCTCTCATTGACTTTTAGTATATCAGATTTTTTACAGCAAATCAATTCGTACCAGTTCACCAAACTTGAGTCTTCAGGTATAATAGATTAGGAAAAAATGAAAAAAATTTTTCATTTTTACTCTGAAACTTAACAAAGGTTCTTTAAAATCTTCTTTTTGAGATATTTTCTTTTGCAAAGTTTGTGAAAAGATTTTTCTCAAATTGAAGTTGAACATTTTTAGTTACCCGGTCCATTTCAAAATGTTTCAATTGAATTAAAAAAACATATTTTTTTATACCAAAACTTATCCCAAAAATAATATTTTTGGGAAGGATCTTTGTCCAGCTCAGAAAATTCCTTCAAAAATATTTGAAAAAGGAACCCAAGTTTTGGAATTAAATCTATAACACTTGAACTTTTAGAAATGAAAAGAAAAAAAGATAGAAATAAAATTTCGGTTTTAGGGTCTTTTCTTTGTTCCAAAAACAAAGTTTTTGGGGCTGGATTAAACCATGTTTTTGGTGACATAATCTAAGGTTTCAGACAGAGAAGAAAATTTCAAAAAGCTTCTTTGGTAACCCAAAGAAGTGTGTAAAATGACAACAAATTTTATGTTTAATTTGAAAAGTTTTGAAGTCACTGCTTGTAGTGAGAGGCTTCTAGGTTTCTCAACAATGTTCTCAAAAGCTCTTGTTGTTGTAGCTTCAAGTTTCTTTATTGCTTCAGCAAGTCAGGCTTATCCTATTTTTGCCCAACAAAATTACGAAAATCCGCGCGAAGCGAATGGTCGTATTGTATGTGCTAATTGTCATTTAGCACAAAAACCTGTTGAAATTGAAGTTCCTCAAGCTGTTTTACCGGATACAGTATTCGAAGCTGTGGTGAAAATCCCATACGATAAACAAATCAAACAAGTTTTAGGAAATGGGAAAAAAGGTGATTTAAATGTTGGTGCAGTTCTTATTCTCCCAGAAGGTTTTGAATTAGCACCACCTGACCGAATTCCTGAAGAAATGAAAGCGAAAGTAGGTAAACTTTATTTTCAACCATATAGCGCAGAAAAGAAAAATATTTTTGTAGTAGGTCCTGTTCCAGGTAAAAAGTACAGCGAAATGGTGTTTCCTATTTTAGCACCGGATCCAGCAAAAAATAAATCAATTTCTTATTTAAAGTATCCGATTTATGTTGGTGGTAACCGTGGTCGAGGTCAAGTTTATCCAGACGGATCAAAAAGTAATAATACAATCTACACAGCACCTGCGGCTGGCAAAATTACTGCAATTGAACCTGTAGACTCAAAGGGTGGTTATGTTGTAACTATCCAAACTGCAAATGGAGATCTAATTTCAGATACACTTCCACCGGGTCCTGAAGTAATTGTTAAAGTTGGTGATACTGTATCAGTAGATCAAGCTTTAACAACAAACCCAAACGTAGGTGGTTTTGGTCAAGGTGAAACAGAAATCGTGTTACAAAATCCACGTCGTATTCAAGGTTTATTAGTGTTCTTCCTTTTTGTCCTTTTAGCTCAAGTGTTTTTAGTTCTTAAGAAAAAACAATTTGAAAAAGTTCAATTAGCAGAAATGAATTTTTAATGTTATTTTTTTTTCTAAAAACTTTTTAAAACACCCCTTTCCAGTCACAAAAACTTTATTTTTGGGATAAAAATTTTCAAATTTAGGGTAAAAAAGAAATTTTTGAATATAGCTCTTTTCCTTTTCCGAAAAACATTGTCTAATACGGTCCCAAAAACGAAGTTTTTGGGACTAGAAAAACAGCTTAGTTTAAGATAAAAGGTCAAAAAAATGCTTTCTTTTCTTGCGTTTTTTTTCCAAATTCTAGAATTTGAAACTGGATAAAAAAGGGGAAAACTTTGAAACCGGAGGGTTAAAAAATGGTAACCGTATTTAGTTATATAGGTTTATTAGTAAGTGCCTTGGTAATCACTCTCACATGTTATCTTGGTCTTTTAAAGATTAAATTAATTTAAACACAATAAAAAAAAGTCTATGGTAGAACCTCTTTTATCAGGTATTGTGCTTGGTCTTGTTCCAGTAACAATCACAGGATTATTCGTAACTGCGTACTTACAGTATCGACGTGGTGACCAATTAAATATTTAATTGACACATTGCCCTAACAAAAAGTTAGGGCATTATTCAAATCTAAAAATTTTTAGTTGTTAAAAATAGCCAAAACAATTTGAAGAATTTATTCGTCTCCTTTTCTACTCTAGGGGAGAATTACGAAAAAAACCCTAAGTTTTATTATTCTTACCAAATGAATAAATTTCGAAAAAAGAAAAATTTTTATATTATAAATTTTTAAAATGAAAATTTTTTAATTAATGCTTTTGATTCTTTTTTGTTTTTAGTTTAAATATTTTTTATTTTTCTGAAAATTCACGAGAAAAACTAGTAACTTGAATTATTTAGCACCAAAAGCCTATACTATTTTTGCATAAACAAACAAAAACGTGATAGATCAAGCTTTCTAGCTCTGGTCGCAGTCCTTAAACTTAGTTTGTAGTCAAACTTGTTAATTTAGCTTTGAATCAGAACTTTTGATTTCGGTTTGATACTATCACAGATTTCACTTTTTGGCTTCACAGAAAAAAAAGGAAAAAAACTCGATTAAGATTAATCGAGTATTTCCTATTTGTTTCTTCTCAAAATATGCTTCACTTTGGTTTAATCACAAATTTTAAAAAGGTAGATTAAAACCAAACAAATTATCCTAAAAATTTCATTTCATCAATTCTACCTAAAAAATACTTTTTTAGGATGTCCCAAAATTGAAAAATTTGGGATGATTTTGGAAGATTTTTTGGAAAGAGAGCGCTGAAGTTTCGAAAATAACGTAAAGGAGAGAGTCACGCTATGACTATAGCGATTGGAAAAACTCAAGAAAAACGCGGTTGGTTTGATGTTGTTGATGACTGGCTTCGTCGTGACCGTTTCGTTTTCGTAGGATGGTCAGGGTTATTATTATTCCCTACAGCATACCTTGCACTAGGTGGTTGGTTCACAGGAACTACATTCGTAACATCTTGGTATACTCATGGTTTAGCGTCTTCGTATTTAGAAGGTTGCAACTTCTTAACAGCTGCTGTATCAACTCCAGCGAATAGTATGGGTCATTCTTTATTATTCCTTTGGGGTCCTGAAGCTCAAGGCGATTTTACTCGTTGGTGTCAATTAGGTGGTCTTTGGACATTTGTTGCTCTTCACGGGTCTTTTTCTCTTATTGGTTTCATGCTTCGTCAGTTTGAAATTGCACGTTCAGTAAAAATTCGTCCATATAATGCTATTGCTTTCTCAGCTCCAATTTCTGTATTCGTTTCTGTTTTCTTAATTTATCCTTTAGGACAATCAGGTTGGTTTTTTGCACCTAGCTTCGGTGTAGCTGCAATTTTCCGATTTATTTTATTCTTCCAAGGATTCCACAACTGGACTTTAAACCCTTTCCATATGATGGGTGTAGCAGGGGTACTTGGTGCTGCATTACTTTGTGCGATTCACGGTGCAACTGTAGAAAATACACTTTTTGAAGATGGTGACGGTGCAAACACATTCCGTGCGTTTAACCCAACACAGGCTGAAGAAACATATTCGATGGTTACTGCAAACCGTTTCTGGTCACAAATTTTTGGTGTAGCTTTTTCAAATAAACGTTGGTTACACTTCTTTATGTTATTTGTTCCAGTAACTGGTCTTTGGATGAGTGCTATTGGTGTTGTAGGTTTAGCTTTAAACTTACGTGCATATGATTTCGTTTCACAAGAAATTCGCGCTGCGGAAGATCCTGAGTTTGAAACTTTCTATACAAAAAATATTCTTTTAAACGAGGGTATTCGTGCTTGGATGGCTGCTCAAGATCAGCCTCATGAAAAACTTGTATTCCCTGAGGAGGTTTTACCACGTGGAAACGCTCTTTAATGGTTCTTTAGTAGTAGGTGGACGTGATCAAGAGTCCACAGGTTTTGCTTGGTGGGCTGGAAACGCTCGATTAATTAACCTTTCAGGTAAATTATTAGGTGCGCATGTCGCACATGCTGGTTTAATTGTTTTCTGGGCTGGTGCAATGAACTTATTTGAAGTTGCACACTTCGTGCCTGAAAAACCAATGTATGAACAAGGTCTTATCTTATTACCACATCTTGCGACATTAGGTTACGGTGTAGGCCCAGGTGGTGAAGTTATCGATACTTACCCATACTTTGTAAGTGGTGTTCTTCACTTAATTTCTTCTGCTGTCTTAGGCTTTGGTGGTGTATATCATTCATTAGTAGGTCCTGAAACTTTAGAAGAGTCTTTCCCTTTCTTCGGTTATGTTTGGAAAGATAAAAACAAAATGACAACAATTTTAGGTATCCACCTTATCGTATTAGGATTAGGTGCATGGCTTTTAGTTTGGAAAGCGATGTACTTTGGTGGTATCTATGATACATGGGCGCCAGGTGGTGGCGACGTTCGTATCATTACAAACCCAACAGTAAGTCCTGGTGTTATCTTTGGTTATCTTTTCCGTTCTCCTTTTGGCGGTGACGGTTGGATTGTAAGTGTTGATAACATGGAAGACGTTATTGGCGGACATATTTGGATTGGTACACTTTGTATTTTTGGCGGAATTTGGCACATTTTAACAAAACCATGGGCTTGGGCTCGTCGAGCTTTTGTTTGGTCAGGTGAAGCTTACCTTTCATACAGTCTTGGTGCTATTTCAATTATGGGTTTCACTGCATGTTGTATGGCATGGTTTAACACAACAGCTTATCCAAGTGAATTCTACGGTCCTACAGGTCCTGAAGCATCACAATCGCAAACATTTACTTTCTTAGTTCGAGATCAACGTTTAGGAGCTAATGTTGCTTCTGCACAAGGTCCAACTGGTTTAGGTAAATACTTAATGCGTTCACCAACAGGTGAGATTATCTTTGGTGGTGAAACTATGCGTTTCTGGGATTTCCGTGGTCCTTGGTTAGAGCCTTTACGTGGCCCTAACGGTTTAGATTTAAATAAACTAAAAAATGATATTCAGCCATGGCAAGAACGTCGTGCGGCAGAATACATGACACACGCTCCATTAGGCTCATTAAATTCAGTAGGTGGTGTAGCAACTGAAATTAACGCAGTTAACTATGTTTCTCCACGTAGTTGGTTAGCAACATCACATTTCTGTCTAGGCTTCTTCTTCTTTGTAGGCCATTTATGGCATGCGGGCCGTGCTCGTGCTGCTGCAGCTGGTTTTGAAAAAGGGATCGATCGTGATAATGAACCTGTATTATCAATGCGTCCTCTAGACTAAAATTTTTCCTAAAAAATTTTTTAGGATTTATTCCACCCCCAAAAACAGTTTTTTTGGGATGGACCTTTTTCTAAATGTTTCACTTTTTATCAGGTGATATCAATAAAAAGGAAATGCTGGTGTAGACGGAAATATTTCCGTCTACACCAATACTTAATTTGAAAGATTAACAACATTAACACTTATCACTAAATACATTTCACAAACAAAACTTCAACAAAAAAGAAGAGACCTCCTTCCTCACAAATTTTGTTTTTGGGGCCAGATACTTGACCTTTTTGTTTTTTCTAACTATAATTTATTCTAACCTACAAAAATCGAGGAGAGATGACCGAGAGGCCGAAGGTAGCGGTTTGCTAAATCGCCGTATGGTTTGCCATACCGAGGGTTCGAATCCCTCTCTCTCCGATGTTCCGATCTTTTCTTAATTTGTATGTCTTGCGGCTTGTTCCCAAAAACTCTGTTTTTGGGAAAAAAATTTTCAATTTTATTGATTACAAATGAAAGAAGTCCATATTTAGTATTTTCAACAATTTTTCTTTTACTTTTCTAGATTTTTGCTGTGTAAATTGTCTTAAAGAGTTTTTTTATTTTTTTTAATAAAAATTTTGCCAATCCTTTTGGCGATTTCTTATTGCAGTATAGGAAAAATTCCCAATTTTTGGATTGGAATGACAGCAGATTAAAAAAATCTAGATTTTTTGTTTGTCTGTGATATACTAATAGAGAGTAGTAGCCTATAAAGCTTTCACTTTGTTTTCAAATTAAGTATGTTAACACTTAAAATTTTTGTTTATACTGTAGTAACATTTTTCGTATCTCTTTTTATTTTTGGTTTCCTTTCTAACGATCCAGGACGTAACCCAGGACAAAGAGAACTTGACTAAAACCCTCATTTTCACTTTCCGGCGCCTTGTGCATTCCTTTTCCAAAAAATTGTCTTTAGCCCCAAAAACTTTGTTTTTGGGGCAGAGAGTAATTCTGTTTTTTGTATAAAATTGAAAATTTTTGGGTAAAACGGGGTTCCATACTTGTCCCCAAACCTTCAAAGTTTGGGGTCAAAATTTCGTTTATCCACCAAATTTTGTTATCCTCACAAACTTGATTTTTTGGAAAGGGGGAAAGAAATATTATCAAATTTGAAAAAGTGGGAAACAAAATAACAAATTTTTTTGGAAAAAAAGAAAGAGAAAAAAAAACCATCGATTTTTAGGGGAGATCTCTTCTATGCCACGCTCACAACGAAATGATAATTTTATTGATAAAACTTTTACTGTTATTGCTGACATTTTATTAAAAGTTTTACCAACATCAAATAAAGAAAAACAAGCTTTTAGCTATTACCGAGATGGTATGTCAGCGCAATCAGAAGGAGAATATGCTGAAGCATTACAAAATTATTATGAAGCGTTACGTCTCGAGACGGATGCTTACGATCGAAGTTACATTCTCTATAATATTGGATTAATTCATACAAGTAATGGCGATCATGCACGAGCATTAGATTATTATTATCAAGCTCTTGAACGTAATCCTTCATTACCACAGGCATTAAACAACATTGCAGTCATTTATCATTATCGTGGAGAACAAGCGCTCGAAAGTAACCAAACAGAAATTTCAAAACTTCTTTTTGATAAAGCTGCAGATTATTGGCGTGAAGCTATTCGTCTTGCTCCAACAAACTACATTGAAGCGCAAAATTGGTTAAAAATGACTGGACGATTCTAATAATCGTTTTATTGATCTTTTTCAGTTTGCCTTCACTTTCCTTCCCCCCAAAACTGTGTGTTTGGTAGACGTTTTTTGGCTTTCTCAAAAATGTCATTTTTAGGACAAGTTGAGTTGTTTTTCTCTTAAAATTGAAAAAGCCAACTGCATTTTTATAGATAAACTGATAAACTGAAAACCCTGTTTTTAAATTTCATCTCTGCTTTTCTAACATTGAAAATTTTGTATACATAATATTTTTTTCATAACGTAAGAGAAGCTATATTTGTTGGAGGTGAAGGCTTGTAACTCAGTGGAATTAGAGTCCGTGTTTCCGACACACGGTGTCGTGGGTTCGAACCCCACCAAGCCTAGTGAAATTCGAAATAGATTTTTTTTGGGAAATTTTTTCTAATCTGTTTCTTTACAAAATTTTTCTTTTTATGTTTTAGAAAAAAATACTATTTTTATATGTTGCTTTTTAAAAGGTTTCCCGATAAAATGAAATTATCGAAAACCTAAAGCCTGCTTAACTCAATCGGCAGAGTATCGGTCTTGTAAACCGAAGGTTATCGGTTCGACTCCGATAGCAGGCTATTTTAGACCTTTCGCTTGTAAAGCTTTGTTTTTTTGGTCATAATGACTAATGAATTACAAAAACGAAAAATTTTTTGTCTTTTTTATTCTTTTTTCCTTTCACAAAAATATAATTTAGTCCCAAAAAAGAAGTTTATCCCCAAATTTTTCAAATTTGGGGACGAGGTAGGGGTTAATTAAGTTTTTCCAAAATTTGAAAAATTTGGGAAATGGGAAGGGAATATTTGAAGAGGTTCAATAAAGTTGATTTTCAACAAAGATCAAAAGTCTTCGTTTTTATTTATACATGATTGATAGAACTTGACAAAAATTTATTTTTTCTTTATTTGTCAACTAAAAAAATATCAAAAAATGACATGCTTCAACGAGTAAAATTAGAAGACATGATTCAAAGTGGGATGCATTTTGGTCATTCCACTCGTGAATGGAATCCTCGAATGGCACCTTATATTTATGGAGAACGTAACGGTCGCCATGTTTTAGATTTAGTACAAACCTATTATTTGTTTCAAAAGGTTGGAGAATTTCTTGAAGAGTCTGCTGCCCAAGGAAAAACATTTCTTTTTGTTGGGACAAAACAACAAGCTGCACCGTTAATTGCTAAAACAGCATTAGGGTGTAATAGTTATTATGTTAACCAACGTTGGCTTGGTGGAATGTTAACTAATTGGCGCACTATTCAAAAATCACTTCGCAAACTTCAAGATTATCGTCAAGCAGAGGAACGTGGCGATTGGAATCTCCTAAAAAAACAAGAAGTAGCTCGTAAAAGACGTGAAAAAGATCGTTTAGAAAAATATTTGTCTGGTGTTGAAACAATGTCTCGTTTACCTGGAGTTGTTATTATTGTCGGTCAAAAAGAAGAAATTCATGCTGTTAAGGAATGTCGACAATTAGGTATTCCAACAGTAACGCTTTTGGATAGCAATTGTGACCCAAGTTTGGCAGATTGGTTTCTTCCAGCAAATGATGATTCAGTTTCTGCATTACGTTTAGTTCTAAATAAATTTCAAGAAGCTATTTTGTCGGGTCAAGCTCGTTTTGTTGAGCGTGAAGCATCACAGAAAACAAAACAAAAAACAAAACAAAGACAAAAAACGAAACAATTTCGTGGTCGTCGATCTTCTTCAACACCAAGAAAAAGAAAAGCGGAAACTCCAAAACTTTAATTTTGTTTTTCTTACCTAAAAAAGGTATTTTTTATCCCAAAAACTTTGTTTTTGGGACTGGATGTCCTTTTCTTTTCCACAAAAACTGCCTTTTACGCCAAATTTCAAAAATTTATCTCTTCCCTGTCCCAAAAATTTCATTTTTGGGATTAAATCAAATTTTTGGGAACCCCTTTCCCATGTACTTTATTTATTTCACATTTGAGAAATTTTGGGAATGGAAGTCGCATAAACTAAAGGGACCAAAGGTTCTAAACTTTGTAAATCTCAATTTTTCTAATTCGAGAATGTAAAAGGACAGGAAAAAACTGTTTTTATTAAAAAACAGAAAAATAACTATCACTTAGTTTGTCCCAAAAGTTTGCATTTAAACCCAAAAACGAAGTTTTTGGGGTAGGGACCAAACAAGACTACAAAAGAGGATAGAGTATATGACAAACATCTGGTTTGATGTTGCAGAAGTTTCTGTAGGCCAACATTGGTATTGGCAAGTTGGTGGCTATTCAGTACATGGCCAAGTATTAATTACATCGTGGATTGTATTAGCAGTGATTGCAGTTATTGGTCTTTTAGGAGCTCCAAAACCTCAACCTGTTTCTGGTGGATCATCAACACCTGAAGGTCTCCAAAATATTACAGAATATGTAACTGAATTTATCCGTGATTTAGCCAAAACTCAAATTGGTGAAGAAGAGTACTTAAAATGGGTTCCTTTCTTAGGAACAATTTTTCTATTTATTTTTGTTTCTAACTGGTCTGGGGCTCTTTTACCTTGGCGTATTTTAGAATTACCAAATGGAGAATTAGCAGCTCCAACAAATGATATTAATACTACAGTAGCTTTAGCTCTTTTAACATCAATTGCATATTTTTATGCAGGTATTAGTAAAAAAGGATTTGGCTATTTTAAACGTTATATTTCACCAGCTGCTTTTTTATTACCGATTAACATTCTTGAAGATTTTACAAAACCATTATCTTTAAGTTTCCGACTTTTTGGAAATATCTTAGCTGATGAATTAGTTGTAGGTGTATTAATTACTTTAGTACCACTTGTAATTCCAATTCCAATTATGCTTTTAGGTCTGTTTACAAGCGCAATCCAGGCTCTTGTTTTTGCTACATTAGCAGGCGCTTATATTGGCGAATCTGTTGAAGATCATCATTAATTTTTTTGTTTAGGAATTCTTTAAATTTACTTTTTATTCCTTTCCATTCTATTCCCTTTTCCAAAAATTTCATTTTTGGGATTGAGGAAGGGATAAATTTGTCAAAGTTGATGCTGCCTAAAACGCTCATTTTTCGTTTAAGAAAGGAGAATTTGTTCAAATAAAAGAAGTCCAATCTCTTTTCAATCGTGAAAGAATAATTTTCTTATATTTTTTACTTTTTATGATTAGAACTTCTTTATTTTATTTAAAAGGGTTTGTTAAGTAAAAAGTGCTGGTTCGGTAATTGAAAATTACCGAACCAAGATATTATTAAAAAAGAAAATTCTGTTTTTTCACAAAACACGTTCTACTTGAAATTTCAAAAATTTAGGAAAGGAAAATCAAAAGGAAAACTGATTCTAAGCAATTAAAAAAAGATTTGCTTTTAATTTTTTGAGTTAAAAAATATTAGTAAATTTTTCAGCGCATTTTTTAATTAAAAAAAACTGTTTGAAATTAAAAAATGCGCTGAACTAAACGTTTTTTTAATTTCATCTTAAGAAAGTTTTTTTGATGTTTGAAAAAATTGCATTTGTAAGCCTTTAAGTTTTTTTTTCCTGACTTTAGGAAATCAGAAAAATCAGCTTTGTTGCACTTGAAAACTTCGAGAATACACATTATCATTGAAATGACACCAGGAGTTCTTCCAAAAAATTAGATTTTTGGAAAGTGATTGCACCAATGAAGGTCTCATTCGGTCCCTAAACTTTCGGTTTTAGGATCTTCCTGCGCTCGTTCCAGTTCATTTCCCAAAAAAAGACTTTTTTGGGGATATTGTGATTCGATTTTGACATATCGATCACTAACTTAGTAACTTTTTTACATACACAATCCATTGGAGGTTAAAGAATTATGAATCCACTTATCGCTGCTGCAAGTGTTGTTGCTGCTGGTCTTGCTGTAGGTCTTGCTGCTATTGGGCCTGGTATGGGACAAGGAACTGCTGCTGGTTATGCAGTAGAAGGTATTGCTCGTCAACCAGAAGCAGAAGGTAAAATCCGTGGTGCTCTTTTATTAAGTTTCGCATTCATGGAATCTTTAACTATTTATGGTCTTGTTGTTGCTTTAGCTCTTTTATTCGCAAACCCATTTGCTTCTTAATTTTTCCAACGCCTTGATTTCGTATCCCTTTCTCCTTTTTCCAAAGCCTTTTGTTTAAATCCTTTCCCAAAAAATTCATTTTTGAGAGTAACGTCGTTTCTTTCCTTCTTAAAATTTTTCAAATGTAGAGAAGGGAGAAGGGCTTCTCAAAAATGGTATTTTTGGGATAGGTAGTGATTAAAAGCGTTTTTATGTCAAAATTCTCCATGATTTTCAAAAACTTTGTTTTTGATAAAAGAAATGAATACCATTTTTTTCAAAAAAAAACTCTTCACAAAACAGACTGTTTTGGGATTAGGGTAAGGGTTATTTTAAGAGCGGGTTCACAAGAATTGACAAACAAGTAGACTCATCCCAAAAACAAAGTTTTTGGGAAGGGTTTTACTCTTCAAATTTTTTTTGAAGTCTTGTGAATTTCATCATAATATTAAGGAGATTTTATGCTTTTCAGCACTTCTTTAGTCTTGGCAGGGCATTTTGGCTTTAATACAAATATTTTAGAAACCAATGTGCTAAATTTAGCCGTGGTGCTGGCTATCGTCCTAACATATGTTGGAGATGCTTTACGTGGTCTTCTTGAAAATCGTAAACAAACTATCTTGGCAAATTTTCGTGAAGCTGATCAACGTGCAACAGAAGCACAAGATCGATTACGCCAAGCTCAACAAGAATTAGAGCAAGCACAAGTAAAAGCTCAGAAAATTCGTGAGCAGGCAAGTGTGACGATTGAACAAGAGAAAAAACAGTTTGTTCGTCAGACACAAGAAGACATTAAACGTTTAGGTATTCTTCAACAAGAAACCTTAAAGTTCGAGCAACAAAAAGCGCAAAATGAACTTGCTCAAAAATTAGTCAAATTGGCATTACAACAAGTTCGTGAAAAACTGAATCAAAGATTAACATCTTCAATTCATAGTGCAGTAAATAATTTCCAAATTGTACTCTTTACGAATTATAAAGCCAGTTAAAACACTTCCTAAAAAATCTTTTTAGGATGACCATGGCTCAAAAACCTTTTTAATTCTTAACCATTGTTGACCCCAAGAAGTCTGTTTAGACACCTTTCCTTTTCCCATAAATTTGTTTTTTGGGGTTGGATGACACTTTGTTTGTGGAAACCAGGCTCCCCAAAAATCCCATTTTTGGAAGGGAGCTGCTTTCGTTTTTGGGAAAGAAAAATAAAAAGATTTGAGCTGTGTCACAAGGAGGAGGCGGTTCAGCATACCATGGTAAAAATTAGACCTGATGAAATTAGTAGTATTATCAAACAGCAGATTGAGCAATATCAGCAAGAAGTCAAAGCTGTAAACGTAGGGACAGTCTTCCAAGTTGGGGATGGAATCGCTCGTATTTACGGTCTTGATAAAGTTATGGCTGGTGAACTCGTTGAATTTGAAGACGGTACAGTAGGTATTGCTTTAAACCTTGAAGCAAAAAACGTTGGTGCGGTACTTATGGGTGAAGGAACAACTGTGCAAGAAGGAAGTTCTGTCCGTGCAACTGGTAAAATTGCTCAAATTCCAGTAGGTGATGCGTTTTTAGGTCGCGTCGTGAACTCTCTTGCTCGTCCTATCGACGGCAAAGGTGAAATCGTGACAAAAGAAACTCGCCTTATTGAATCACCTGCTCCAGGGATCATTTCTCGTCGTTCAGTTCATGAACCATTACAAACAGGTATTGTTGCTATTGATGCAATGATTCCTATTGGCCGTGGCCAACGTGAGTTAATTATTGGTGACCGTCAAACAGGAAAAACAGCTATTGCTGTAGATACAATCTTAAACCAAAAAGGGAAAGATGTTATCTGCGTTTACGTAGCAATTGGACAAAAAGCTTCTTCTATTGCACAAGTAGTGAATACACTTCAAGAACGTGGTGCGATGGATTATACAATTATTGTTGCTGCAACAGCTGATTCTCCTGCAACACTTCAATATTTAGCTCCATATACTGGTGCTGCTTTAGCAGAATACTTTATGTATACAGGTCGTCATACACTTGTTATTTATGACGATTTAACAAAACAAGCTCAAGCATATCGTGAAATGTCTTTATTACTTCGTCGTCCACCAGGACGTGAAGCCTACCCAGGAGATGTTTTCTATTTACACTCACGCCTTTTAGAACGTGCAGCTAAATTAAACGATAAATTAGGTAGCGGTAGTATGACTGCTTTACCTGTAGTTGAAACTCAAGAAGGTGACGTTTCAGCTTACATTCCAACAAACGTTATTTCAATCACTGACGGTCAAATTTTCTTATCTGCCGATATCTTTAATGCTGGTATTCGTCCTGCTATTAACGTAGGTATTTCAGTATCTCGTGTTGGGTCAGCAGCACAACCAAAAGCTATGAAACAAGTAGCTGGGAAGTTAAAATTAGAATTAGCTCAATTCGCTGAATTAGAAGCTTTTTCTCAATTTGCTTCAGATTTAGACCAAGCAACTCAAAATCAATTAGCTCGTGGCCAACGTTTACGTGAGTTGTTAAAGCAACCACAAGCTTCACCTCTTTCTTTAGAAGATCAAGTAGCAGGTATCTATGCTGGTACAAATGGTTATTTAGATGTTATTCCAGCTGATCGTGTCCGTGCATTTTTAGTTGGTTTACGTCAATATCTTGCAACAAATAAATCAAAATATGGTGAACTTGTTCGTTCTACAAATGCTCTTACAGATGAAGCTCAAGCTCTTTTAAAAGAAGCTTTAAAAGAATATACTGAAGAGTTTTTAGCAAGTTCTAAATAACTTTTTTTTCAAGTTTTTACTGATTTGTTTTTCCCTTCCTTTAAACCGATTTTCTTTTTTCTCAAAATCAATGTTTTTTAGTCTATTCATTCCCAAAACCATAGTTTTTGGAATAAAGTTTTTCAAATTTTTGATAAAAAAACTTGGTTTTTTTCTTTTCCACAAAAACGAAATTAAGCGATCGTTTTTGCCCCAAATTTGAAAAATTTGGGGAAGTAAGAGAAAAATACAATGAAAAAAAGGAGTAAGGAAGGGAGAATCAAAGGCAGCAATTTAGTCACCAGATTATTTTTTTTTCTTAGTCTCAAATTCTTTTTTTGCAAGAAGTTTTTAAAGAGTTAAACGTTCATTATTAGAAAAAAACTCAATAAATTCTTGCTTTTTCTTTTTGTATAGGTTACTATATTTAGTATAAAAACCAGAAATGATAGCCTGCTTAGCTCAGTTGGTTAGAGCATCCGTCTCATACGCGGAGTGTCACTAGTTCGAATCTAGTAGCAGGCACCACAATCTATTTGCGGGTATAGCTCAGTGGTAGAGCGGCACCTTGCCAAGGTGCATGTCGCGCGTTCGATCCGCGTTACCCGCTTTTTATTCTTGATCCGAAAAGCAAAAATTTTAATGTCGCTAATTACCCCTTTCCCTTTCTCTAAAAATTTCTCAAAACAGATTCAAACATGTTTGTGAGAAGAGGGAGGAAATTAAATACAATTTTTTGAAATGAGGAAAGTGTTGTTAGATAAACTAAATGTGTTCTTAATTAAAATGATCAGGGCTAATTCCATACTAAACTCATATTAGTTGAAATAATAAAACCAAATGATTGCTTTTTTCAAGAACTTTATGGTAGACTTACCCTAAAAAACTAAAAGGGGATGTAGTTCAATCGGTTAGAGCACCACCCTGTCACGGTGGAAGTTGCGGGTTCGAGTCCCGTCATCCTCGACACAGAATTTGTCTTTAATTTTTATTAAGCATCTTGAATATGACCTTAGTTAATGCTATCCTAAACCTAGGCGTAAACGCGCTAGGGAAAACTTTGTTTTGCCTAGGTTCCTTAAAAAGACCTTTATTACTTTCTGGTAATTTCAAAAGATTTCTTTTCAATTCAGAAAGTTGAATAATTCGTATAACTCGAACATCATAGTGTGTAAATTATTTGAGAAAATAAAAAACAACAATCCATCCCAAAATTTTTCAAATTTTTGGAAAAACAGTATTTAATCCCTTTTCCAAAATGTGTTTTGGAAAAGGGAGGGAAGGTTAATTTTTTACTTTTGAAATGCTATTTTTTACACCAAAAAGATTGATTTTTTAGTCTTTTGATACTGACAACCATTCAAAAAGACAAAATTCAATATATAAGAAAAAAAGTATACAAAATATGAGCGTTTCTACAGAAACAAAAAGTATTGGTCGTATTACTCAAATTATTGGTCCAGTATTAGACGTATCATTTCCACCCGGAAAAATGCCAAACATTTATAACGCATTAACAGTTCGTGGCAAAAATGAAGCTGGACAAGAGATTTCTGTAACGTGTGAAGTTCAACAACTATTAGGTGATCATTGTGTGCGTGCTGTAGCAATGAGTGCAACAGATGGTTTAATGCGTGGTATGGAAGTTGTTGATAGTGGGAAACCGTTAAATGTTCCTGTTGGTCAAGCTACTTTAGGTCGTATTTTTAACGTTCTTGGTGAGCCTGTTGATAACCTTGGTCCAGTAAATAACAAAGATCAACTTCCTATTCACCGTTCAGCACCAGCTTTTGTGGACTTAGACACAAAACTCTCTATTTTTGAAACAGGGATTAAAGTTGTTGACTTATTAGCTCCTTATCGTCGAGGTGGGAAAATTGGTTTATTCGGTGGTGCAGGTGTTGGAAAAACTGTACTTATTATGGAATTAATCAATAACATTGCAAAAGCACATGGTGGTGTTTCTGTATTCGGTGGTGTTGGTGAACGTACACGTGAAGGAAATGACCTTTACATGGAAATGAAAGAATCTGGTGTTATCAATGAATCAAACATTGCTGAATCAAAAGTAGCACTTGTATACGGTCAAATGAATGAACCACCAGGAGCTCGTATGCGTGTTGGTTTAACAGCTTTAACAATGGCTGAATATTTCCGTGATATCAATAAACAAGACGTTCTACTTTTTATTGATAACATTTTCCGTTTTGTTCAAGCTGGTTCTGAAGTATCAGCTCTTTTAGGTCGTATGCCTTCAGCTGTAGGATATCAACCAACTCTTGCAACAGAAATGGGTGGTTTACAAGAACGTATTACATCAACAAAAGATGGAAGTATTACATCAATTCAAGCTGTATACGTTCCTGCGGATGACTTAACAGATCCCGCTCCAGCTACAACATTCGCTCACTTAGATGCAACAACAGTACTTTCTCGAAATTTAGCATCAAAAGGTATTTATCCAGCGGTTGATCCATTAGATTCAACTTCAACAATGTTACAACCGTGGATTGTTGGTGATCAACATTATCAATGTGCTCAAAACGTAAAACAAACACTTCAACGTTATAAAGAGTTACAAGACATTATTGCTATTCTTGGTTTAGATGAATTATCTGAAGAAGATCGTCTTATCGTAGCTCGAGCTCGTAAAATTGAACGTTTCTTATCACAACCATTCTTTGTTGCTGAAGTATTCACAGGTTCACCTGGAAAATATGTAAGTTTAGCAGAAACTATTCAAGGCTTTAACCTTATTTTATCTGGTGAACTTGATGATCTTCCTGAACAAGCTTTCTATTTAGTTGGTAACATTGACGAAGCAGTTTCTAAAGCAGCAACGCTTTCGTAATTGATGCACTTTACCTAAAAAAAGACTTTTTTAGGATGTCCCAAAAATTTATTTTTGGGACTAGTGGTTGAAACCAAAAAAAATAATTTCTTGTTTGTTGAAGACAACCATATTTAGCCACACCACAACTATGACATTGCAAGTTTGTATCATGACCCCTGATCGTATCTTTTGGAATGATCAGGCAGACGAAATTATTCTTCCGACTAATACGGGTCAAATGGGTGTTTTAACAAATCATGCACCTTTAATTACTGCATTAGACATAGGTGTCACTTTAATTCGATCTAATAGTAATTGGATTCCTGTAGCCCTTATGGGTGGTTTTGCGTTAGTAAAACAAAATCAAGTGACTATCTTAGTCAATGAGGCGGAATCTGCTCAAACTATCGGAGTAGATGAAGCAGAGAAAGCTTTTGAAGAAGCAAAAACACGATTAGAACAATCACAAGGCGAAAAACAACGCGTTGAAGCTACTTTTGTTTTTAAACGAGCACGAGCTCGTTATCAAGTAGTAAAACAGCTTGCTGTGTAATCCTATTTTTCAAATTTGGGGTAAATCTCATTTACCCCTTCTCTATCCTTCAAATGAAATTTGGAGGAAAGACTTCCCACCTAAAAAAATACTTTTTTTTATCCCAAAAACGAGGTTTTTGGGATTAAATGATATTTTTGGGATGGGGGGTTAAACCCTCTTTTTTTAAATAAGGAAGAGCAAAGAGAAAAAACTTGGAAGCTTGTAAAAAAGATTGTTCTTTAAAAATTAAAATTCTCACGATTGAGTTTTCATTTTATTAAGAGAGTTTTCGAGTGTATTCTTTTCTAAAATTTTTTTAGTTTTAATGAATCTTGGCGTTTCTGCTTATGTTTTCTCTCTTAAAAATTAAAAAGTTTGTCTGGTTCTTTCCAAAAATCTTAGTCACTCAAAATTTTTCAAATTGATACCCTCCATTTCTAAAAACCTCGTTTTTGGAAATGGAAGCGGTGGGTTAAATTTTTTTAAAGAAATTAAAAATAAGCAAATTAACTGTCACTTTTAGACAAAACTAAAGAAACATTTTTACAACACAATCGAAAAATTTGTAACTCAATTAAATTACAGTTCGGTTTAAAACGAATACTTCTCTTTCAACTTACCCGAAATTTGGAAATTTTGGGGAAAGAAAGAAACAACAGAGAAAAAAACTTGTTATAAAATTATTTCATTTCAACTTATTATTTTATGGCTCGATATAGAGGTCCAAGATTACGTATTGTCCGCCGTTTAGGTGAATTACCAGGATTAACACAAAAAAATTGTACACGTGATTTCCCACCCGGACAGCATGGTCCAAAAAAACGTGGTGGCGCTCAAAAAGCAAAAGAATCACAATATGCTGTACGTTTAAAAGAAAAACAAAAATTACGATTTAACTATGGAATTAGCGAACGTCAATTAATTAGTTATGTGCGTGAAGCTCGTCGACGTAAAGGTTCTACAGGTGAAATTTTATTACAATTATTAGAAATGCGATTAGATAATATCGTTTTTCGTTTAGGTTTTGCTCCAACAATTGCGGCAGCGCGTCAGCTTATAAGTCACGGTCATATTTTAATTAATAATCATCGTGTAAATATTCCAAGTTACCTTTGTAAGGTTAATGATTCAATCTCTGTAGCTTCAAATTCTCAAAAATTTCTAAAAAAATCTATTGAAACTTTTACAAATAGTCTTTCTGCTCCTCATTTAGAACTTAATACAGAGAAATTCCAAGCTGTTGTTCGAGATACTGTATCTCGAGAAAGTGTTGGATTACAAATTAACGAATTACTTGTTGTTGAGTTTTATTCTAGAAAAGTTTAAAAACTTTTTCACAGTTAAAGTCCGAACAGAAAAAGAATTTAAATTCTTTTTCTGTTTTTAGTACCTGTTTCTTTCCCAAAAATGACATTTTTGGGACCAACTTTGATTTGGGATGAAAATTCCTCTAGATTTTACTTTTTTTCTTGATAAATGAAAGTCAATCTTAGTATTTTTAGAAATGTTGAAAATATTTGAAAAGAAAAAAATCTTCATTCCCAAAAACTTTTCGAACTTTAATCCAGACCCAAAAACAAAGTTGTTGGCATTAAAGTAATGTTTTCCCGAAAAATTTTCAATTTTGGGGCAAGAATTTTTAATTTTTTATACATTAAATTAATGTAGACAAGTTTTTTTAAATTGATTAAAAATTTTGAATTTTTGCCGTTACCCGGACTCGAACCGGGATGGACCTATTGTCCGCAAACCCCTCAAGCTTGTGTGTCTACCTATTTCACCATAACGGCTTACGTTATTTTAGTATATCATATTTAGATTTAAGTAAAAAATCAAATTTAGAAGTTAGAGCATCAGTTTTTATATAAGAAAAAAAGGGTAGGGGCTTTTAAAAAAGAAAAATCTAAACAACATTAGTAAATCAAAATCTTAAGTAAACCAATTCAAATTACGGAAAGAGAGGGATTCGAACCCTCGATGATTTTTCAATCATATAGACGTTCCAGATCTACACCTTAAACCACTCGGACATCTTTCCTTTTTGTTCTAAAATTTTTTAATTGTATCATTTCTTATTCTTTTCCCGATCCCAAAAACTTTTCTATCAAAAATTTTTCAAATGTGTAAGTGTTTTTTATTGTTTTTGAGAAAGGCCATAAAAACGGACAAACGTGTTTTTATAAGAACCTTTAACTTCTCGAAAAAAAAATTTAATTACAAGAGAATACATATTAGTTTTTTATTTTCTAGTATACTTCACATGATCTCAAAATTTTGGTTTATCCCTTCCCCAAAAACTTCGTTTTTGGTATGAAATTTCATTTAAGTAATAAAGAAAGGGGATAAACAAAGTTGGGATAATCCACTTAAGGGTTAGTCTAGGGTTTGAAAGGCCAAGACCTTTCAATATTTTTTCAATTCTTTTTTTGGTCAAAATCTTACTATTCTGGTCCAATTTTAATGATTACAAAAACGACTGACTCAAAACCATAGTGTTAATATCAGCTGCTAATAAGTTCGCTTCAAACCAATTATAATAGACCTTATTTTATTCGTATGCAATCATATCGGCT